ATGGCTCCACAAACTGAAACAAAAGCAGGTACTGGCTTTAAAGCTGGTGTAAAAGATTACCGTTTAACTTATTACACGCCTGATTATCAGGTAAAAGATACTGATATTTTAGCAGCGTTCCGTATGACTCCTCAACCAGGAGTACCGGCAGAAGAAGCTGGTGCGGCTGTTGCTGCTGAATCATCAACAGGTACTTGGACAACTGTATGGACTGATGGTTTAACATCTTTAGATCGTTATAAAGGTCGTTGTTACGACATTGAACCATTAGGAGAAGACGATCAATATATTGCTTATATTGCTTATCCTTTAGACTTATTTGAAGAAGGGTCAGTTACAAACTTATTTACTTCAATTGTAGGTAACGTTTTTGGTTTTAAAGCTTTACGTGCTTTACGTTTAGAAGATTTACGTATTCCTCCAGCTTACGTTAAAACATTCCAAGGTCCGCCTCACGGTATTCAGGTTGAACGTGATAAATTAAACAAATATGGTCGTGGTTTATTAGGTTGTACAATTAAACCAAAATTAGGTCTTTCAGCTAAAAACTATGGACGTGCCGTTTATGAATGTTTACGAGGTGGTCTTGATTTTACAAAAGATGATGAAAACGTAAATTCACAACCTTTCATGCGTTGGCGTGACCGTTTCTTATTTGTTGCTGAAGCAATTTACAAATCTCAAGCTGAAACTGGTGAGGTTAAAGGTCATTACTTAAATGCAACAGCAGGTACATGTGAAGAAATGATGGAACGTGGTCAATTTGCTAAAGATTTAGGTGTTCCAATTATTATGCATGACTATATTACTGGTGGTTTTACAGCTAACACTTCATTAGCTCACTTCTGTCGTGCTAGTGGATTATTATTACATATTCACCGTGCTATGCACGCTGTTATTGACCGTCAACGTAATCACGGTATTCACTTCCGAGTATTAGCGAAAATTTTACGTATGTCAGGTGGTGACCACTTACACTCAGGAACAGTAGTAGGTAAATTAGAAGGTGAACGTGAAATTACTTTAGGTTTTGTTGACTTAATGCGTGATGATTACATTGAAAAAGATCGTAGTCGTGGTATTTACTTTACACAAGATTGGGTTAGTTTACCAGGTACGATGCCTGTAGCTTCAGGTGGTATTCACGTTTGGCACATGCCGGCATTAGTTGAAATTTTTGGTGATGACGCATGTTTACAATTTGGTGGTGGTACATTAGGACACCCTTGGGGTAACGCTCCAGGAGCCGCTGCAAACCGTGTTGCTTTAGAAGCTTGTACACAAGCTCGAAACGAAGGACGTGATTTAGCATCTGAAGGTGGTGATGTAATTCGTGCTGCTTGTAAATGGAGTCCTGAATTAGCTGCAGCTTGTGAAGTATGGAAAGAAATTAAATTTGAATTTGATGCTATTGATACATTATAATATTAATTTATTTATTTATTCCTAAAATATTATTTAAACGAAACTATTAAATAATAATTGTTTTTCCTTATAATAATATTATATAATATTATATAATATTATTATAAGGAAAAAATAATGGGGTATCGTCAAGTGGTAAGACATCGGGTTTTGGTCCCGACATTCGTAGGTTCGAATCCTTCTACCCCAGATATTGACAATAAATGTATTAATTAATATAATACTTTTATTATTAACTTATTTCTATTTATATACGCGGGATAGAGTAGTCTGGTAGCTCGCAAGGCTCATAACCTTGAGGTCGTAGGTTCGAATCCTACTCCCGCTAAAATAATAAAAATATAATTTATATATTATTTTATTTACATTTTTATTTATATATTATTTTATTTATATATTATTTTATTTACATTTTTATTTATATAGTTTACCCCCAGGGGAATTCGAATCCCCGTTTCCTCCGTGAAAGGGAGATGTCCTAGGCCTCTAGACGATGGGGGCCTCAATTATTGTTTAATATAATATATATTATATATTATATATAATTTTTGTCAATATTTATTAAAATGAATTAAGTAGGTGGTACCCAGATTCGAACTGGGGAATAAAGGATTTGCAATCCCTTGCCTTACCACTTGGCTATACCACCAAAATTAATATAATATATTATTATATTATTATAATATATTATTATATTATTATAATATATTATATAAATAAAATAAAAATATTTTTAATATTTGAGCCGAGCTGGATTCGAACCAGCGTAGGTATAACCAGCGGAGTTACAATCCGCCCCCATTAACCACTCGGGCATCGACCCTTTTAATATATAATATTATATATTATATATATAATAATACTTTGTCAATGTAATTTGTCAATATAATTTGAATTTAAATTAAAAATATAATATAATAATAGATATAAAATTATTATTTTTTTAAGGGTTGCTAGCTCAATGGTAGAGTGTTCGGCTTTTAACCGATTTGTTCTGGGTTCAAATCCCAGGTAACCCAATTTTTTACAACAAATATTATATATTAATATATAATATTTGAAAAATCGATATATAATTAATATAATTATTTATAAAATTTGAATTCAAAAATTAAAATATTTAATAATTTTTTATTAAAAAAATTATTAAAAAAAATTATATTTCTCTTATGACTTTTATTTTCCAATTAACACTTTTTGCTTTTGTTGCATTATCTTTTATTCTTGTAGTTGGTGTACCTGTTATTTTTGCATCACCAAATGGTTGGACTGAAAATAAACGTGTTGTTTTTTCTGGTGTTGGAATTTGGGTTTTATTAGTTTTTGCTTTAGGAGTTTTAAATTCTTTCGTTATTTAATTTAAATTTTAATAATATTGTAAAATAATATTTATTAAAATTTATACTAAAAATTAAACTTTATTTATTATAAAATATAATAAATAAAGTTTAATATTAATTTATTTATAATTAACAATGAAACAAAAAAACAAAAAAAATTTATTAAGTTATAATAAAAATAAAAAAATTTACAAAGATAAAAAATTTAAAGTATTGCAGTTATTAAAACAATTATCAATTATTTATAATTTATTACTTTTTTCAAAAAAACGCTTTAAAAAAGATTTTACTAATTTTCCTTCAAATTTATTTTTTATTATATTATTACCTTTATTAGGCTATACATTAGATAAACAAAAATTTTTTTCTAATAATATTAATAATTTTGAATCTTTTTTTTATAGAACATTACCAGGTTTAAATTATTTTAATAAAATAAATTTATCAAATTTAACTTGGGAAACGTTTAATTATACAGAGTATTTTAAAAAAATTAATTGGAATAATTTAAAACAATTAAGTTATTTTGATAGTTCAGTTTTTATTTCTTTTAATTCGAACTTATATAATAACAAATTTTATATTACTACATATGATAATAATTTTTCAAATAAAATAGAATTAGATATTGATAATATTAATATAGAAAAAAGTAAAAACTTAAATAAGTATTTTATTAGCGGTCGTAAATTTAGTACATTTTTTAAACCAGAATTATTTAATAAAAATAATTTTATATCATTATATAATAAAAAGAATTCAAATAATTTTATTTTTACAAATAATAATTTTCAAAATAGTAATTTTATAAATTTAAAGTATTGGCAATATTCGTTTTATGAGTTAGATAATATTCCATTAAAATTAAATAATATATTTTATCATAATAATTATAATAATAATTATTATAATAATAGTAATTTTATAAAAAAAAATAATTTAATTGAAAAGCGTAAAAATAAAAATCTATATTTAACAAAACCTTTATTTAATAATTTATTTTATTATAAAAAAATAAACTCAATTAAAAAAACAAATTTAGTTTTTTCAAATAATTTTAAAACTATAATTGAAAAAAAAAATAATATACTAAATTTTGAAATAGGAAATAAAAAAATAACTTATGATATACATAATTTTAGATTTTTTCATTATAAAATTTATAATAAACTTTTTTTATTTAAAAATTTTTTAAAATACCAAATAAATAATTTTGATAATTATAAATCATTGAATAGTTTTTATGATTTTATAATAACTCAACAATTTAAATTAAATAAACCTATAAAAAAAAATATGGTTTATTTAACAAACAGTAATGAATTTATTAATATATTAAAAAATAAAAAAGAACCTAATTGGAAAAACTTACTTCGTAAAGATTTAAAAAATTTAGGTAGTACTAAAAATGAAAATTTTATTTATTATAAAAAATTTATAAACCCAAATTTAAGTAATAGTTTAAATTATTTAGAAGAACCCTCATTTTTAAAATCAACATTTTTTTTTAAAGAACATATAGCAGAAAATAATAAAATATTAAAAACTAAAATTAAAACCCCTATTTCTATTCAATATAGAGAAAATAAAAATATAATACTAAAAAAAAATAATGATTTTATTAATAAATTAAATGATAAAAATATAAAATACTCAAATTTAAAAATAAAATCTCGGGAGTTTATTTACAAGTCAAATTTTTTATGTTTTGGTCCTTATTTAACAAAAATACCCAAAAATAAAAAATATTCATTTTTGTATTATTTTGAAAGAGAATTTTTTTATTATTTAGAATTATTAACAAAAAAAAATAAACCAAAAATAAATACACTTTTTTATAATTATAATATAATATCTTTTGTTTTTAATAATACAAATACTAATTTATTAAAAAATTTTAATAAAGATAAATTAATTAAAAGTAATTATATTAATTTTAATAAAATAGAATTATTAAAAAATAAAATTATTGAATCAGATTCTAGTTTATTAAAGAGAAAAGTATCTGGTTATTTATATCCAGATAATAATAAAAAAAATATTATTTTTATTAATAAATTAGATTTAATTAATAATTCATTTATACAAATAAAAGGACCAAAAAATATAATTTATAATAAATTTAAAAATTTTTCTAATAATTTATTTTTTTTATATAATACAAAAAATGTAATAAACTTTAATATAGAAGAATTAAATTTAAATAAAAAAAATAGTTTATATTTAAAAAATAAAAAAAATTTAACAAAAAATTTAAATTTTTTTGGTAATAAAAAAACAGATTTTGGTTTAGGTTTTAGTTATAATACAAATAATAGTTTAGAAATTATGGAAATTGATAAATCTAATTATAAACCGAACCTTTCTTTAATTTATAGTAAACAAAGACTAGATTCAAAATCCCCATTCTCTTGGCAATATCCTATTAAGGAAGATTTATTATTAAATAATAATAATTATTTTCATTCATTGTTAGTTAATAAAAAAAATTATTATAGTAATGATTTAAAAAAAAATTTACAAATAAAAACAGATTATAGCGAAAATAATAAACATTATTTATTGGAAGTTTGCGATTTTAATGAAATTCCTTTAGTTCCAATAAGTTATAAAAGTTATTTTAAATATAATAAAAATTATAATAATTTAAATAGTTATTATTGCAATTTTATTAAAAATTTTAATAATTTATTTAATACCGATTTATATGAGTTTGTAAGTTTAAAACAATGGTCCTTATTAACGCAAATTGGTTTTTTATTAATATTTTTAAATTTTATTAATAATTTAAAAGAAAATTATGGTGAATCTTTTTTAACTGCCTTTAAAACATTTTTTAATAATTTTGAGTTTGATGCATTAATTAATTTTAAAATAGAGGTTGGTAAAACAATAAAATCAAAAAAAATAAAATTTAATGATTTAATTGGTGGCAAATTTTTTTTACAAGAATTTAATCAAACAATTTTATTATTAAAAAATTCTAAATTTGGTATTCAGTCTAATTTTAATATAAAGAAACCTGAATTTAATTTTGATCACAATTTATTAAATAAAAAAAATTTTGTTTTATATAGTAAGAATAAAAAGTATAAAAATTCATTTATTATATTTAATAATAAACAAAAAAATTTAATTATTAATTTTATTAATAACCCATTTTATTTATTATATTCAAAACATAAAATAATAAATTCAAAAAAAAATTTTTCAATTAAAAATTTACAAAATAAAATTCATATTAAAGGATTTTTATTAGTGGGCCCCCCAGGAACTGGAAAAACTGTTTTAGTTAAAGCATTATCAGGTGAAGCCGAGGTACCTATTGTTTTAGAATCTGGTGAAAAGTTATCAAAATTTAATTCATCAAATGATACAATATCAGAAAATGCAAAAGGCGCTTTAGAATTAAAAAATCTATTTAAAAGAGCAAAAAAAATATCTCCCTGCATTTTGTTTTTAGATGAGATAGATAGTGTTGGTCAAAATAGAAAAGATGTTTTAACTGATTATCGTAAAAAAGTCTTAATAAACTCTTCTACAACAAATTCATATTATTTTTTTAATAATAATAAAATTAATATAAATTCAATAAATTTTACTAAATTAGACTATAAAATTAATAATAACTTAAGTTTTAATAAATTTAATTATATTAAAAAAAATGATTCTTTAGATAAAAACTATAATAATAGTAATTTGAATAGTAAATCATTATCAATGCTTACACAACTTTTATGTGAATTAGATGGTTTAAAAGATCGTTACGATCTTGTTATTATCGGGGCCACTAATCGTCCAAAGACTTTAGACCCAGCATTAACTAGACCTGGGAGATTAAGTAAAATTATTTATATTGATCTTCCAGGTAAAAAAAAGCGTTTTGAATTATTAAAATTTTATTCAAAAAATAAAAATAATAATATTAATTGGGAGTTTTTTGCAAATCAAACAACAGGTTTAAGTGCAGCAGATTTATCTTCTTCATTAAATATATCATTATTGAAAACAATTTATAATTATATTAATTCGAAAAAACAACAAAACTTAAAATTAGTAAGTAATTTTAATATTAAAAAAAAATTAATACCTGATTTTGAAGAAATCGAATACGGGATTCAAATTATTAAATTTAGAAATAATTCTTTTAAATATAAGTCTTATGAATTAGGTTTTTTAATAAATTCTTTAATGATTAATTATAATCATTTTAATCAAATAAAATTAATAAGTTTGTTTGATTTTTCAAAATTTACTTTAAGTTATAAAAGATTTAATTTTATAAAAACTACTAATATAAAAAAAAAATGGATTAATTTAAAAATAAAAGAAAATAAAATAAGCCCATTAAAACAAATTTCAAGAACTATTTTTTATAAAAAAAATAGAAAATTTATTAGGTCTTTATATTTACTAAATAAAAAAAGTGCTATTAATAAATTAATAATTAATAAAAAACAAAAAGATTATTTTATAAATAAATTTAATAAGTATATTAATAGATTATTTAAAGTAAATATATTTAGTTCTCGAATATTATTATTTTCAACATATATTATTAATAATCCTTTAATTTTATCGTTTAATTTATTTTATAATTATTCAAAAAATTTATTACATTATAAATTTTATGATTTTAATAATAAAATTTATAATGTAATAGATAATAATAATGATTTAGTATTTGATAAACAGTTTATAATTTTTAAATATAATAATATATTAAAATATAAATTAATTAATTATAATTTTAAATTAACAAATAATATAATTTTAATAAGTAATAAAAAATTTTATTTTGAAAATAATAAAATTTTTTCATTATCTAAAACTGTAAAGAATAAAGTAATTAAAAATAATTTTAATATTAAAAAACCATATTTAAATACAAAAAATTATTTTAATTTATATAATAAAAGCTGTTTAAAAAAACAAACTAGAGTTCAACAACTTATATTTAGTGATTCATTTTTTATTAATAGAATTTCTTATTATATTGCAGGAAAAGCTTTAATTTTAACTATATTAAAAAAACCTATTACAAATTTTAATACTATAAATTTATGGTCAGTTAAAAATAAATTAAATTTAAAAACAAAAAAAAAATTATTTATAGAAAATTCTATAAAAAAATTAATTAATAAAGACGATTTTGAAAATTATTTATTTTTTATTATTAATGGAAAAATATCTGAAATTAAAATGTTATTAGATAATAATTCAAAAAATTTTTCAAATTTTGCAATTGATGATTTAAAAGAACTTAGTTGGTTATTAAATATTATGGTTAATAAAAATAATTTTTATAAAATATTAGGATCAAAATTATTAAAACAAGTATTAATTCAAAACTCAAAAAACTCATTTAAAAAAAATAATAAACAAATAATTAAAAATAATTATAATAAAGAAGATTTATCAAACTTATTAATAAATAAGTTTGATAAATCTTCTTTATTAAATAAAAAAATATTATTAAATTATAATTCACAAAACTTTAATTTGTGGTCTGTAATTCCGTATTGGTGGGAACCTAATTTAAAATTAAAAAATACTAATATTATGCATTGGTCATTTAAAAAATCCAAAAAAGTAAATTCTTTAACTTTATTACTTAAAAAATCTTCAAAATATTATTATTTTTCAAATAATTATAATAATAATTCAAACAATTTTTTAATTAATAATTATTTTATTAACGATAAAAATATATTTTTAAGTTCAAATAAAATTAATAATTATAATTTTATAAATGATTTTTTTAAATCTGAAATAAGTTGGAATAATATTTTAATAATTGAATATTATATTTTAATTTCAAATTTGATTTTTAATTTAATTTTTAATTGTTTTAATTTATTAGAATTAAATACTGAATTTGTTGATTATTTAATTTATTATATATTATCTAATGAACATTTTTATGATTTTGAATTAAATAAAATATCATTAAAATACTATTCTTTTAAAATAAATTAAATATAAGTTTTGTTTTTTATTAGTTAATAGATTATAATAATTAATGAGAAGATATTTTTAAAATAAAAACTTTTTCATCTAAAGGCCTTTACTTATTTTGTTATTTTTATATAAATAACATATACATTTTTAAATTATTTTAAATAAAATAAATTAAAATAAAAGGAAATAAAAGTAGTTATAAACTCAATTTTATAACTACTAATTAATTTTTTATTTTATTATTTTTATGATAAAAACAAAAAATTTAGTTTTTTTATTTTTATTTACATTAAATTTTTTTACATATGATCAAATAGCAAAAGCTTATCCTATATTTGCTCAACAAAATTACCAAAACCCACGTGAGCCAAATGGACGTATTGTATGTGCTAACTGCCACTTAGCTCAAAAACCAGTTGAAATTGAAGTACCGCAAGCAGTATTACCTGATAGTGTTTTTGAAGCTTCTATTAAAATTCCATACGATAAATCAATTCAACAAGTTCAATCAAATGGTAAAAAAGGTGACTTAAATGTAGGTATGGTTTTAATATTACCAGACGGTTTTTCTTTAGCACCTACAGATCGAATTCCAGAAGAAATGAAAACAAAGGTTGGTCAGTTATATTACCAACCTTATAGTGATAATCAATCAAACATTTTAGTTGCTGGTCCTGTATCAGGAAAAGACTATAGCCAAATGGTTGTTCCCATTCTTTCTCCAGATCCAGCAAAAGATAAAAACGTTAATTATTTAAAATATCCTATTTACTTAGGTGGTAATAGAGGTCGTGGACAATTATATCCTGATGGATCAAAGAGTAATAATAATATTTTTAATTCTTCGGTTTCTGGAAAAATTACTGAAATTAAAACAAGTAAAAAATCTACAAGTATTGTAATTGAAACTTTAAGTGGTGAAACAATAACAGAAAAAATTCCAGTTGGGCCAACAATTATTGTTAGTGAAGGGCAAGCTGTTAAAATTGATCAACCTTTAACAAATAATCCTAATGTTGGTGGTTTTGGACAAGCTGAAACTGAAATAGTTTTACAAAATCCAGCCCGTGTTCAAGGGTTAATAGTTTTTTTAATTACTATTTTTATTACTCAAATTTTCTTAGTGCTTAAGAAAAAACAAGTTGAAAAAGTTCAATTAGCTGAAATGAATTTTTAATATTTTTATAATTTAATAATAATTTAATAATAATTATTATTAAATTATAAAAATAAAATATTATTAAATTAAAATATTTTTATGTTAACATTAATTAGTTATATTGGTTTATTAATCGGTGGCCTTATTATGGCGTCAATTTTTTATTTAGCGGTTGTAAAAATTCAATTAATATAAATATTATTTAGATAAATAATATTTATATTAATAATATTTAGTTAAATGAGTGAAAATTAATTTTTGATTTTTATTTTAGTTTTTTTATTATGGTAGAACCTTTATTATCAGGAATTGTTTTGGGATTAGTTCCTGTAACAATTAGTGGTCTTTTAGTAGCAGCTTATCTTCAATATCGTCGTGGTGATAGTTTAAATTTTTAAAACTAACAAACTTACTGTACTCCCCAGATAGGACTTGAACCTATGACCAATCGGTTAACAGCCGATTGCTCTACCACTGAGCTACTGAGGAATAAATATATTAATTATTTTTTATTATTATAATAAAAAATAATTAATTTTTCAATTTTAATATACTTTTTTAGTAATTTTAAACATAATATAAATAATTAATTTCGGAGAGAGAGGGATTCGAACCCTCGGTATAAAATAATATTATACAACGGATTAGCAATCAGTCGCTTTAAACCACTCAGCCATCTCTCCTTTTTATTATAAAGAAATAATATATTATAATAAATAATATATTATTTATTATTATATATAAAATATATTATTATATAGGCCTAACAGGATTCGAACCTGTATTCAATACTTAGAAGGTACTTGTCTTATCCATTAGACTATAAGCCCATAGTTTTTATTTTTATAAATTAACTTAGTAAAATAGTTTTATATTGAATTTATTATAAGTTTTATGTTATAATAAAATTGACTATAAGAATTTTTAATTAAATAATTTATTTGCTATTAGATTTTAATAAAAAATTAAAACAATTGTCAAATTTTTGATAAATTAAAAAAATATTTTGAAAATAGTCAACTGAATGATAAAATAATAAAATGTTTTTTAATAAAAACAAATATATTAATTATTAATAATGGCGATTACATTAGAACAAATGGTTCAGGCTGGAATGCATTTAGGACATCCTGCAAGAAAATGGAACCCTAAAATGAAACCTTTTATTTATACTGAAAAAGACAGTATTCATTTAATTGATTTAATTAAAACTTATGTTCATTTAAATTATGTTTGTAAATTTTTAACAAAATCAACATCTAATGGTAAAAAAATTTTATTTGTAGGAACAAAAAAACAGGCATCAAATTTAATTGCAGAAACAGCTTTAAATTGTAATTCATTTTATGTTAATGAAAAATGGTTAGGGGGTATGTTAACAAATTGGAAAACTGTTTATTTATCAACTAAAAAATTAAAAAATCTAGAAATACAAGAAAAAAAAGGCCTATTTAATAAATTACCAAAAAAAGAAGCTGCTAATTTAATAAAAAAAAAAGAAAAATTAAATAAATATTTAGGTGGAATGAAAAATATGGAAGTTCTACCTGATATTGTTATAATTATTGGGCAACATGAAGAAATAAATGCATTAAAAGAATGTAATAAATTAGGTATTCGTAGTATAAGTATATTAGATACTGATTGTGATCCTTCAATTTCAGATTTAATAGTTCCTGCAAATGACGATTCTATGCCCTCAATAAAATTATTATTACAGGAATTTGAACTTTCTATTAAACAAGGGCAAGAAATTTTTAATACAAAGAAAAATATGAAATAAAATTTTAATAAAATGGTTGTTAAAAAGGTAATTTTTATAAAAGCCAAATAAATATGTTAAGTGAAGTAAATCTTTTATTTGATTCTGCAGAAGTATCTGTAGGTCAACATTATTATTGGGAAATTGGTAGTTATTCTATTCATGGGCAAGTTCTAATGGTTTCTTGGTTTGTTTTTGCAATAATTGCTATTATTTCTTTTTTAGCAAATAATCAACTAAAACCAATACCAGAAGAAGGTTTACAAAATTTAACAGAATTTTTTACTGAATTTATTCGTGATTTAGCAAAAACACAAATTGGAGAAGAGGATTATGAAAAATGGGTTCCATTTTTAGGAACTATTTTCTTATTTATTTTTGTATCAAACTGGTCTGGTGCTTTAATACCGTGGCATGTTATTGAAATACCAAATGGAGAATTAGCGGCTCCAACTAATGATATTAATACAACTGTTGCTTTAGCATTATTAACATCGATTGCTTACTTTTATGCGGGTTTAAGTAAAAAAGGTTTAGGTTATTTTAAGCGCTATATTTCACCAGCAGCTTTTTTATTACCAATTAACGTATTAGAAGATTTTACAAAACCTTTATCATTAAGTTTCCGACTTTTTGGAAATATTCTTGCTGATGAATTAGTTGTTGCTGTATTAGTTGCTTTAGTTCCATTGATTGTTCCTATTCCTATTATGCTTTTAGGTTTATTTACTAGTGGAATTCAAGCCTTAGTATTTGCAACGCTTGCTGGGGCATATATTGGTGAAGCTGTAGAAGATCATCATTAAAAAGATTTAAACTATAAATATTTAATAATAATTTAATAATTATTATTAAATTATTATTAAATAATGGTTGTTATTATTATTATACACTATATAACTTTTAGGAGATTATTAATTATGAATCCACTTATCGCTGCTGCTTCTGTTATTGCTGCTGGTTTATCTGTTGGTTTAGCTGCTGTTGGTCCTGGAATTGGACAAGGAACAGCTGCAGGTTATGCTGTTGAAGGGATTGCACGTCAACCTGAAGCAGAAGGAAAAATTCGTGGTGCATTATTATTATCGTTTGCATTTATGGAATCTTTAACAATTTATGGTCTTGTTGTTGCATTAGCATTATTATTTGCTAATCCATTTGCTTCATAATTAAATTAATCCAAAAATATTAATAGTTTTTAAAAATATTAAAAATTTAACTAATTATATAAATATTAAATTTAATATTTATATAATTAGTTAATATAATAATTTGGAGATTTTTTTTATGAATTTAATAGAACTTAATTGTATGTTTTTTGGTCATGGTTTCGGTATTAATACTAATATATTAGAAACAAATGTTATAAATTTAGCAGTTGTTATTGCAGTTGTTGTTACTTTTGTTGGTGATGCTTTGCGTGAGTTATTAGAAAATCGTAAAAAAAAAATTTTACAAAATATCTGTGCAGCTGATGCTCGTGCTCAAGAAATTCAAGAGAAAATGGATCAGGCAATTTCACAATTAGAAAATGCAAAAATAAGAGCTAATGAAATTCGAGAACAGGGTTTAATTGCTGCTGAACGTGAAAAAAATTTATGTATTGAACAGGCGGAAGAAGAAACGGCTCGTTTAAAAGAAACAAGACAATCAGCAATTCGCTTACAACAACAAAAGGCGATTCAACAGATTTCACAACAAATTGTATTGTTATCTTTAAAACAAGTTCGAGATCAGTTAAAACTTAAAATGAAATCAAAAACATTTCATCCTTGGGTAAATAAAGTTAAAATTAATAAATATACTTCTATTAAAAAATATTCTTTTAATTAAATATAAATAAATTTATAACGTTTTAACTAAAAATTTTTAAAATAGGGTGTTTTTCCTTTTTATAATAAAACAGAAAAAATTTTTTTTACTTTTAAGTAAAATAATAGGAGTACAAAAATGGCATATACAATTAAAGCACACGAAATTAGTAGTGTTATTCGACGTCAAATTGCTCAATACAATGAAGACATGCGAGTAGTAAATGTAGGAACTGTTTTTCAAGTTGGTGATGGAATTGCCCGCATTTATGGATTAGAAAAAGCAATGGCCGGTGAGTTATTAGATTTTGAAGATGGTACTGTTGGTATTGCATTAAATTTAGAATCTAAAAACGTTGGTGCTGTACTAATGGGTGAAGGTTTAACAGTACAAGAAGGTTCATCTGTTGTTGCTACAGGTAAAATTGCTCAAATCCCGGTTTCTGATAAATGTTTAGGACGTGTTTTAAATTCTTTAGCTCGCCCGATTGACGGTAAAGGCGATATTGAAGCAACAGAAACTCGATTAATTGAATCTCCAGCGCCGGGTATTATATCTCGTCGTTCAGTACACGAACCTTTAGAAACGGGTTTAGTTGCTGTTGATGCAATGATTCCTATTGGACGTGGTCTTCAAGTTTTGGCCCTTTAAAAATTATTTAATAATAATATTTAACGCAGGAAACTATATGCTGGAAATTAGAATTTGTAAAAAAAAGTATAATAATAAAATAAAATACTTAGATAAGTTTTATCTAATGTTAAAATTTTTATTTTAATCTAATAATCAGCAGGTAACGAAAGCTTGTTAGAAGCAATTAGGAACCTCAGAGACTATACGTTTCCTAACAAAATTTATTTTATTTTATAACTATGAATAAAAAAAAATATTCAAAAAAAAATATTACTTGGGATGAATGGTTTGCAGGAGTTGTAGATGGTGACGGCTATTTTTATATTAATAAAAAAAAAGAAATTAGCTTTGAGTTAACAACAGCTCTTGTTGATTTAAATGTTTTACATAATATTAAAAATAAATTAAAAGCGGGGTCTATAAAAAGTAGAAGCGGGTCTAATAGTTTTCGATATAGAGTTAAAGCTCGCTTAGTTATTGAAAATATTATTCATAGATTAAATGGTAAATTATATAATCCAGCCCGTATAAATCAGTTTGAAAAAGTATGTTATATTTTAAAAATCAGAATGAAAAAATCACCTTATATGCTAGAAATACCAAACGGCTATCTTGCAGGTTTGATTGATTCTGATGGAACAATTAGTATATCTATTTCTAAAACCGATGCTATTACATCTCAAAAACCTGGAAAAGCGGGAAAAATTGCAAGATTAAGCCAATCAAGAGGGTATAATCAAATTTATCTTAAAATAACAAGTATATATAAAGAACCACTTTTTCTTATTAATAGATCTTATAACTTTGGCACCATTTATACTGAAAAAAAGAATATTAAAAATAAAAAGCCAAAAAATCAATACCATTTTACAATTACAAATTATGAAGATTTTTGTAAATTAGATGAAATTTTATACCAATACCCTTTACAATCATCAAAAATGCATCGTTGTCGTTTAAGTTTAAAATATTTTGAATATAAAAAATTAAAATTACACTTAAAAGATTTCGATACTATAGAATATAAAACTTGGTTAAATTTTTGTAAATTATGGTTTAAATATAATTTTTAATATTTATAAATAAATATTTTTTGTTAAAGATATAGTCCTTAAGAGTTATATAATTTATAAATTATATAAAACTCTTTAGCAACGAGAATTAATTATTGGAGATAGACAAACAGGTAAAACAGCCGTTGCTATTGATACAATTATTAACCAAAAAGGTAAAGATGTTGTTTGTGTTTATGTTGCGATTGGTCAAAAAGCAGCTTCTATTGCTCAAGTAGTAAATACTTTAGAAGAACGAGGTTGTATGGACTATACAATTATTGTTGCAGCAACTGCTGATTCACCTGCTACGTTACAATACTTAGCTCCTTATACCGGTGCATCACTTGCAGAATACTTTATGTATAAAGGTCGTCATACATTAATTATTTATGATGATTTATCAAAACAAGCTCAAGCTTACCGTGAAATGTCATTATTACTTCGTCGTCCACCAGGTCGTGAAGCGTTTCCTGGAGATGTTTTCTATTTACACTCACGTTTATTAGAACGCGCAGCTAAATTGAGTGATCAATTAGGTAGTGGAAGTATGACAGCTTTACCAATCGTTGAAACTCAAGAAGGTGATGTATCAGCTTATATTCCAACAAACGTAATTTCAATTACAGATGGTCAAATTTTCCTTTCAGGAGATATTTTTAATTCTGGTATACGTCCTGCTATCAACGTAGGGATTTCTGTTTCTCGTGTAGGTTCAGCTGCTCAACCAAAAGCTATGAAACAGGTTGCTGGTAAATTAAAACTAGAATTAGCACAATTTGCTGAATTAGAAGCGTTTTCTCAATTTGCTTCTGATTTAGACCAAGCAACACAGAAGCAATTAGCCCGTGGTCAACGATTACGTGAAATTTTAAAACAAACACAATCATCGCCATTATCATTAGAAGATCAAGTAACTACTATATATGCCGGTACAAATGGTTATTTAGATAGCCTTCCTGTAAATGAAGTACGCTCATTCTTAGTTGAATTACGCCAATATTTATCAACAAATAAATCAAAATATGGTGAAATCATTCGTGAAACAAATACATTAAATGAAGAAGCAGAAGCTCTTTTAAAAGAAGGTTTAACTGATTTATTAAATAATCGTTAAATTATTTATTAATTAATAATTAATTTAAATATATTGTGTTTTTTTATTAAATATATTAAAATTTATTAGGTTTAAAACCTAATAAATTTTAATATAAATTTGCTCTTCTGGTGGAATTGGTAGACACGCTGGTTTTAGGAACCAGTGCTTTAAGCGTGAGGGTTCGAGTCCCTCGAAGAGCAAAGCAAATAGTATATTTTAGTCCTATATATTAATATTCTACATTTTTAAAATAGGGCTGTATAGGTTTAATAACTTTTTTCGTGTAATTAATGAAAAAGTACTAAAACTATAACAAAGATTTAAATAAGCTTTAAAATAGTATGTAGGACAGAACTCCCTACTAAAAGTTTTTTATGGAAAAATCCTTTATATACTGTATTATTAAGTTTATTTCCTTACAGATAGATAAATATGAAAAAATTTAAATTAATTTTATGATTTTTCTCTTATCTCCGTCTTTTCGATTAAAAAGTAGGAATATTTTTCATTTTACTTTCGCTAAGCCAAAATACACTCCTCCTCCTATAGGTAAAATAACTCTTTTTTAATTTACCGCCGTACATTATTATCTTACCTTTATAGTTGCTTAATTAAAGAAAACTTTTATTCTTTAATTATAATATTTTTAACTTTTTTTAATTATGCGTTTTAATAAATATATTAAATTAAGGATAATTTTTTAATACTGAAAACTATTTTTTTTATTTATCATTAATTAAATATAATTTTTTATCATACAAATATAAAGAATAAAGAAAGTCAATTTTTTCTTTATTAACTGAATTAGGTATTTATAAAAAATATTTAAAAAAATATTTAAAAATGTTGTATAGAAGAAAAAATAAAATAAAAATAAAAAATTATATTTGATCTTTATATGTTATAAAATATATTACTATATTTTATAACTATTTATATAACAATAATATATTAATAAATAAGTATACCTGTTTTGTTGGTAATCTTTTATAAAATTATAATAAGTATTGCAGTTGTACATATCAATACTAATATTAATATCAATATTATTATTAATATAAGTACGGTGCTATCATAATAACATTAATTATGATAAAATATAAATTAAAAAAGACTATAATTTTTATGAAAAATTTTATTAAAAATTTTATAAAGGCAACTAGGTTAAATGAATCCCAATTGGTTTTATTTTGTATTTCTATGTTATCTATTTTATCTACAATTAATGTAGTAGAAAAAAGTTTTGAAATACAGTCAAGAGAAATTAAACAATTCGCTAGAGAATTGAAGCTTCTTAAAGGCTTAAATAGATATAATCTACGCCCTACTCGTTCTTTGGACGAATTACGGGCTCTATTGCCCCATCAGTACGACGTACTAGTTAATGAATCCTTTAGCAATGAGGACATTACTTTTATTTTAGAGTTTCTATTAACTTTTAATAGGGGCCCTTATTCAGATATAGAAGTTTTATCTATTGCTAATCATTTTTTTAAAAAAGATCGTGACGATGAAGACCCTGGCTCAGGTATAGGTGAGGAACCCTTACCAAATAATATTCAAATTTATAATGCCCAGGTGATTTATTATAATGATGCATTACCAAAATTTATGAATACGGTAAAAACTGATTCATTATTTAAAAAACCTATTTCATTATCGGCGGCAAAGCTTCCTCCGATACCAGTAGTAAAATCTATTTCATCTAAAACAGCTGTTTTAGAAAAAAAATATGATTTAGTAGAGGATCCTAACTGTATTAGGGTTTCTAATAATTCAATTAAGGGTTTTAATGATAATGTTGAACCGTATACTCAGTCAATTGGGGCGTATAGGCCAGACAATAAGATTTTAAACATTAATCAAAGCACTGATTATGGTCCAATTAAAAATGAGGACGGGTTTAATATTTATAATATTGATAAAAATGGTGGTTCTGAAAATTCAAAATTAATAATTAAAGAAGCCTATATAAAAGGCTACAACAAATATTTGAAAGAATGGCTGGATGATAAATTTTCAAAATTAGAAAATATTACTGAATCTAATAATTTTAGTTTAAAAACTAAAGATATTAATAGTAATTATAATTTTGTAAAATCAAACTTACAAATTACAGAAATCAATAAGGTTATTAAAAATCCTTATGGGTTTAAATATAATTATAATTTTAAATCTGAACATCCGACCTTAGAAGTAATATGTTTACAACAAGAAGCTGTTTTTTCAACATTAACTCCTACAATAGAATTAGTTGAGTTTTGTGTTTTAAATACAAATAATGCTTTTTATGTAGGTTTATTTGTTCCAGCTTTAGGTTCTCTATATATTTTTGAATATATAGTTTTATTAATTATTAATTTAGTAGTTTTTTCTTTAATGACTAGTTCTATTAAAGAATTAGCAAATAATACATCACTTTTAGTTTTAAATAAAGATATAAAAAAGGAGTTGGATATTGTTACATATAAATTTTTTAATTTATTATTATTAGGTTTTATCGGTTCCTCGGTAATTTCATTAAACTTTCCACTGTTTGTTAAAACATCATCTGTTTATTTTACAAAAAATTTATTAAGTGGTAATATTCAATTAAATAAATATTACGCTATTAAACATATGGATATTGATTGATTTATACGGTCTTTTTATTAAGTTTAAAACAATTTAATAGATTATAAGAAATAATTATTATTATATATTATACACTTTTTATTTTTTATTTTAGTACACTATATAGAAGGAAAGAATATGGCTCAAACTAAAACTAAAATAAATACGATTTATAATAATTACTTAACCTTTGGAGCATCGAGAGAGCTATTGTTTAATAAACAACATAATGATAAATTAAATAATCTCCAAAGGTTATTTTTAAATAATAATTTACATAAAAAAGACTACTATGAGACTTTTATAAAAAATAAAAATACCCTAGAAAAAAGAAAATTTTTATCTTTATTATTATTAGTTTCCACTAATTTAAGTTTAAAGGAATTAATAAATCTTAAAGTTGAAGACTTTTTAAACATTATTGATAATATAAACAATAATTTAAATAATTATGTAGAATTAGAAAACTATAATTTAGAAGACAATTTTACTGATGATAAGTATTATATAACAATAAGATCAAAAGATTTTAATTTAAAATTAAATATAGCATTTAATGAATTTTTTAAAGAAGAATTATATAATAATTTTATATCTACAAAAAACAATGAGGAACCTGTATTAACTTCAATTATTAATAATAAGCCACTTGCGGCTACAAATTTTTTTAACAGAAAAGATTTAAATAAAGAAATTGTGGAATTAATTTAGTTCAAATAAAATAAAAAATTAGTATAAGTATTAATATTTATACTAATAAAAATTAACATTTAATTAATAAAAAAATTTATGATTAATATAACTCAACAAATTTTAATATGGTTTAAAAATTTAAATGATGGTACGCCTCCATCCCCACCTTGTCACTGTGAAGTACCAGAATGTGAAGTATCAGAATGTGAAGTACCAGAATGTGAGGTACCAGAATGTGACAGTGGTCCACTAAATGAGTGGGATTATGAAAACGAGTGCTATTATTTAGATAGGGGTTGTACACCCTATGATTCAATTTTTAATTATGATTATGATTCAAATTCGTATTCTGATGAAAATAAATGTTATTAATAAATTCAGTAAAAATTATTATAACTTATAACTTATTATAACTTATTATATTTCTTTTATTGACTAAAAGTATATAATAAGTTATAATAATTTTATATAAAAATTATTAAAGCCTACTTAGCTCAGTTGGTTAGAGCGTCCGTCTCATACGCGGAATGTCACTAGTTCAAATCTAGTAGTAGGCAATTTATTTTGACTTAAAAAAAATATATTATTATAATAATAATAATTAGGGGGTTGTAGTTCAATTGGTTAGAGCACTACCCTGTCACGGTAGAAGTTGCGGGTTCGAGTCCCGTCAGCCCCGATTTTAATATAAATAATATTTTAATATAAATAATATATATAGGAAATAATATATATATATTTATTATTTCCAAAAAAAATTATTAAAACTTGGAAACTTGTACCAACATAAATAATTTTGGTTTGGTCCCTTATATTAATTATATAATAAATAATAATAAAAAATAATAATCAGTAATAAAAATAATTATAATAAATAATTATAATAAATATTTAAAATAAAATTATGAGTTGAATTACTTGTTTTTATTTATTATAAATAATAAATAAACTCCTTTTAACTATAATAGTTAAAAATAAAATAAAAATTTTTTATTTTAAAAAATCATATTTATTAAGTAGTTAATTATTTAATTAATATAAAAGAAATATGGCAACAACAAAATTTCCAAAATTTAGCCAGGGGCTAGCAAACGATCCTACAACTCGTCGTATTTGGTTTGGGATTGCTACAGCACATGATTTTGAAAGTCATGATGGTATGACTGAAGAAAATCTATATCAAAAAATTTTTGCTTCACATTTTGGTCAATTAGCAATTATTTTTTTATGGACTTCAGGTAACTTATTTCATGTTGCTTGGCAAGGAAACTTTGAACAATGGGTTCAAAATCCATTAAATATACGTCCAATCGCTCATGCAATTTGGGATCCTCACTTTGGTCAACCGGCGGTTGAGGCATTTACACGAGGAGGAGCTTCGGGTCCTGTAAATATTGCAACATCAGGAGTATATCAATGGTGGTATACAATTGGTATGAGAACTAATCAAGATTTATATATTGGTTCAATTTTTTTATCTTTAGCCGCAACAGCATTTTTATTTGCAGGTTGGCTTCATTTACAACCTAAATTTCAACCCGGCTTAAGCTGGTTTAAAAATGCAGAGTCACGCTTAAATCACCATTTATCTGGTTTATTTGGAGTTAGTTCTTTAGCTTGGACAGGTCATTTAGTTCACGTAGCTATTCCTGCAGCACGTGGACAGCGTGTTGGGTGGGATAATTTTTTAACAACATTACCACATCCACAAGGATTAACACCTTTCTTTACAGGTAATTGGGCAGCATATGCAGAAAATCCAGATACTGGTAATCATATTTTTGGTACTGCTTCAGGGTCAGGAACAGCGATTTTAACTTTTTTAGGTGGTTTTCATCCACAAACACAAAGTTTATGGTTATCAGATATGGCACACCATCATTTAGCAATTGCTGTTTTATTTATTGTAGCAGGTCACATGTACCGTACTAATTTTGGTATTGGACACAGTATGCGTCAAATTTTAGAAGCACATACTCCACCAGCTGGAGGTCTTGGTGCTGGTCATAAAGGATTATACGATACAGTAAATAACTCATTACATTTCCAATTAGGGTTAGCTTTAGCATCAGTAGGTACAATTTGTTCATTAGTGGCTTAATGTTGGGTCACATCAATTGAAAGATTGATTAATTAAACTTCGCTATATGCTGGGACTATCTACTATTCCTTTGGTCCTAATATTTATCTTATAAATTAGGTAAAATTCAAAGGTAGGATAAATCAGCAGGAAACTAAATTTTCTTATTAATATAATGTTAAAAAACAATTTAAGCGTTCGGCTAGAACCCTCGACTATAGGATCCTCAGAGACTACACGCGAAGCACCTTTAAATAATCAATTTAATTTTAATTATTATTTTCAAAATTTTAAACCTAAACATATTAAAATAAATGACTATCTATTTCTTGAATGGTTTGTTGGTTTTAGTGAAGGAGACGGTTCCTTTATTTTATCAAATAAAAGATGTTATTTTTTAATTAATCAGAAAGATATAAAATTACTATATAAAATAAAAAAGAATTTAGGTTTCGGTAAGGTTTTACGGTATACACAAAATAATAGAACTTACGGACGTTATGTTGTTCAAGACCAAATAAATTGTGAAAGATTAGCACATATTTTTAATGGTAACTTAGTATTAATAAAAACTAATATTCGCTTTAAAATTTGGATAAAAAAATTAAATATAAAATTTTTAAAAAATCCCCTTATTTTTAATGACGAAAAAAAAATATCTTTAAATAATGCTTGGTTATCAGGATTTATTGATGCTGAAGGATGCTTTTATTCAAGAGTTCGTAAATTTAAAAATATGAAACTTGGCTATAAAGTAGAACAGAAATTTATTATTAATCAAAAAGGAGAATACGAATTATTTTATTCTTTAAAAACTTTATTTTCTAGTAATGCAAATATCCAAGAAATTACTTCTAAAATAGACAAATCTATTTATTATAAGATAGAATTAAGTAGTTTTTTATCAAATACTTTATTATTAAAGTATTTAAAAAAATTCCCTTTGAAGGGAAACAAAAATTTAACTCTTGTTATATATCGCCGTATTTACGGTTATATAGACCGTAAAGAACATTTAACATTAATTGGTTTAAAAAAAATAAAAATTTTATGTAAAAAATTGAAAACAATATAAATCTTTTTATTAAAAAAATTGAAAATAAAGGTGAAGATATAGTCCATAAAAATATATTATTTATATTTTTAATTTGCAACACATGTACTCATTACCTCCTTATGCATTTTTAGCACAAGATTTTACAACTCAAGCTTCTTTATATACTCACCATCAATATATTGCAGGTTTTATTTTATGTGGTGCATTTGCTCACGGAGCAATATTTTTTATTCGTGATTATGATCCAGAAGCAAATAAAGGAAATGTTTTAGCACGTATGTTAGAACATAAAGAAGCTATTATCTCACATTTAAGTTGGGTAACTTTATTTTTAGGATTCCATACTTTAGGTCTTTATGTTCATAATGATGTAATGCAAGCCTTCGGTACACCTGAAAAACAAATTTTAATTGAGCCTGTTTTTGCTCAGTGGATTCAAGCTTCACATGGTAAAACTGCATATGGTTTTGATTTATTATTATCTCAACCAAATAGTGTAGCTTATTCAGCTGGACAAAGTTTATGGTTACCTGGTTGGTTAGAAGCAATTAATAGTAATACTAATACCTTATTTTTAACAATTGGTCCTGGTGATTTCTTAGTTCACCACGCTATTGCTTTAGGTTTACATACAACAACATTAATTTTAGTTAAAGGGGCTTTAGATGCTCGTGGTTCAAAATTAATGCCTGATAAAAAAGATTTTGGTTATAGCTTCCCTTGTGATGGCCCAGGTCGTGGTGGAACATGTGATATTTCAGCATGGGATGCTTTCTATTTAGCAGTATTTTGGATGTTAAATACAATTGGTTGGGTAACATTCTATTTCCATTGGAAACATTTAGGAATTTGGCAAGGAAATGTAAACCAATTTAATGAATCATCAACTTATTTAATGGGTTGGTTACGTGATTATTTATGGTTAAACTCATCACAATTAATTAATGGTTATAATCCATTTGGTATGAATAGTTTATCTGTATGGGCTTGGATGTTCTTATTTGGACATTTAATCTATGCTACAGGCTTTATGTTCTTAATTTCATGGCGTGGATATTGGCAAGAATTAATTGAAACATTAGTTTGGGCTCATGAACGTACACCAATTGCAGCTTTAATTCGTTGGAAAGATAAACCTGTTGCTCTTTCAATTGTTCAAGCTCGTTTAGTAGGTTTAGCTCACTTTAGTGCTGGATATGTTTTAACATACGCTGCATTTTTAATTGCATCAACATCTTCAAAATTTGGTTAATTTATATTTATATATATATTTACTAAAAAAATAATTTTATAAGGTTAAAATATAATGGAAGTAAACGTTTTAGGTCTTATTGCAGTAGCTTTATTTATTTTAATTCCCACATCTTTTTTATTAATTCTTTATGTAAAAACAGCAAGTGCGAATGATAATTAAAATTATAATGATTGTCAATTTTTATATAAATATAATATAAAAATTGACAATCATTATAATTCTATATAATATTTATAATATTAACTTAACTATTTTGTAAAATAAATATAAAAAGGCGGCTGTAGCCAAGTGGTAAGGCATCAGATTGTGACTTTGACATTCGCGGGTTCAAGTCCCGTCAGTCGCCCAAATTCAATTTTTATTTTAAAATATAAGTAATTATATTTGAAAATAATTAATTAATAATTTATAATAATAAATTATTAGGAAAGGTGGCAGAGTGGTTGAATGCTTCGGTTTTGAAAACCGGCGTACTTTCACGAGTACCGAGGGTTCGAATCCCTCCCTTTCCGTAACGTAACGTAACGTAACGTAAAAAGACGAGGTTTAAATAATTATTTAAATAATAAAAAATGTTTATAAAATAGAACTAGAAAACATTTATTAAAATAAAAAATGCTAAGTTTAAAATGGATCCACCTACTATGATAGAGCAAATTGATCCAATTTATGATATACAAAGTATGATAAAGTCTATTTTGTTTATTCAAATGAAGAAAATCTAATTGTTAAATTAAATTTTCAATCTTTTTATATTAATATTGTTTTACAATTATTAGATCAAATAGAAGGCGGCTTAAACGAAAAAAAAAGTTTAGAGGCTTTATACCGCTATTTTTTAGACTTAAAAAATAAAAATGAATTAAAAGGTGAAATTTTTAAAACTGTAACCCAAGCATATATTGAAAATTTAAATAATAATAATAGTAAATTTTTTTATCCTAAACTGTATTTATCCATGATTTTCAATGGACAATTATTATGTTTAGAATTATTATATGTTTTAAATACAATAATTGAAAACATAATTGAAATAAATAATGAAAGTATTATTATTTATTTAAAAAAACAAAATTATACCTATTTAATAGAATTGTGTGCTCAATTTGAACAAAAATATAAGCTAAAAATTGACGTTTCAAAAAGTATTGAGTTTGGTTTATTCTTTGGTTTAAACCAAAGAATCATTTTAAAAAATGGGGAGGTTATAGTTGAAGGCTTTAATAATTTTTCTGATTTTAGTTTTTATTATTATATTTTAATAAATTGGGTAAAAAAAAATATAACTTTAATAGAAACGGTTCAACTAAGTAAATCCTGTGAATTTAAATTATATACGAGTTTGTGGGAATTATTCAATAGTCAAATAAAGGCAGACGTTAAATCTGGTAATATAAAAAATTATTTGGATTTTCAAACCCAATTTCAACTACCAAAAGCAGTCTATTTATCAAAAAACCCTGTTGTTTTTTATTTTGGGGGGTTACCAAGAGGGGAATTAATTTCCCATCACCCATACCCAATTGCAAGTATTAATTTCTCAAAGCATTTTGAGGATAAATCACTAAGCTCAACACTTATAAAAGATTTAGATATTGCTTCTTATTGGCACTATTTAGTAAATAAATTAAATAAAACAATGTTTTATAATATAAAAAATAATGAACAAAGCAATAATTTCGTTATTTTCAATAAAACGTTTTCTATATTTTATAAGCAAACAGCGCTGAATATGAGTTTAGTTTTTCTTAACAATAAAAAAATATTATATTATTTTAATTTATTAGCTAAATTAGGGTTTTTTTATGAAAGATCGTGATAAAAAAAGTTTTCCAGGAAATACTATGGTTCAAAAAGGTTTAGTAACTACCCTTAATAAAGATCGTAATAATTATTATAAACATATGTTTCAGAATTATACTTACGGGATGGTAAGCGGTGTTGCAGTTTGCGTAAATTTAAAAGAATCATGGGAAAATGGTATTTGTTGTCTCGATTTTGATGGCGTTGAGTGGTTTTTTAAAAATAAACATTTTAATGAGCATCAAAATAAAAAAATAAAAAATTTTTTAAAATTTTTATTACTTATAAAAAAAGGGGGTTTTTTAATATTTAGTTCAATGACAAACACCCCTTTTGATAGGTTTAAAATTTTCTTTAAAATAAAAAATAATTTTAAAATTAAACCATCCGAGTCACCTAAGTCCATTTGGTATTAAAGCCGAGTTAATTAAAGATATTGATATATCGGAACGGCTTTTAGGAAATGTTAGAATTTTATCATCCGCCAATTTTGATAAAAATGCTTTATCATTTTTTTTACGATTAAATAAAAGGCTTTCTGAAAATACTAATTCCACTATTAATGAAATTTTAAAATTAAAAACTACTTCCGAACGTAAGGTAGATGTTTTATACATATTTTGTAACGAACATAATTTAACCAATATCTCTAGAAAACCCATGTTTGTAAAACGATATTGGCGACGTTTTGCTGAGCTTTTTTATAATTATTTTGTACACAATAAACCTTTGGAAGAACGAAAAATCGGTATGGTTGGTTTACCAAATAATAAAAAAGTAATTAAATTTTATGACCAAATTCAATTTAAAAATTACGTTTGTTATGTGCTAGCAAATGATCAAATAACATATTCTGATGAAAAAACGTTAGATACACCGCAATTAATTAAAAAATTTAATCCTACTCTTAAAAAACGTTAACAGAAAATGGTACTATTGTACTTACTAGCGTCTTTAGTACAGCTTCTATAGGTTTAAATATTCCACATTTATTTTATTTAAGTTTATCTTTAGATAACTTTAAACCCCAATTTTTATATAAAAATTTAAATATTAAAATAAATAATCGGTACGCGGATCCAACAATTCAAATCATACAAGACAGCTTAATTCAAATTGTTGGAAGAATGAGCCGAAATGATCCATATTGCTCAGAACAAATAAGAATATTCGAAATACCAAGAAAAACAAGATGATATGCTATTCTTGTTCGGTTTTATACAAAATTTATTAAAAATTTTTAAAAAAATAAACTTGGTTAGTATAAAAAAAGAGGAACAATTAGCGCTAAGTTTAATACGAAGTATTAATTTTAGTAAGTTTTTATACAAATATTATGAAGTAATTCTTGAAAATCATAATGATAATAGTAAAATAAACATCTGCGCAGACTTTTTAGCCGAATTCAAAGTTTCTTTATTAAATTTATTAAAAAATTATAGTTTAAGCAACGATTTTGAAATATTATTTAAAGAATCAGCAAAAAATTACTATACTAACGTTTTAAATATTGTGTATATGGGAATCATCGGTCAAATGTATGACTATTTTTGTTGCCAGACTGGCGAAAATAAAAAAAAATTAACATATTCAAAATTTAAAGAAAAGCTGGCTATATCTAAACAACCTACATACAATAATCTTTATAATTTATTAGAAGGCTTCTTTAACGAGTTTCAAGAAAGTTCACCAACTGAAAAAACGTTTAAACAAATTTATAAATTATATAAGAAAAAAATAAGCTTTTCATTAGATGTTTTTATAGAACATGAGCTTTTAGATGTAAAGCTAGAAATAATCGAAACATATGAGCTTTAAACTTTTAATTTTTTTAAGACTAGAACATGTATTAAACAATTCACAATACCCCCCCACTTTTCCGTTTTTTTCTAACGTGCTCTTATATATAGAGCACGTTAGAAATCTTTTTGGAAGTGGGGGGGTAAAATAAATCATTATCATTATAATAATTATTCTATTATAAAAAATAAAAATAAAACAATTAAACAATATTAAAAATGGGAATAAATGATCAACTAGTATTAGCCGGTATAACTAAAATAGAAAACGAAATACAGCTTCTTTATAAACTTCGAGATGAATTATATATAGGAGAATTTGCTGAACATTTGTGGCAAATGGACAATTTTCAAGTCGACTATAACAACAAAAAACAAAAACTTTATTTAAATATACAATTTTGTAATAAAGCAAATTTAAAATGGGAATTAGATTTGCTTAATGATTTTGGATTAAAGGCAGAATCAGAGAAAAGCGTCTGTACACGAATTAAGAGCCCAAGATATTAATAAAATATTTAATAATTAATAGAAAAATACGACTTTCTAATTTTTATAAATAAATAAAAAAATAAAAATACTAAAACTATAAAATTATTTTTTTATATTACCCTTTTCTATATATTTTTTCTGAAAAAAATAAAGTTTTTTTTAAATTATTTTATATAGAAGGGGTAATTTTTTTAAACATAAAAATAAAATTAAATTAATAAACAGGTATTTAATATGAACAGTAACAATGAGCAAGTAACCACAACTATAGCTGATTTAGAATATTCTATAAAAATGTTATTTTTGATTTATAATGACATCAAACATGACGAACTGCCTGAAAATAAAAAAAAAAATAGCCCATAAAAGTATATACGTGGAGGAAGAACAACAACTTATTATGTTAAAAGTACAATACATTAATGGCCCTTATTATCAACTGGCATTTAATGTATTTTATGTTATAGAACCAAAACGTCTTTAATCCGGAAAAAGAGGTAGATTTAGTACTGGATTATCCTAAATTATTAATAAGGAATTCTTTTGAACAATAAGGAGAATGACAATTTTCTTGAAAAAATATTTTTATTTTAAAAATTATTTTTAAAGTAAAAATAATTTAAGAATGGCGTATAAAAAACTACTAAAATAATACTTATTAATTATTAGATTAGAAAATATAATTTTATATAAATTAATGAGTTTATATAAAGCTTTAATTATATAGTAGTTTTTCGTTATAAATTTACAATATTTTACAAATAAATAATATATTATTTATTAATATATAGGCCTAACAGGATTCGAACCTGTATTAAATATTTAGGAGATATTCGTCTTATCCATTAGACTATAAGCCCTTAATTAGTAATAGTTAATTACTAAATTTTATTTATAAATAAGTCATACCACTATTTTTAGAGCTTATAAATTAATATAATATTTATAGATTCTAACATATTATTTTATATTTTATTTTTGTAAAAATTATTAATTAATTAATCTTGAATTTTTTTATTCCTAATAATAAAAGCTTATCCTGAATTCCCATTTTTTATATAATAACTATTATTAATAGTATTAAAATTATTTTAGAAAGTTTTATAAAAGACATTTTTATTATATATTTATACTATTATGAATATTAAATATTAAAACTTATTAATTAATTAGTTTTATAAAGTAATTATAATACTAATATGAATACAAATATTTGTATTCATATTAGTATTATAATTACTTTATATATTTTATTTATATTTTATATTAAAACTAGCATAAAAATTAAAACTAGCATAAAAGGAAGGGCCTTTATACACGTATTTTAAAATAGACACAGTTTAAAATACGTGTATAAAAATTATGATTATGCTGATAGTAAGTATATGTATTAAAGTTTATAATCTATAAAATTTATAATTATTATAAATTAATTATGGTTCTTCATACAGTCTTTTATTTAATGATTTTGTTAGTAATATCGAAACCGCTCCCTCACTAAAGTCTGCTTTTAGACTTTCCTTTAATAGCTGTTTTTTCATTAAAGAAAAATAGATATTACAGCTTAAAATAAATAATAAATTTATTCCACTATTATTTATAAAATTGAAATAATTACCTTCTTCTAATAAAAATATATTATTATAATGATTATTTATAGTAAATAAAGCTTCGTTTTTTTTTCTATTATTGGTAATGCTATCCGATAGTTCAGGTATAAATAAAGCTAATGAGTATCTATTTAAATAACCTCTTTTTGTAAAACGAAGCGGACACCATTTATCTGGTTTTAAAACGATTGATTGTCCAAGCTTTAATTTATCGTAATCTTCGATTGTTAATTTAGCCATTTGGCTCAAAGTTAAATTAGAACTAATAAATAATAAAAATACCAACAATTGTCTTTTTTCAATACTATTTTTGCCAACTAGAATGTTCTTATTAAAAACTGTATTATACAAAAAATAATACAAGTTAAAGCATGAAATGGACGTTTTTTTAGATTTTTGCATAATAATTAATAAGTATAGATTTTAATTTAGTTAATTACTTTACTTAAATTTAATAACTATTAGATGTAATATAATAGTATTTGGTTGTTTATTAATTAGTTTATTAATTAGCTTCCTAACTAATTAATCTTTTCTTAATACTATCACCAAACAATAGCCCAACCACTACTTCATTAAAATCTTTTCGTAAATTATGTTTAGGTATAAGATTCTTATTCAAAATAGAACACAATAAATTATCATAATTATCTTTACCGTCTACAAAAATACTGTATAGATCAGGGATGAATAATTTTAATGAATATGGTTTTAAAGAATAATTACCGTACAAACTGGGTTTTCTATCTAATGCTATTTTTACTTTATTTCCTGTTACCAACTTGAGAAAGTTATTAATCGTTAAATTAACGATTTGATTCATATTTAAATTAGAAAATAGAATCAATAAAAATGTTAAGAATTTGCGCTTCTCTACGATATTTTTCTTTTTTATATAATTTTTATATTCGTCTTTACTCATCGATAAGATTTTATTCGCTATGTTTGTTTCTATTTTTTGAAGGTTATCTTCATATTGATTATCTTCATATTGATTATCTTCATATTGATTATCTTCATATTGATTTTTTTCGATTTCTTTAGACACATTACTACTATACCCTTCATCGGTGTCTAAAGACATGTCGATAGTCTCTGGTTCCATATACATATTCTTTTTGATTGTTTTCATCCGCAGGACCCTTCCTTTTATGAGTGTAAATATGTATGTATTATAATAATACTTATATTTATATTTATATAAATATAAGTATTATTATAATAAAAATTTTTTTTTTAATTAGAATATTTTAATTAGAATATTTTAATTAGAATATTTTATTAATATCTTTATTAAAAAAATATAAATAAAATATTCTAATTAATAAAGATATTAATATAAATTAATAATAATTAATCTAAAGGTTTCATTGATAATGCAGGTTCATTATCACGATCGATTCCTTTTTCAAAACCAGCAGCAGCTGCACGAGCACGACCAGCGTGCCAAAGGTGAGCAACAAAGAAGAAGAAACCTAATACGAAATGTGAACAAGCTAACCATGAACGTGGAGAAACGAAGTTAACAGCATTAATTTCAGTAGCTACACCTCCTACAGAGTTTAATGAACCTAATGGAGCATGAGTCATGTATTCAGCTGCACGACGTTCTTGCCATGGTTGAATATCGTTTTTAAGTTTATTTAAATCTAAACCGTTTGGACCACGTAAAGGTTCTAACCACGGACCGCGGAAATCCCAGAAACGCATTGTTTCACCACCAAAAATAATTTCTCCTGTTGGTGAACGCATTAAGTATTTACCTAAACCTGTAGGACCTTGACTTGATGCTACGTTAGCACCTAAACGTTGGTCACGAACTAAGAAAGTAAACGCTTGAGATTGAGATGCTTCAGGACCTGTAGGACCATAAAATTCACTAGGATAAGCTGTATTATTGAACCAAGACATACAACATGCAATGAATCCCATTAAAGAAATAGCAGCTAAACTATATGATAAATAAGCTTCTCCAGACCATACAAAAGCACGACGTGCCCAAGCCCATGGCTTAGTTAAAATATGCCAAATACCACCAAAGATTTCTAAAGTACCGATCCAAATATGACCACCAATAATATCTTCCATGTTATCAACACTAACAATCCAACCATCACCACCAAATGGTGATTTTAATAAGTATCCAAAGATAATACCCGGGTTAATTGTTGGGTTTGTAATGACACGAACATCACCACCACCAACGGCCCAAGTATCGTAAACACCTCCAAAATACATTGCTTTCCAAACAAGTAACCAGGCACCAATACCAAGAATGATTAAATGAATACCTAAAATTGTTGACATTTTGTTTTTATCTTTCCAAACATAAGCAAAAAATGGAAAAGATTCTTCTAATGTTTCTGGCCCAATTAATGAGTGGTAAATACCACCAAAACCTAAAACAGCTGATGAAATTAAATGAAGAACACCTGAAACAAAATATGGGAAAGTGTCTACTACTTCACCACCAGGACCTACACCATAACCTAATGTAGCTAGGTGTGGTAATAAAATAAGACCTTGTTCATACATAGGTTTTTCAGGAATAAAGTGAGCTACTTCAAATAAATTCATAGCACCAGCCCAAAAAACAATTAATCCAGCATGAGCAACGTGTGCACCTAATAATTTTCCAGATAAATTAATTAAACGAGCATTTCCAGCCCACCAAGCAAAACCAGTTGACTCTTGATCACGACCACCTACACTAAGACTTCCATTAAAGAGCGTTTCCACGTGGTAAAACCTCCTCTGGGAATACTAATGTTTCATGTGGTTGATCTTGAGCAGCCATCCATGCACGAATACCTTCATTTAATAATTGGTTTTTTGTATAGAAAGTTTCAAATTCTGGATCTTCAGCAGCACGAATTTCTTGAGAAACGAAATCGTATGCACGTAAATTTAATGCTAAACCTACTACACCTAATGCACTCATCCATAAACCTGTTACTGGTACAAATAACATAAAGAAGTGAAGCCAACGTTTGTTAGAGAAAGCAACACCAAAAATTTGAGACCAGAAACGGTTTGCTGTACAAAAATGTTCAAAAAGAATCGGCAATTCTTTTCCGGGAACCAAAAATTATAAATTTAGGCCCACAGCTTATAGTTTCCTATAAGATCAGACTATATCTTTATCTCTTTTATATAAAAAATCTTTTTATTTTATTTTATTTTATAAAAGAGATACTTGCTGTTTCGAAAATCATTTGTAGAAAAATTATTTTATTTAAAATAATTTTAAGCCTTATTTCCTACTCCCCCGTATTTCGGAAAGGATAGTCGTTACACATTTATGATTTTTGATTTTAAAAATATATTTATAAAACTAATCTAATTTTATGGGCCCCATTTAAAATTATTAAAACGAGTTTTATTATGACAACGTTCACGAATTAATCGACGATTTAAGCCTGTTTTTTGTGAAGCTTCACTAATTGATTCATAATAAATAGAATCAATTATTACAGGTTTTCGTCTTTCTAAACTTGTTTTATTTGAATTTATTTTACTTAACATTTTTTTTATTTCATTATTTTGATTTTTTCCTTTAAATGGTGAAATTTTTCCTTTTTTACAAACAGATTGAACTTTTCTAGCTTTTATACTATGTTTTTTATTAAAAAAGGGATTATTTTGATCTTTATGTTTCCAATTAATATAAACATTATATCTTTTATTAGGTTCTAATGTTAATAAAATAATTGTTTCTAATTTTAATCTTTTTTCTTTATCTAACCCATTTCCAAAAAGAAGTTTTTGAAATAAAAAAAATTCTTCTCCATATTCATTAAAATCAGATTGTAATTCTTTATTTTCATGAATATTGCGTTTCAATTTATTTTTATGAGCACATAAACGTGCTGTTATATTATTGGATTCACCAATATAATGTTTTTGTTTTTTAATGCAAGAAATTACATAAATTCCTGATTTTTTAAAATCAAAAAGGTTTTCTTTATAATTTAAAGTCATAGGTTTTCTTTATAATTTAAAGTCTATCAATTTAGTACGGGATTGTCATATATATAAATAAAATTATATACTTAGAGATTCCCCGTTTAAGCAAGATTTTCAATATATATTACTATATAAAGTGGCTACAAATTAACCATTGAGTACGTCTCTTCTGCTTGCGTTGGGTTGAAAGCACGGAATGTGTTTGCACCGTCACCGTCTTCAAAAATTGTGTTTTCTACAGTAGCACCATGAATTGCGCATAATAATGCTGCTCCTAATACACCTGCAACACCCATCATATGGAATGGGTTTAATGTCCAGTTATGAAATCCTTGGAAAAATAAAATGAAACGGAAAATTGCAGCAACACCAAAACTTGGAGCGAAGAACCATCCAGATTGACCTAATGGATAAATAAGAAAAACTGATACGAAAACAGCGATAGGCGCTGAGAAAGCAATTGCGTTATATGGACGAATTTTAACAGCACGTGCAATTTCAAATTGTCGTAACATAAATCCGATTAAAGCGAAAGATCCATGTAATGCAACAAAAGTCCAAAGACCACCTAATTGACACCAACGTGTAAAATCACCTTGTGCTTCAGGACCCCATAATAATAATAATGAGTGACCCATAGAGTTTGGAGGTGTTGATACAGCAGCTGTTAAAAAGTTACAACCTTCTAAGAATGAACTTGCTAAACCATGACTATACCATGATGTAACAAATGTGATACCTGTTAACCAACCCCCTAATGCAAAATATGCACAAGGTAATAATAATAAACCTGACCAACCAACATAAACGAAGCGATCACGGCGTAACCAGTCATCCATTACGTCGAATAATCCACGTTTTTCTTCTGACTTACCGATTGCGATAGTCATATTGAAAATCTCCTAATTTAAAATGTATTTATCATGTTTTAATTAAATATTTTTTAAAATATTTAATAATATTTATAATTAATTTATATATTTAATAAAAATATATAAATTAATTATAAATAGTTTGTTCAATATTAACTTAATTATTTTAAGCTCTAGTTAAATAAGTAATCATTTTTTTATAAAAATAAAATTTAATGAAATCATTATATATTATAATAAAAATTATGTTTAAATAAAAATCTATCATTTATTTTTTATAAATATTTTAAAATAAAACGATAGTTAATTAATGTTATTGTATTATTGAATCCTTTTAATATAAAATAAAAATTTATTAATTATGTTTTATTAAGTAGGAGTTTTTTTTATGAAATTAGAATATTTTAAAGATGATCTTTTAAATAAAGATCAATATATAAATACTGAAAAAATAAAATTTTATAGATTTTATTCTTTTTTTAAATTGAAATATTACATGAAATATTTTTTAATACAAAGCTTTTGTATTAAAAAAGTTACCCAATAAAAAAAGTATTAGTTTTTTCTTTATTAACTGAATTAGGTGTTGATAAAAAATATTAAAAAAAATGTTTAGAAATGTTTTATAAAGACTGGTATATAGAAGAAAAAAATAAAAATCAGAAATTATATTTAGATCTTGATATTTTTATAAAAAATTGCATTAATAGTTATAAAATATTTTTAGTGTTATAAATATAAATAATGATTTATACATAAACATATTTAGCCTTCTAGCGGAGTCGAACCGCTAACCTTCGGTTTACAAGACCGATACTCTACCAATTGAGTTAAGAAGGCTATAATTATTTTTTATAAAAAATAATTATAATGATATTTATTATATTAAAAATTAAAATAAAAAACAACTAAATAAGTTGTTTTTTATTTTAATTTTATTTTTCAATTAAATTTATTGATTTAATATCTGGCGAATGAATTGGAAAAATTCTTTCAATACCAATACCCTTTGATAATCTTCTAACTGTAATAGTTGAATTTAAACCGGCTAAATGCTGGGATATTATTTTACCGCTATAAGATTGAATTCTTTTTTTATTACCTTCTTGAATTAAAACATCAATTGAAACAGTATTTCCAATTTTAAATGAAGGCAAATCTAGTTTTAAATAATCTGATTCAATATCTTTAATTAATTTATTAAATTTCATTTTTTTTTTTTTTTTTTATAAATTTTATTCTAAAATTTTAGAAACTACACCAGCACCAACAGTGCGACCCCCTTCACGGATTGCAAAACGCATATTATCTTCAATAGCAATAGGTTGAATTAATTCAACAACCATTTTTACTCGATCTCCTGGAATTACCATTTTTGTTTCAGACCCATCATCTGCTGTAAAATTCTCAATTTTACCTGTAACATCAGTTGTTCTAACATAAAATTGAGGTCGGTAACCTGGGAAAAATGGCGTATGACGACCACCTTCTTCTTTTGTTAAAACATAAACTTGTGCCTCAAATTTTGTATGAGGTTGAATTGAATTTGGGGCAGCGATTACCATGCCTCGTTGTATTTCATCTTTTTGAACACCACGAAGTAATACACCTACATTATCTCCTGCAACTGTTTCATCTAAAGTTTTTTGAAACATTTCTAATCCAGTAACCGTTACATTTTTTGTATCTCCTAATCCAACAAGATCTACTGTTTCATTTGTTTTTAAAACACCGCGCTCAACACGCCCAGTTGCAACAGTTCCACGACCAGTAATAGAGAATACATCTTCTACTGCCATTAAGAATGTTTTATCTGTTTCACGTTCAGGAGTTGGGATATAACTATCAACTTGTCTCATTAATTCATAGATTTTTTCAACCCATTTGTTATCAGAAACTTCAGTATTTTCAATTAAAGCTTCTAATGCTGATAAAGCTGAACCAGTTACAATAGGTGTATCTTCACCTGGAAATTCATAAGCCTGAAGTGTTTCTCGAACTTCTAATTCAACTAATTCTAATAATTCAGGATCATCTACTTGATCTTCTTTATTTAAAAAAACAACAATATTAGGAACACCTACTTGTTTAGCTAATAATAAATGTTCTTTTGTTTGTGGCATAGGACCATCAGCACCAGATACAACTAAAATAGCACCGTCCATTTGAGCTGCACCTGTAATCATATTTTTAACATAATCAGCGTGACCAGGGCAATCAACATGAGCATAATGACGATTTTCTGTTTCGTATTCTACGTGTGCTGTATTAATAGTGATTCCTCGTGCTTTTTCTTCAGGTGCAGAGTCAATTTCATCATATTTTTTACCGGTTTTTCCACTAAATTTTTGTAATGCCATAGTAATAGCGGCAGTTAACGTTGTTTTACCATGATCAACATGACCGATTGTTCCAATATTAACGTGTGGTTTTGATCTTTCAAATTTTTCGCGAGCCATATTTTATATATATATATTTTTTTTAAATAAAAAGTATTTTTAATTTTTGCTTGATTAAGTATATAAAAAATTAATAAAAATTAATAATTTTAAAAAGAAGCTTTTCTATTTATTATTACCAAGAAGATTTAGACAATCCAGGTAATAAACAATTATGGGCCATTTCTCTTAAAACGTGTCGGGATAATCCAAAATTTCTATAATAACCTTTTGGACGTCCTGTAATTAAACAACGATTATTAAGTCTAGTAGCAGAACTATTTCTAGGTAGTTTTTGTAATTTATTATATAAATTTATTTTTTCGTCTAAAAATTTTTCTTCTTTTATTTTTAGTTTTAAATTTTGACGTTTTATTTTATATTTATCAACTAATTTTTCACGTTTTTTTTGACGTGCAATTAAACTTTTTTTTGCCATTTTTTTTATTTTAATAATAATAATATGATATAACTTATAACTTATAAGTTATATAATATATAAGAAAAAATGTTTTATTTTCTCCTATATATTATTTTAATAATATATTAAATATTAGTCAAATTTATAAATTATTTATACCCTTAAAAATAATGAATTAGCGGAGTAGGGGAATCGAACCCCTCGCTTCAGCTTGGAAGGCTGAGGTATTACCACTATACGAACTCCGCTTTTTTGTATAAAATATAAAATATATTTTATAAAAAAAATATTTTTTTGTCAACTAATTAAGTTTTTGGAATATTTGAATTTTAATAAAAAAAAAATTATAATATTTAGAAAATTGGGCTGTTTCTCCCATTTTTTTATTAAAAATATAAAAATGAAACAAAATAATTTAATTTTATTTTTTATTTCAAGGAGTTAAAAAATGGCAGGGACTACAGGAGAACGCCCGTTTTCAGATATTTTAACAAGTATTCGTTATTGGGTTATTCACAGTATTACAATTCCTTCTTTATTTATTGCTGGTTGGTTATTTGTAAGTACTGGTTTAGCTTATGATGTTTTTGGTACGCCTCGTCCAAATGAATATTTTACAGAAGACCGTCAAGAAGCTCCATTAATTACAGATCGTTTTAATGCATTAGAACAAGTAAAACAATTATCAACAATTAATTAAAAAAATAATTTAATCTAAATTAAATTATTTTCAAATATTTTTAAAATTTATTAATTATGTCATCAAAAAAATCAACATATACTTATCCAATCTTCACTGTTCGTTGGTTATCTGTACATGCTTTAGCTGTACCTACAGTTTTCTTTTTAGGCGCTATTACAGCTATGCAATTTATTCAACGTTAATCTAAATTTTATTTAAACAATATTATTTAATTAGTTTTATTTCTTTTTATAAAAGAAAATCATTTTATTATGAAGGATTTTTAAGGTTATGAATAAACCAAACCCAAATAAACAAACTGTAGAATTAAATCGTACAAGTCTATACTGGGGTTTATTACTTATTTTTGTATTAGCTGTTTTATTTTCGAGTTATATTTTTAATTAAATATTAATTAAAAATAAATTATTATAATAAAAATTTTGTTTATTATTATTTCAATATTTAATAATAATAATAATTAACAAAATTAAAAATTAAAAATTAAAATGAAGGTTAAATAAATGTCAAATACTGGAACAACTGGACGTATTCCTTTATGGCTTGTAGGTGTTGTAGTGGGAATTGCTGCTATTGGTTTATTAGCCATTTTCTTTTATGGTTCATATTCAGGTTTAGGATCATCTCTTTAATATTTTTATATTTTATTTATTAAAAAATTAAATTTTTTGATTTATATTATTAGTATTCAGTATAGTTGTTAAAAAATAATATTTATATTAAAAAAATATTTTAGTATGACTTTTTTATTAGCAAAATTACCTGAAGCATATGCACCTTTTGATCCCATCGTAGATGTATTACCTATTATTCCGGTATTTTTTTTACTTTTAGCTTTTGTTTGGCAAGCTTCAGTAAGTTTCCGTTAATTTACGTTAATTAAATTAATATAAAATACTTATATTAATGAATTAATTGTAATATTTATTTATTTATAAATAAAATAGATATAATAATTTTAATAAATTAAACTAAAAAAAAAAAAATGAATTTCGAAATTATACTTCAATTGACATCATTATTATTTATTGTTGCTGCAGGTCCATTAGTTATTGTATTATTATCAACACAAACAGATAATGGATTATAAAAATTAAATTTAATTATTTATTTAATAAATGATTAATATATAAAAAAAATAAATTAAAAGGAAAAATTATGATTTTAGAAAACCAAATTTTTATTGCTTTATTTATTGCATTAATTAATGGTATTTTTGCTGTTCGTTTAGGGATTGCTTTATACAAATAAATTATTTTAATAATAAAAATAAAAAATTTAGAGTTTAGTTTTTATAAATATTATAATATTTATAAAAACTAAACATTTATTAAAAAAGATCGGGATGACAGGATTCGAACCTGCGGCCACCTGTACCCAAAACAGGTGCGCTACCAAACTGCGCTACATCCCGAGATAAGTTTTCGGTTTATATATATATTATATAATTTTTTATACTATTATCAAATACAATAATAATTTATAATAGTATAAAAAACTATATTAATAATTTTGAAACTATTCAATCATAGCATGATATGTAGCTACAGTTGATGGTGAAATTTTATTTAAATAACGAAAAATCCAATATTTAAATATAGTATCTAATAAAACAGGAAATGTAGCAACAAATAAGAAAATAAAGTTTTCATTTGGTGGAAAACCAAATCTATTTAAAAAAAATTCTAAAAATAATTCCCAGCCACGAGGTGAGTGAAAACCAACTAAAAGATTAGTACTTAAAATCAGCAAAGCTGATTTTAAAGTATCGCTTAAACTATAAATAAACTCAACTAAAAAAGATTTAAAAATAATTATTTGTGGTTTCAAAACAATAATAACTAAAGTTAAAGTTCCAAACGTAATTAAATCTCCAAAAAAATTAGTTAATGCTTCAATACTTTTTTGATTATAATTATTTGCTAAATCTAATGTTTTTTTTTGAATTTGGGATTTTAAAATTACTGGAAATTCTAATGCGTTAAAACCTGTTTCATAAGTAGCCCAATTTGGTGTTTCATATCGTGTAGGAGTTAAAAAATAGTCAAAATATAAAACTTCTTCGAAATCTTGAAGCTCGGTTAAAGCTTCTTTTTCTAAATAAGAATTTAAAAATATATCATCTTGCTGTTTATTCCATAAATAATCAGTTAAAGGAATTAAAATAAAAGTTTTAGCTAAAAAATTTATTATTAATGGAATAAAAATTAAACTTAATAATGATTGTAAAGAAACTAAAATTTGGTATCTAGAAATACGAAACTCTTCAATTACTAAATTATTAGAATTTTGAAAAAGTTGTGTTAAAAATCTATTTAAAGTTCTAATGATAGATCGTGGTATAATTCCAACAGGTTCAATAGAACGAGGAAGTTTTGTTTTACTTTTAAAACGAACATTATTGTTATTATACATATAAAATTATAAAAACTAAAAATATTTATTTCCAACTTTTAGAATTAAATTCTTAAAAGTTGGAAATAAGTTTATTATATTAAATTAAGTCTTTTTGCAAAAACTGTGCTAATTCAGCTGCTAATACTTCAATTTCTTCTAATGTCATTGGTTGCCCAACTCGTGTTAATGGAATTTGTCTTTGGCCCTTTACACAAAGATAAATAGTTCTACGAGGATTTAAACCATCTTTTAATTCTAGACGAATCGCTGTAACCTCATCAATTGGGTAAGTTAAATCAATGCGTCTATTTTTTCCAGGAAAACCCCAGCGAAAAATTCGAACTATACCGTTTTGTTTATCAAAAATATTAAATCCACCACCAACACTCCACAGAATAGTTAAACCTAGATAACAACTAAAAATAATCCCCAATAAACCGTAAAAACACATCACTAATCCCTGGGGGAAAAAAATAATATTATCTGCATGAATTATTGGTAATAGGTTTGAATTAAAATAACTTGATAAACCGGTTAATAAAAAATCAATCCCTCCAATAGCGCAAATAATAGCCCAAATATAATTACTTGTTCTTCTTGAACCAACGACAACATAACGACGAATTAAATTACTATTCATAAATAAATATTTAAAATTTTTTTAAAGTTAAAAAATTAGTTTATTTCAGGAATATAGCCTAATTTTTTATAAGGAGCTTGTCTATTAAAATTCATTATTTCATATAATGCATTTTTTAAAAAACATCTTGGTATAATTAAATCAACTAAACCGTGATGCAATAAATATTCTGAAGTTTGAAAATTATCAGGCAATTTTTCTTTAAGAGTTTGTTCAATTACACGACGTCCGGCAAAACCTATAACCGCATTTGGTTCTGCAATAATTAAATCTCCTAACATAGCAAAACTAGCAGTTACACCACCTGTGGTAGGAGAAGTTAAAATTGAGATATATAATAGTTTTGCACACGATTGGTGTATATGCAAAGCAGCTGAAATCTTTGCCATTTGCATTAAACTTAAAATACCTTCTTGCATTCGAGCACCACCAGATGCACAAACTAAAATAAGTGTTAAACCTTTTTTAGTTGCATATTCAATTAATCGAGTTATTTTTTCGCCAACAACAGATCCCATACTACCACCCATAAAGTCAAATGCCATAACACCTAAAGCAACTGGAACATTATTTATAAGCCCTGTTCCTGTTTGAATAGCATCTTGAAAACCTGTTCGTTTTTGAGCTTCTTGTAATCTATCTGGATAAGTTTTTTTATCTTTGAATTTTAAAGGATCACATGGTGAAATTGTTTCATATAATGGCCGCCACGAGCCTGAATCAATTAAATTTTCAATTCGATCAGTACTATTAATTCTTAAATTAGACCCACATTCAATACAAACATAATGTTGTTTTTTAAGATGCTTTATATAAAGAATAACACCACAATAATCACAACGAGTCCATAATGCGTTATCATTAGAATTATTTATTTCTAAATTATTTTTTTCTAGTTCTTGTTTTGAAATAGATGAATTATTTATTAATAATTCTTGTTTACGTTTTTTTTTTACCCAAGCTAAAATTGACATATTTTTTTCCTATAATTTTTTTGTTATATAAAAAAACTAATAATTAAATTATTTTAATACTGATGAAGCAATTTGATCAACTAAACCGTATTGTTTTGCTTCATGAGCAGACATAAATTGATCTCTATTTATATCTTTAGATATTCGAGCTAATGTTTGTCCTGTTCTATTAGAATAAATTGAAACAACCTCATCACGAATTCTTAGCATTTCTTCTGCTTCTGATAATACAAGTGAGGTCTGACCTTGACTACCACCTGCCGGTTGGTGAATCATAATTCTACAATGAGGTAAAGCTAATCGTTTTCCACGAGTTCCTCCAGCCAAAACTAAAGAAGCCATAGACGCCGCCGTTCCAATACAAATGGTAGTTACATCTGATTGAATATAATTCATAGCATCATAAACTCCAATACCACATGTTACTGAACCCCCCGGAGAATTGATATAAAGAAAAATTCCTTGAGATTTATCTTCTGCATTTAAATATAACATAATACCAATTAATTGATTTGCTAGTTCATCATCTAAATCTTGACATAAAAATAAAATACGATCTCGGTATAAACGATTATATAAATCAACCCATTGAGCAGTTTCTTCTCCAGGTAAACGATAAGGTACTTTAGGAACACCAATAGGCATAAGTTTTAATAAAAAAAATAATATTAACATTTCAGTTGTTTATTTATTTAATTATAATCATATTTTATAAAAATGCAATTTTTGATATGCCAGGAACCAGAATCGAACTGGTGACACTAAGATTTTCAATCTTATGCTCTAACCAACTGAGCTATCCCGGCTTTATATTATTTATTATAGTATAATAAATATTTTTTGTCAATGATCTATATTTTATATAAGCTTTAAAGCTTATATAAAATATGGATCATTAAAATTAATATTAATTTTATATTTAAAATAAACCTAAAGTTAATGAAATATCAATTGGTAATGTTGCACCAATACCTAACCAAATTGCTGCTACTGTACCAATTAAGAAAACAGTTGTAGCTACAGGTCTACGGAATGGGTTTTGAAATTTATTAATGTTTTCAATGAACGGAACTGTAATTAAACCTGCAGGAACAGCTGCCATTAATAAAACACCTAATAATTTATTTGGAACTGTACGTAAAAGTTGGAAAGTCGGATAAAAATACCATTCTGGTAAAATTTCTAATGGTGTTGCAAATGGGTTTGCAGGTTCACCGATAGCTGCAGGATCTAAAACCGCTAAACCAATAACACATGCGAATGTTCCAAAAATAGTAACTGGGAACATATATAATAAATCATTTGGCCAAGCGGGTTCACCGTAATAATTATGCCCCATACCTTTAGCTAATTTTGCTCGTAATACTGGATCTGTTAAATCTGGTTTTTTAATAACAGCCATTTTTTATCTCCTTATTTTTAAATATATTTAACTTTTTTTTTATAATAATTTTTTCTCTTTATTTATATGTATTAATAATAAAAAAAATTTTTTTATTATTAATACAAATATAAATTATTTTTATAGTGGACCAGAAATACCTTGTTTACGGATCATTAAGAAATGCATTAACATAAATACTGCAGTTAATAATGGTAAAACAAAAGTGTGTAAACTATAAAAACGTGTTAATGTAGCTTGACCTACACCTACACCACCACGTAATAATTCAACTAATGTTGTTCCTACAACAGGGATTGCATCAGGTACACCTGTTACAATTTTAACAGCCCAATAACCTACTTGGTCCCAAGGTAATGAATAACCTGTAACACCAAAAGAAACAGTACAAACTGCCATAGTTACTCCTGTTACCCAAGTTAATTCACGAGGACGTTTAAACCCTCCTGTTAAATAAACACGACAAACGTGTAAAATCATTGATAAAACCAATCGGGTAAAGTCTTCACATTACTGTGTAGACCTCCCCTCAGATCCGGACGTGCGCCTCTCAACGCATCCGGCTCAAGCACTACATAATTATTTATTTAATTATAATTAAATAAATAATTATAATTAAATAAATAATTATGAAGCAGCATTTCTTGCATAATGTATTGTGTAATGGCAGTGCTCATGCAATAAAACAAGATTTGAAAGTTTACTTGAGCCCCCATCTTTACGTGCAACAATATGATGAACGTGTATTAATTTGGGGTTAAAAGGATCCATATGTTGTTTACAGGTTGGGCAAATGCCTTTTTGTATTCTCCATAAGATACTTTTATTGCCAGTAAGTTTTTGTTTTGTTATAGCCATTTTATTTTTAATTAATCTTTTGTTTCTTAGGTCAAAAACATTAGTTTCTTTACTAAGTCTTGTACGAATTAATTTTTGTTTAGAGCTGTATGTTTTTAGTTTGAATTCTTGGTTTTTGTAATTTATTACAAAGGTTTTACCGGATTTTGTATTTTTCCAATAATTCTGATAAATCCATTTTCTTGTTTTGTTACTATGGCGTCGTCGACACCATTTCATTAAACATTTGTATAGATAATGGTTCATCATTCCCCACACTTTCCATATATCGTTGCAGCAACAGTGATAATTTTCCCATCCCATTATCTTGGAATTTAATTTGATAATTAAAACGTCAGGATGGTGAGTTGTTTTAATTAAGTGTTTAATTTCCCTGCGGTGATTTTGGATACTCTTTTGAGAAATTTTGCATAAAAGTTTGTTATTGTATTTGCGAAAATTCCAGCCGAGGAAGTCGAAACCTTCACTTATGTGTCGGATTGATGTTTTGTCATCGTTTATTCTTAATCCTCGAGGTTTTAGGAATTCTCCAATAGCAAGCTTGACTCTTTCTAATTGTCTTTTGCTGCGACCGGTAACGATTAGATCGTCTGCATAACGTACTAGATTGATGCATGTACTTTTACGAACTTTCTTTCCAGTTGAGCTTATGCCGTATCCAGGTTTAAAAGTTTCTTCAAGAAATTTCTCTAGTCCATTAAGAGTATGATTCATTAATGTTGGGCTGATAACACCCCCTTTTCCTTCCTCTGTTTTGTAAAAGTTTGAGTTTTCAAGATATCCTGCCTTTAACCAGCTTTTTAGGACCTTTGTTTCCATAGGTGTATTTTCTAAGAGCCAGTTGTGGTTTATTTTATCGAAACATTTTTCTATGTCCGCGTCTAGAATCCATTCGGGGCTGTTTGGTTTATCTAGAAGAGTGCGTACTTGCTTATTAGCGTTCCAGCAGCTTCGATAAGGTCGGAATCCATAACTATTTGGATCACTTGTTGCTTCTACTACAGGTAGTAGGGCTTGATTCCATAGTGCTTGTTTAGCACGGTCAGATATACAAGGTATTCCTAGGGGTCTTTGTTTTCCGTTAGCTTTTGGAATGTAGACTCTTTTTAGGGGTTTTGTATTCGACCTGTTATGTAACTTGTGGGCTTCCTGAAGTTTGCGATCTGGAGTTGTCCAGATTTCCCCATCAATTCCAGGTGTCTTTTTACCCGAGTTCTCTTGTGCCACAATACGAACAGATTTCAATTTAGATGAAATACTGTTATTTAATAATCTTTGAAGATTTCTTACCTTTCGGTAATCTCCATTTTTTGCTGCTTTAGTTATTCTGTGTTGTAAGTTTGATATTGTCTGTTCGACTTTATTCCAGTTCACACCCGTCCATTTATCGGTTCTTGATGGGTAATAAATAGAGCGGGATGAGTTGTTTAAATTATTATTTAAGTTCATTTTACTCCTTATATTTATTTCTGCACTCTTTCAAGGTGGGTGTACTTCAACATTGAAAATAACCATGTACCAAAGAGAAGTCAGCTATTCCTTTCGGTCAAAGGCGTATGTATTTTGGTTATTTTCAGCCTTTATGTTCACTATTACCGTAAACCGTTCGCTTTTTCTCTATTCTTCTATCCTCCATTTCTCGTTTGCTTCGTTACCTCCGCATTACCAATATAATTGGGGAAATGTAGGACTTACCTCGTCTTAAATAAAGTTTTGAGAAATTGTATTCCAGTTCGAATTGACGCCGGGGCCATGTTAAGTGTCGAGAAAGTTAATGATGATTTTCTACTTAGACCCATATGAGACCCTCATTTCTAGTAATTCAACGGGTTGTTCGCTTGACGACGCATTGTACTCCGATTCTGCTCTACATTTCTTTGGCAACTTATATCCGACTAGAAAGATTTGTGAAATCCTAGATATAAATTTTGTCCCCTGCTTCAGACAGATTGTTACCTCTCTGCCCCGACCTTAACTTTTGTTAATTATTAGGGTAATCCTCGATGCCGACACAGGCATGGTATTTTGGCATTTTGCTAGAATGTCGTATACATACTTTATTCAGTTTCTAATCCCTTATGGAAGGTTCTTAGATTCGAGTCGCACTCATAGATGCTGACCAACGGTGAATTGAACGAATTAACCAACCAAAGTTTACCTCTGTCATTAGATAATTAATTGAAGCAAAAGCTTCTGCTACTGTTGGACGATAATAAAAAGTCATAGCAAAACCTGTTGCTACTTGTACTAAAAAACAAGTAAATGTAATTCCACCTAAACAATAAAATATGTTTACATGAGGAGGTACATATTTACTTGTAATATCGTCTGCAATTGCTTGAATTTCTAAACGTTCTTCAGTTGGGTGAGTAAAACAATTGCTTGCATTACTTCCCTGCAAAACCGTACGTGAAAGTTTCCCTTCATACGGCTCCTAAAGAAATTATGATTTTGGAAGTTTTCTTCTTCCTATTAGCTCCTTGTTTGTTTTGTTTCGATGACAATGACTGTGTAGTGCTTGTACATTACTTCGTACATTTTTGCTTTGCCACCTAGAAATTTTGGGATTATATGATCTCTTTCAATTATGTCGTCTGGCATAAAAGGTTGATTACATTCTGGACATATCCCTTTTTGGTCTTAATCTTGCTTTCATTGGCGGAATTAAAGGGTTTTTACCCATTCTTTTTGACCAATAAATTACGTTTCCATTATATGGAGAGACATCTCCTTTTACTTTTACATATCTTGTGGTTTTTATTGCGCTGTGAGTTTGTATTTCAAGTTTTATGGATCCTTTATCATCGTAGACACCGAATACCCAGTTTCTATTTTTAACCTTGTGGAAGTATTTTTCTTTGATTTTTGTACTTGCCATAGCGTTATGTCTGCGGCGACACCAGTCCCATAGTCTTTTATATAGATATGCATCTAATTCTTGGAAAACTCTAGAAGATGTTTGGGTCCTTTTTGATAGTGCCCAACCCCTTATAATAGGGTTTAATTTCATTATGAGTATTTCTTGACTTGAACCTCGATGTTTTCTTATTGTATCTCGAATTTTACGTTTATGCATTTTAATGCCATCCTTTGAGGGTTTTATTAAAGTGATGAAATTTTGTGTAGGATTCTTTCCTGAAACTTTATATCTGACGCTTCTTCTTATAGGTTGTTGATTTATATCAAATCCTAGAAAAGTGAAACCATTAGGGTATTCTCTTTCTGATATGTGAGTATAGGATATTTTTGTTTTATCTTCATTTAAATTTAAACCAATTGGTTTTAGGAAATTTTTAACTAGTTCCTTGGCACCTAAGAGTACATTCTTGTCGGCATGCATTATGACAAAATCATCTGCATATCTGATGAATGAGAGTGATTGTATGTTATTTGCTTTGTGGCCGGGGAGTGTTGAAGCGTATTTTTCTAATTCGAATTCAATACCATGTAGTGCAATATTTGCTAGGAGTGGGGAAATGATTCCGCCTTGAGGGGTTCCTTGATCTGGAAAGTATAATTCCTTTTCGATAAGGATTCCTGCTTTTAACCAAGCTTTTAATTGTTTTGTAATAGTTTTGTTCGAATTGCACTTCTTTAATAGGTATGTGTGGTTGATTTGATCAAAGCATTTTTCAATATCGGCATCGAGTACCCATTTTGGTTTCTTAAAGATAGCTAATCTTACTGCTTCGATGGCATCATATACACTTCTGCCTGGTCTGAATCCGTAGCTATTTGGTTCGAATTGAGCTTCCCATTGCGGAGATAGTGCTAAATAGACTAATGCTTGTTTAGCTCTTTCTTTGATTGTAGGGATACCTAGAGGTCTTTGGCTACCATTTGGTTTTGGTATGAGTTTTCTTAAAACGAAATCGGCCGATCCATCGATTGTTAACTCATTAGATAGTGTTAGTTTTTCTTCTGGATTTAGGCCTGAAATATTGTCTATACCCGGTGTGTTCTTTCCTTGGTTTAATTGTGTAGCTTTTCTAACTGCAAGTAGTTTTGCGAATTTGCTATTTATAATTAAGGTTTGGATTTTGTGAACTTTTTCCCAGTTATTTTCTTTGGATGCTTTATAAATTCTAATTTGAAGTAGGACAATTTTTCGTTCGACTGAAGGCCAATGAATTTTATTCCAACTGTTTATGTTTTCCATTTTAAGCTTTTCCTTCTAATTAGAGTTTAACTTCATATTTCTTTGTGTCACGTCTGCATATCCTGGGAATTACCCCTTCCTTTTGGGCAATACACGTTTTATCGTGTTAGGCGTTGGCTTTTTGACACATCCTTCCTTACCTATATTTGTGGTTGGATACCTACCCTTAGGGAATATAGGTTCGGTTACTCTGTTCATATATAACTTTGTCTGTGTATTTAGACTTTAACTTTATGCCGATAGCAAAAGACACTCAACTTAAGCTGGTTAACTCTTGTTCTTTATATGCTATTGCTCTCCTTACGTTACGACATTTTATTCCGTTAATTCTCTTGGCAGATAGTCTTGTACACTTGCGAATGAAGTTCTACCCGTCGGTGAGCTGCTAAGTAGGTTTACATTTTTACCTAAGCTTCTATCCCTAAAATTTCCAGTTTTAAGAATAGTTAGGTCGCTTTATCAGTGAGTGTGACTGAAAAGGATTTTAACCTTTAAGTTATATACGCTTCAGATCGCACAACCAATCGTAAATTTTACTCATTCTTTTATAATTATTTAAATAATTTCATAAATAGACTAAACTAAATTTTATTAATTTTTTATTAATATAATTATATATATTATAAATAATATAATTATAAAAATCAATTATTTTTTATAATTATACCATATTTTTTTAAACTTTGTTTTAATTCAAATATATCATATTTTTTTAAAATTTCTAAATTTAAAACTTTATCATTAAATATGTAAAAAAAATTAGATTCAAATGAAACTAAATCTCTAATTTTATTAATATTCATTTTTTTTAAAAGAAAATAAAGACGTGAAGTTAATTCTAAATTTAAAATATCAAATTCTAAAATATTTACTTTTAAATTTTTATTTAGGTATAATTTTTTTAAATTAGTTTTTTTTTTATATTTTTTTAAATTTAAATTTAAATTTTTAAATTTTTTATATAGTACTAAATTAGATTTTTTTGATTTTTTATTTTTTAAAAACATATAATCATTTTTTAAATAACTTTTTTTTATTAGATAAAAATAAAAAAAGTTATTTAAAAAATAATTATTTTTATAAAAAAAAATAAAGTTTATATTTTTAAATTTAATAAAATTACTTATTAAAATATTTTTTTCCATACTTAAAAAATTTAATTTTTTTTTATTAAAATAACAATTAGTTAATTTAATAATTTTTTTATTAAAATATAAAAAATTTAATTTATTGAAATATAATTTTGTTTTATATTGATTGAAAAAATTAATTTTAAATTGTTGTAACGGTAAAAATAATTTAATTAAAATTTTAACGGTTTGATGAATTGCAGAACGTGGGTCTATAGTTCCATTTGTCCAAATTTCTAAAAATATTGTTTCTTTTTTTGTTATTGAATTTTTTACTTCTATTTTATAATTAACTTTTTTTATTGGAGAAAAAATAGCATCAATTGGAAAATAACCTATCTTATTAAAACCAATTTTATTTATTTTTTCAGAATCATTATAATTATTTTTATTATTATACATTAATTTATCAAATTCAGGGGACTTAAAAATATAATTTATTAGATTATATTTTTTTTTTTTTATTAATGAATTTGTTAATATATTAGAATTAGATAAGAATTGTTTTTTATTTAATTCACGCTGTTTTTTCCATTTTTTATATTTATTTAATAAAAATATATTTTTATTATTTGATAATAAATTTATTGGTTTTTGTTTTTCTAATAATTCTACTAACCTTGAATAATTTTTCGAACTCGGTGTATGTGTTAAATATTTTTTACCAGAATGAATCAAAAATTTAATATTTAATTTTCCTTTATGATTCAAGGTAGCAATATATTGATCTGGATCAATTGATTTTATAAAAAAGGGTAATTTTAAATCTCTAGCTCTTATAATACCGGGACCTTTGACGTTTAAAAAACCGATTTGTGGTGAAAAAAATTTAAATTCAGATTTTAAAGTAATTTGTTTTATATTTAGTAATATATCTAAAATACACTCACGCATCCCAGGTAAGGTATCATATTCATGAGACGTACCAATAATTTTAACAAAAGTAATAGCTGTACCCGGTAATTCTGATAATAAACCTCGTCTTAGTGTATTTGCAATTGTAAGTGCTTGTCCAGAACTCCAAGGACCTAATTCAAATCTTCCATAAAATGTTGTTGGATTAACTATTTTAGAATCAATACATGATATTAAAGTATATTTCATTTTATTATATTATTTAATTAATTTTTAATTAAATTTATATATTTGATTAAAAATATAATCAAATATATAAATTTAATTAAACACGTCTTTTTTTAGGTGGTCGACAACCATTATGAGCAATTCCTGTAATATCTCGGATTAAAGTTATTTGTAAACCTGCGTCGATTAATCCACGAATAGCTGTTTCACGTCCAGGACCTGCTCCTTTAACCATAACTTTAGCCTGTTTTAAACCCTGGTCCATAGATTGTCTTGCAGCAATTTCTGCAGCAGTTTTAGCTGCAAAAGGAGTTGATTTTCTTGCACCTTTAAAGCCACAAGAGCCTGCTGAAGACCAAGAAATTACTTTACCTTTTAAATTTATAATTGTAACAATTGTATTATTAAATGTTGATTGAATATGAACAACTCCCTTAGGAAGTTTATTAGACTTTATTTTTTTTGATGTAACTTTTCGAATTTGTTTTGCCATAATTTTATTTTTTATTTAATTAACCTTGACGTTGTTTATGTTTGGGATTTTTACAAATAACTAAAATTTTTCTTCTTCGTCGAATTAAACGACATTTATCACACATTTTTCGAACTGAGGGGCGTACTTTCATTTTAATTAATAAATATTTTTTTACTATATTTTTCTTTCTCTTTTTACTTATTATTTTTTATTTGATTTAAAACGGTAAATTATTCTACCGCGTGTTAAATCATATGGGCTTAGTTCAATAATTACTAAATCCCCTAATAAAATTTTAATAAAATTTCGTCGTATTTTCCCAGAAATATGCGCAATAACTTGAAAACCATTTTCAAGCTCTACGCGAAATATTCCGATAAACATAGGTAAACATGTAAATATAATTAATAATTTATTTGTTTTTCCCCGTTTCCACACCGTACATGAAACTTTCATTTCATACGGCGTTCTATAAAAAAATTAATTAATTTTTTTAATTAGAAGTTATTTCTCAACTATCATTACTAGTATCTTTGATATTTTACTTCTGCTCTAATTTTACATTTAAAAACTATAAAATTTTTCCTCGTTCCCTAAATTTTATCTATACAAAAATGTCATTAGGAATCTACTCTAAATATATTTTTTATAATAGAATAATTGGTCATTCATAATCTAAAATCTTACTAAACCAAAAAATATATTTTTTATATTCGTAGATTTGTCAATCTTTATTAGATATTCTATCCATAGACTTTATTTTAGATACCCGATTTATTAAAATCGTCTTTATCGAGCTTCATACTTATAATATAGCATGTCGAAATTTTAGTAATAATGTTTTTTAAATTAATTATTATTCATTCCATTATTCAAAAATAGAGTTCTATTAATATAAAAATATTATATTAATGTCTAAGTTTATTAATTACTTAGAAACGAGTCACACTTAGATAAACACTGAGTCACGACACCTTGCATTTCAATTAAATTTTCTTTTTCTAAATTCAATTTACCAAATAGAAAATAATACTTCGCCACCAATTTTATTGTTTCTAGCTTCTTGATCTGTCATTAAACCTTTTGATGTTGAAATAATAATAGTACCCATACCATTTAATATTCTTGGAATATTTTTATAACTAGAGTAAACACGAAGACCGGGTGAACTTAAACGTTTTAAATTTGTTATACAAGGTTTTTTTAAATTACCGCTATATTTTAATTTTATTTCAATTAAATCAAAAGGATTTAATGATATTTTTACTGACTCAATATATCCTTGTTTTTTTAAAATTTCACTTATTCTTTGATTTGTTTTTGTATTTAAAATGTTAACAGTTTCGTGTTTTGCTAAATTAGCATTACGTATACGTGTTAACATATCGCTAATAGTATCATTTATCATAATTTTAATTTTAAAATAATATTTTATATTTTTTTAAAAGGCATTCCAAACTCTTTTAATAAAGTAAATGCATCATTATCTGTTTTTGCAGTTGTAATAATTGAAATATCCATACCTCGAATTTGATCAATTTTATCATAATCAATTTCAGGAAACATTAATTGTTCTTCTAAACCTAAGCTATAATTCCCTAACCCATCAAAACTTTTAGGATTTATTCCTTGAAAATCACGAATACGGGGTAACGCTAAAGAAATAAATCGATCTAAAAAAGCGTACATACGATCTCCTCGTAATGTAACACTAATACCAACAGCTGTTTTAGCACGAAGTTTAAAGGCCGCAATAGCTTTTTTTGAACGTGTTAATACACCACGTTGACCGGCGACTAAACTGATTTCATTTAATGAAGTATCTAATATTTTTGAATTCAACGCAGCTTCTCCTAAACCTCTGTTAATTACAATTTTTGAAATCTTAGGTACTTGATGAATATTTTTTAAATTTAACTGTTTAACTAATTTTGGTATAATTACTTCTTTATATTTTGTTTTTAAACGTTCCATATTATATATTTTTTTATCAAAATTCAAAACTTATTCTATTTTATATAAAATTTAATTATAAAACTTCCGGCGCTAAAGAAACAATTTTTGTAAAATCTTTTTCTCTTAATTCTCTAGCAACTGGTCCAAAAACTCGAGTTCCACGAGGATTATCGTCTTTATTAATAATAACGGCAGCGTTATCATCAAAACGGATAAATGTTCCATTATTACGTTGTATTTCTTTACTAGTTCTTACAATAACTGCCCGAACTTTATCAGATTTTTTTAAAGGCATATTTGGAGTAGCTTGTTTAATAACGCCTATTATAATATCACCAATTTTAGCACTTTGTTTATAACTTCCTCCTAAAATACGAATACACATTAGCTTTTTTGCGCCGCTATTATCGGCTACATTTAAAATTGTTTGTGGTCTAATCATAATATTTATAGTTTTTTATTTATTTATATATTATTTGGGTTTTAATAGGCATTTTATGACCTGCAATTGTTAAAGCTTTTTTTGCTACTGGTGTTGTTACTCCTCTAATTTCAAAAATAACTTTTCCGGGTTTTACAACAGAAACCCAATATTCAGGTGTTCCTTTTCCTGAACCCATACGACTTTCAGCAGCTCGCATTGTTACAGGTTTATCAGGAAAAATTCTAATCCATAATTTACCATTACGTCTTACATAACGAGTTAAAACACGGCGACCTGATTCAATTTGACGAGACTTAATCCAACCAGGTTCTAGCGCTTGTAAACCATAATCACCATAAGCAATTTGATTACCACGATTAGCTTTTCCACGCATTTTTCCACGATGATGTCTACGAAATTTTGTTCTTTTTGGTTGTAACATATATTTTTATTTAATTTTTTTGTATAGTTTTTTATTATTTATTAATTTTAAGTTTTTTCTCCTTTAAATAACCAAACTTTAATACCTAAAATTCCATAAATTGTTTTTGCTGTTTTATAAGAATAATCGATATCAGCACGTAAAGTTTGTAATGGTACACGCCCTTTACGAACCCATTCTGTACGAGCAATTTCAGCACCGTTTAATCTACCAGAAATTTGTATTTTAATTCCTTTTAATTTAGTGAATCTTGTACGGTTTAAAGTTTTCTTTAAAGCGCTTCTAAAAGGTACACGCTCTTCTAATTGTTGAATTAAATAATCAGCTAATACTGAAGCTTCTGAATAAATATCCTCTACTTTAAAAACATTTAAAATAATTTCAACTTTAGGAGTATGAAATTTTTTGTCAATTAAAGAGTTAAAAAAATTGTTATTAAGGCGTTGCTTATAGCAAATATTTTCTAATATACCCTTTAATTCTGTTAAACTTTCTTTTGTATTTTTACGATTTAAAATTTTACTAGGTAATGCAGTATTAATTGAAACTTCTACCAAATCAATCGGTTCTTTTGTTTCAATATTTTGTGTTGTTCTATAACGTTTAATTAAAACATCAATAATATGTGCTTTTGAATACTTTTTAAAAATATAAGAACGAATATTTTTATCTTCTAAAATTAAACTTGGGTAATTATCAAATTTTGAAAACCAAACTGAACGATGTTTTTGTGTAATACCAAGTCTTAAACCTAAAGGATGAACCTTTTGACCCATAATTTTTGCCTTCTAATCTTAATAATATTTTTTATTTGTTAAATAAATTAACGTTTTAATTTTTTATCTTTTTTTATATGGCCTTTAAATGTTCTTGTTGGAGCAAACTCCCCTAATTTATGACCAACCATTTGGTCAGTTATAAAAATAGGAATATGTTCACGACCATTATGAACTGCTATTGTATGACCAATCATAATAGGAACAATAGTTGAAGAACGAGACCAAGTTTCAACAACCTTTTTCTCATTATTTTTATTTAATTGTTGAACTTTTTTTAATAAATGCTCTGCTACAAAAGGACCTTTTTTTAATGAACGAGACATATTTTTTCCTTAATAAATTAAAAAATTTTTATTTAATAATAAAATAATTTAGTTATTTATATATATATTTTATTTTAATACATAACTAATTTTTAAATGATTTACGTCGTTTAATAATAACTTTATCACTATATTTTGATTTTTTACGAGTTCTAACACCTAGTGCTGGTTTACCCCATAAACTAACAGGTTTTTTTCTACCAATAGGTGAACGACCTTCACCCCCACCATGAGCATGATCACATGGGTTCATAGCAATTCCTCGAACTTTTGGTCTTTTACCTAACCAACGCATTGCACCAGCTTTACCAATTCTTATATTGTTTGCTTCTACATTTCCAACTTGACCAATTGTAGCCCAACAATTTTGAGATAATAAACGAACTTCTCCTGAAGGTAGACGTAAAGTAACATAATTATTTTCTTTTGCTACAATTTGAGCAACACAACCTGCGGAACGAGCTAATTTACCACCTGAACCTGGTTTTAATTCAATATTATGAACTTCTGTACCTAGTGGAATAAATTTTAATGGTAAGCAATTTCCTATAGAAATAGTAGCTGACGGAGAAGCTAAAACAGATTGATTTATTTTTAATCCTCGTGGATGTAAAATATAACTTTTAGATCCATCATCATGAATTAACAAAGCAATACGTGCTTTACGATTTGGGTCATATTCTATTGTTTTTACTTTTCCATTAATTCCTATTTTATTACGTTTAAAATCAATTAAACGATATAATCGTTTATGCCCGCCTCCACGATGACGGCTTGTAATTACTCCTCTATTATTACGACCTTTTGAACGAAATAGCCAAAAAGTTAAAGATTTTTCAGGAGAAACTTTTGTAATTTCATTAAAATCTGAAACAGATCTACTGCGTGTGCCTGATGTATAAGGCTTATAAAATCGAATACCCATAAAATAACCTTTTTATATATTTAAATTTATTTTTTTTTATAATTTTTATTTAATCATTTTGTCCAAAAATAGGTATTTTTTGGTCCGGTTTAATTGTAATGATTACTCTTTTATAACGTACTTTATAACCTTGTTTTAATCCTAAACGTTTTTTTTTTGTTGGAGGTAGATGTGTATTTACAGAAGTAATGTTAATTTTAAATAAACCTTCTAAAATTTTTTTTATTTGTGGTTTAGTCAATCTTTTATCAACATCAAATGTATATTTATTCTTTTCAATTAAACGAAATGATTTTTCTGTAATTACAGGATATTTTATTAAATCAATCATATTTTATTTTTTATTTAATTTTTAAATACAAGTTTTTAAAAAATTTTATTTTTTAAAAAAAATTTAATATCTTTACTATTTATTTTTTAGAATCATTTTTATGATTAATTTAATTATTAAATGGAAATAATTAATTATTAAATAAATATTATAATATGTAAAGTTATTAAATATATTATATATTTATTTATATTATATTTAATAATATAAAAAACAAAAAGTTTTTATTATAAATTATTTTAATTAAAATACTTTATTTTGACACTTTATTTATTTTATTATAAAATAATTTATAACAAGTTTTTAATATCAATTTTTTTTTAAAAATATAACTCAAATAAATTATAAATATATTTTCTAATCGAAAAATTATAACAACATTATTTTGATTATAAATAATGATGTAAAGTAAATCATTTTTTATCTTATTTTACTTAAAAATTTCTATAAATTTTTTATTTAACAATTATGTACGATTCTTACGTTGATGATCAAACAAAAAGTGTAGGTCATGTTACACAAATTATTGGGCCTGTAGTTGATATAGCTTTTTCTTCAAATAAAATGCCTAATATCTATAACGCCATTTTAATTCAAGGAAAAAATCAAGCTGGCCAAGATATATCTGTAACATGTGAAGTTCAACAATTATTAGGAGATCATTGTATTCGTGCTGTTGCCATGAATGCGACAGATGGTTTAATGCGAGGAATGGAAGCACTTGATACAGGAAACCCATTAACAGTACCTGTAGGACCGACGACGTTAGGTCGAATTTTTAATGTTGTTGGAAAACCAGTAGATGGTCTAGAAGATGCTTCTCATGAAAACAGTTTACCTATCCATAGATCTGCTCCAGCGTTTGTAGATTTAGATACGCAATTATCTATTTTTGAAACTGGGATTAAAGTTGTTGATCTACTAGCACCTTATCGTCGTGGTGGTAAAATTGGATTATTTGGTGGTGCTGGTGTTGGAAAAACTGTTTTAATTATGGAATTAATTGTGCGACCTGTTTAAGGATAAAAACTTATATCTTATATAAGAATACAAAGTCCTTACACGAATTTATTCGTGAACTTTGAATGTGTAGGGTGAGATTCCCTTCAGTTGCCGATGACTGACCTATATATCTTGATTACTTGATTAGCAAACAAGGAAGTTCAGCAAAGGTATATAGTAGGAAACATGGACACTCAACCTTAAATCGTACTTAAGCTTCATGCCTCGAACCATAACTTCTTTGAATTTAATTCAAAGTCGAGGGGCTTAAATTTATTTAAAAATTCAACGAGATGTAGTAGTTAATGCATGTCGATCGGAATATTAGAATTTATGGAGTATTGTACGGTCCTAAATTTCCACAAACTAACACATCAAGGAACAGTGAAAAACTTTAAATATCTCCTTATAAAAGGTGGGATAGCTAGTCCTTATGAAATTTAAAGAGAGAGACATCTAGAAAAAGCTAATGGCTTTGAGCTAAAGAGGGTTTAAAGTATATGCTGACGTCTAGTTGGACAAATATAATATATACAATCTTATGAGTATAAAAACGTGGAAAGAAATCGACTGGCCTTTAGCCGAAAAGACTATTTCAAGATTACAACAACGTATATATAAGGCAAGCTTAAATAACGATACACTTAAAACACATAGATTACAAAGAAGACTAATTTTAAATGAATTAGCCCGAGCAATCGCAGTTAAAAGGGTAACGGAACTTAACAGAGGACGAAAAACCCCCGGGATAGATCGTACTATCGTAACAAGCCAAAAAGAAAAACTTAAATTACTTAAAAACCTAAAATTAGATGGAAAATCTTTACCTATACGTAGATTTTACATACCCAAACCTGGAAAAAGAGAAAAACGACCTTTAGGAATACCTAGTATTGAAGATCGCGCTAAACAAATGTTAGTCAAATTAGCTTTAGAACCCGAATGGGAAGCAAAGTTTGAACCTAATTCTTACGGATTCAGACCAGGACGATCATGCCATGATGCTATCAGAGCAATTTTCCTTTCATTAAGAGGTAAAAAACGCTACATACTTGACGCCGATATTGACAAATGTTTTGACAAAATTGATCATGAAAAACTGATTAAGAAAATTGGCACAACACTACCAATAGAAAATCAAATACGTTCATGGTTAAAATCCGATATATTAACAATAAGTAAGGATCAAAGTACAATTTCAAGCAAATCAGAAAGCGGTACTCCCCAAGGTGGAATCATATCACCACTACTTATGAACATCGCCTTACATGGAATGGAAAACGCTATCAAAAAGTATTACGTTGAAAAACTATACAATGGTAACAAAAATACACCCAAAAGAGACCGATTAAAACAAGTCGGGGTTTACAGATACGCAGATGATTTTGTCATAACCACTAAACAATCTGAAGATTTATACAATATACAATCATATATAAATAGTTGGTTAAAATTAGAATGTGGACTTACTCTCTCTAAAGACAAAACAAAAATCGTTCCATCGACTGAAGGGTTTGAATTTTTAGGATTTCATATAATAACAGTTATTTCCAGAAATAAATATGTAACAAAAATACATATCTCATCTAAAAGCAAAAAGAGAGTTTTATCTAAAACTAGGGAAACCATCCAGAAAAACAAAGCTGCATCTAGTGCTCAATTGATAAAACAATTAAACCCAATAATTGTAGGGTGGTGTAATTATTTTAAATACTGTGAATGTTCTAAAGATTTTAAACAAGTAGAATATGCCCTATTCGGGCAAATCCGAGCTTGGGTTTTCAGACGAAAATCAAAAGGTTTAAGATCCGAACAAAAACTAAAACTAAAATACTTCCCCCCCGATACTACAATAACTTTTAACGGTACCAAACATAAAGGTAACTGGATACTAATGGGCGAAGATTTAGACCGTAGAAAGTGCAAGAAACAAGTCTTCCTGGTTTATCCTTCATGGATAAATTCCGAAAACTATGTAAAAATAAAAGAATGCTCTTCCCCTTTCGATGGAAATCATATATACTGGGCGCAAAGATCAACTAGATATGGATCTTTTAATGCTACAGAAAGGAAATTAATTAAAAGACAATATGGAAAATGTAATTTATGTGGGTCATACTTCAAACTTGGAGATACTCTAGAGAAAGATCACATTAAAAGACTTGCAGATGGCGGCAAGGATACAATCTCTAATTTACAAATGGTACACCGTCATTGTCACGATATTAAAACTCTAAAAGAAAATAGTAAAAGCAAACCAAAATCATTATTTGTATTTGTCGGGAGCTGAATGAAGCGAAAGTTTCACGTTCAGTTCTGAAGTCGGGTATTGGATCTAAAGATCCTACCTAGATTAATAATAACATTGCAAAAGCACATGGTGGTGTTTCTGTATTTGGTGGTGTTGGTGAAAGAACACGTGAAGGTAACGACCTATATATGGAAATGAAAGAATCTGGTGTTATTCAAGAAGATAATATTAGTGAATCAAAAGTAGCTTTAGTATACGGTCAAATGGTGCGACAAGTTCTTGTATAAATCTTATATTTATAATATAATTTAAAATACGAGGGGACTCTAGTAGTCCTAACTATATTATGTTGAGGTTAAATTCCTCCGAGTTATCGTCAACTCGCCTTTTAACCTTGATAGGAATTCCAGGTATGGAAAACCGAAGTTTAGCAAAGGTCAAAAGTAGTTATACAGTACAACCGTACACAACGGTACACTCCTTAAGCCTCTTATTCCGAACGTATACTTCTTTTCTTAAAGATGAGGAAAACTAGAAACTATATATATACTAATATATAAAAGACTAGGTCTTGTACATGGTAGTTTCGTTTGGCTGACATGGGCGAAAAGTTTTTTTTAATTAAAACACAAGAAAGGGGTATTGGGTGAACCTAAATATAACACGAATAACATAATATGGAACATTGGTAAACTCTCATAAGCTCCTTCGGGTAGGTGATACGCCGCATGCTTATGGGAGTACAGGAGACATTCAGAAGCCAACGCCTCTTTGCAATGGTGAAGTTGATATGCTGAAAGAATGTTAGCAAGAGACAAAATTCTTAGGAGAAATAAATGAGTAAATTCAAAACAGAATTCACGTGGAACGAAATTGACTGGGGTAACTCATATAACATAGTTCGAAGATCTCAACGAAGAATTTTCAAGGCAAGTAAGTTAGGTGACAAAAGAACTGTAAGACAATTACAGCAAAGATTGATACGAAGCAAACATGCAAAATTGATAGCTGTACAACAAGTTACTACTTTAAATAAAGGCAAGAAAACTGCGGGAGTAGACGGCTTTGTTCCCACAACCCCAAAGATGAAATTGACGCTTGCAAATAATCTACATTTAAACGGAAAGGCCTCCCCCATCAAAAGAGTTTGGATACCGAAACCTGGAAAAATCGAAAAGAGACCTTTAGGTATACCCACAATACAGGATAGAGCGAAACAAGCCCTTGCAAAGTTAGCCTTAGAACCTGAATGGGAAGCAAAATTCGAACCAAATTCATATGGATTTAGACCGGGTAGAAGCAGCCATGATGCTATTGAAGCTATATTTCTAAATTTGCGTACAAAAACGGATAAACTTGTATATGACGCAGACATACGCAAATGCTTTGATAGAATAGATCATAAAGCATTACTAGCTAAACTAGACACCTTTCCTTTATTGGAAATACAAATTACCTCTTGGTTACAAGCAGGTATAATGGATGAATATTCCAACATACCGAGAAGTACAATGGGAACTCCCCAAGGTGGTATTATATCTCCATTATTAGCAAATATAGCTTTACACGGACTCGAGGAACACCTTAAAAACTACGTATCCTCACGAGATTTTCCCAAACCATATCCAGACGCTGGAAGGGGGTCCAAAACTAAAAGAGCAGCACTTGGTGTTATAAGATATGCTGATGACTTTGTACTAATTCACCGAAATCCTGAGATCATGGAAAAGGTCATCCTTGAAACAAAAGATTGGCTAGCAAACGTGGGCTTAGAAATTTCCGCAGAAAAATCTAAATTAAGGAAAGCAAGTGAATCTTTTACGTTCCTGGGTTTTCAAATAACTCTGGTAACAAAGCATGGACAGAGTCGCGTGAAAATAACTCCTTCAAAGGAGAACGTCAGAAGACTTATAGACAAGACACGTAACATCATTCAAAATAATAAATCAGCCAGCTCATACGGGCTAATATATTTATTACGGCCAATCTTAATAGGTTGGGGAAACTACTTCCGTTATTGCGAATGTAAAGAAACTTTTAAAAAAATAGATAACGTTATATACAATCAAATAAGAGCTTGGGTGTTTCGACGTGCTACTCGAAAAGGAAGAGAATCTGTAAAACAGAAATACTTCCCAGAGAACAGGGTTTATACGTTTCAAAACCGCCTCTATAAGGCAAATTGGATCCTTAATGGTACAAGAGCTTCGAGAGAAGGAAAACCCCAAACAACGCACCTTCCTAAATTAGCATGGATATCTAGTGAAAATTACGCTAAAATAAACAATACAGCCTCAGTTTATGATGGAAATCATATATATTGGGCCAAAAGAAACCCTAAATACAGTACCTTATCGACAAGGGTATGCAATCTCCTAAAACGTCAAAACGGAATATGCACTGCCTGCAAGAAAAAGTTCGAAATAGGGGATAGTATGGAAGTGGATCACATTAAACCACGCTCGCAAGGCGGCTTAGACCAATATAAAAATCTGCAATTATTACATAGACATTGTCACATTAACAAAACTTCAATAGATCTCAAATCTAGCCCGGAAAATCTTGCAGGAGCCGGATGAAGGGAAACTTTCACGTCCGGATTTGAAGACGAGAATATCTATAAATGGGTATCTTAGTTTAACAATGAACCGCCTGGAGCACGTATGCGTGTTGCTTTAACAGCTTTAACAATGGCTGAATATTTTCGTGATATAAATAAACAAGACGTATTATTATTTATTGATAATATTTTTAGATTTGTACAAGCTGGATCAGAAGTATCGGCTTTATTAGGTCGTATGCCATCTGCTGTAGGTTATCAACCAACACTTGCAACAGAAATGGGTGGTTTACAAGAACGAATTACATCAACAAAAGATGGTTCAATTACATCTATTCAAGCAGTATATGTACCAGCTGATGATTTAACTGACCCAGCTCCAGCAACAACATTTGCACACCTAGATGCTACAACTGTATTATCTCGTGGATTAGCTTCTAAAGGTATTTATCCAGCAGTAGATCCGTTAGATTCAACATCAACAATGTTACAGCCTTGGATTGTTGGAGAAGAACATTATACATGTGCTCAGAATGTTAAAGAAACATTACAACGATATAAAGAATTACAAGATATCATTGCAATTTTAGGTTTAGATGAACTTTCAGAAGAAGATCGACAAGTTGTAGCTCGTGCTCGTAAAATTGAACGTTTCTTATCACAACCTTTCTTTGTTGCAGAAGTATTTACAGGTTCTCCAGGAAAATATGTAAGTTTAAAAGAAACAATTCAAGGTTTTAATAAAATTTTAAGTGGTGAATTAGACGATTTACCAGAACAATCTTTTTATCTTGTAGGAAATCTTGAAGAAGTTGTTGCTAAAGCAGCTACTTTATAAAATAAAAAATAAAATTAGGTTTACTATAATTTTATTTATAATTTAAAATGAAGGTTTTTTATGAGTTTACAAGTATGTATTATGACTCCTGATAAAATTTTTTGGGATGAAGAAGCAGAAGAAATTATTTTACCAACAAATACTGGTCAAATGGGTGTTTTACCAAAACACGCTCCTTTAATTACAGCTTTAGATATTGGTGTAATGAGTATACGCCAAGAGAATTCATGGGATAGTTTTGCTTTAATGAACGGTTTTGCTTCAATTCAAAACGATAAAGTGACTATTTTAGTAAATTCTGCCGAATCAAAACAAACAATTGATAAAGATGAAGCAGAAAAAGAATTTCTAGAAGCTCAAGAACGTGTTAATAAAACAATTGATGAAAAAGAAAAAGTAGAAGCTGCTTTAGCTTTTAAAAGATCTCGTGCACGTTTTTTAGTTATAAAAGATTAAATGAGTAAAAAAATAATAAAAGTATATATAAACTGTACTATATAATATAGTTTATATATACTTTTATTATTATTTTGGGGATGGGGGGACTTGAACCCCCACGGTTTATACAACCGGCGGATTTTAAGTCCGCTGCGTCTACCATTCCGCCACATCCCCATGGATAACTTTATTTTATATTAAAAAAATTTTTTGTCAATATTTTATAAAAATATAAAAATAAATTAATTAATAAATATATTTTAATATGCCAACAATTCAACAATTAGTAAACTCAGCACGTATAAAAATAACAAATAAAACAAAATCTCCAGCTTTAAAATCGTGTCCACAAAGACGTGGTGTTTGTACTCGAGTATATACAACAACACCTAAAAAGCCAAATTCTGCTTTACGTAAAGTAGCGCGAGTACGTTTAACTACTGGTTTTGAAGTAACAGCGTATATTCCTGGGATTGGTCATAACTTACAAGAACATTCTGTAGTATTAGTTCGTGGAGGACGAGTAAAAGATTTACCGGGTGTTCGTTATCATATTGTTAGAGGTACTTTTGATACAGCTGGTGTTAAAGGTCGATTAAATAGTCGTTCAAAATTTGGAGTAAAACGTCCAAAATAAATTAGTTTAAATTATGAAGGAATAAAAAATGTCTAGACGTCATAGAGCAAAAAAACGTATTATTTCACCAGACCCTTATTATGATAGTATATTAGTCCATATGCTAGTTAATCGTATTATGAAAGATGGTAAGAAAACACTTGCTTATAAAATAGTTTATCAAACTATGGAATTAATTTCAGAAAAAACTGAACAAAATTCATTACAAATATTAGAACAGGCAATTGAAAATGTTAAACCATTAGTTGAAGTAAAAGCTCAAAGAATTGGGGGTTCTGCTTATCAAGTACCAATAGAAGTTAATTCTGAACGTGGGACAGTTTTAGCAATTCAGTGGATTCTTTCTGCTGCTCGCAATAGAGCTGGTAATAGTTCAGTTTTAAAATTAACAAATGAAATTTTAGATGCTTTTGCAAAAACTGGTGGTGCAATAAAACGTCGAACTGAAGTTCATCGTATGGCAGAAGCTAACAAAGCTTTTGCGAAATTCCGTTTTTAAAATTTTTTATTATTTTTAAATAATAAACTAGTAAAAAAATAAATAATTAAATTAAATATGCCACGTTCACAAAAAAATGATAATTTTATTGATAAAACGTTTACAGTAGTAGCAGATGTTTTAATAAAAATTTTACCAACATCAAATAGAGAAAAACAAGCTTTTACCTATTATCGTGATGGTATGTCAGCTCAAGCTGAGGGTGAATATGCAGAATCATTACAAAATTATTACCAAGCTTTAAGATTAGAAATAGATCCATATGATAGAAGCTATATTTTATATAATATTGGATTAATACATACAAGTAATGGAAAACATGGTAGAGCTTTAGAATATTATTATCAAGCTTTAAAAAGAAACCCGAGTTTACCTCAAGCGTTAAATAATATTGCAATTATTTACCATTATAGAGCTGAGCAAGCAACAGAAAAATATCAATCAGATGTTGCTAAATTACTTTATGATAAAGCTGCAGATTATTGGAATGAAGCTATTAGATTAGCGCCAACTAATTATTTAGAAGCCCAAGCATGGTTAAGACAACGTAATTTAAAATAAAAATTAAAATCCGTAATCTTTAAAAAAAATTTTTATTAAAAAATTTAATTTATATAAAAATAAATTATATATAATAAATACAAATATACAATTAAGTCTATAAAAAATTAATTGTCTTTTAATTATTAATGTTAACACTTAAAATTTTTGTTTATACTGTAGTAAGTTTTTTTGTTTCATTATTTATTTTTGGTTTCTTATCAAATGATCCTGGGCGTAATCCAAGCGCATAATTTTTTTTGTTAATAATTAATTATTAATTTAAAATTTACTAAATTTTACTAAATATAAAATATATTAAAAAATATCTTTTTTTTATAAAAAAAAGATAAATATAAGGAGATTTTTTTATGACTGCTGCATATTTACCATCAATTTTAGTACCATTAGTTGGATTAGTTTTTCCAGCGATTGCAATGACGTCAATTTTTATGTATATTGAAAAACAAGAAATAAATTAAACTTTAAAATTTCTACAAAATAAACACATTAAAATAAAATTTCTTATGGAAAGTCCCGCTTTTTTCTTTTCAATTTTTATTGGATGTCTTCTATTAAGTATTACTGGTTATTCGCTTTATGTTGGATTTGGTCCTCCTTCAAAAACCTTAAGAGATCCTTTTGAAGAACATGAAGATTAATTAAAAAATATTTTATTTTAATTTTTTATTAAAAATTAAAATAAAATATTTTTTAAAACGTAGGTTAAACTCCTATAAATCTTAAAATTAATAAATTTTTTGCATCCAGTGGGGTTTGAACCCACGACGTCCTTTTGGGAAGCGGATTATGAGCCCGCTGCTTTCGACCACTCAGCCACAGATGCTATATATAAAAAAAATAATAAATAATATTATTTTATATTATTTTATCTTACTGTTTAATAAAAGCAAGATAAAATAATATAAAATAATATTATTTTGCTAAAGTTTGCCAACTCATAGTAACATCATCTAAAATAACTGAACTGTTATAAATTTCTAAAATAATTACTAAAAATACTGCAAATAAAGCCATAAAAATACCCATTAATACTGTAGTACCCCAACCAGGAGCAACCTTACCATATTCTGAATTTAAAGGGCGTAATAAAGTTCCTAATGCTGTTGACATACCTAAATTTTCAGTGTCTTTTTGTGCTGCCATAAAACAAAATGATTTAATTATTAGTTTTACTTTCTGTAATTAAAAAATAAAATATATATATATATATATATATATATTTTATAAAAATAGATGAAAATATTTATCTATTTAATGATACGAGGGGGTTCACGAAAAAAAATTGAAAAGAAAATAATACCTAATGTTCCTACTAATAAAAAAGTATAAACTAAAGCTTCCATAAGAAAAAATAATAAAAAAATATATATAATTTAATTTTATATATCTAATAATAATATATTAGATATATAAAATTAAATTTATTAAACAGATTGACGTCGACTTGTTGTATCTCCTAATTTTAAGAAAGCACCAAATTCAATTTGATCATCAATACCTTCATCAATACCTGCAAAAACGTCACGGAAAATTGTACGTGCACCGTGCCAGATATGACCAAAGAAGAATAATAAAGCAAAACTTAAGTGTCCAAATGTACATGTTATTCTAAAGTTTCCTTTAGACATGGACTATGTCATAATCTTATTTACAAAACAAAACAAAACAAATAATTTTATAAATATTGAGTAAAAATTATTTGTTTTATTAATAATAAGATTTCGGGAGCTAAATCTGGTTATTAAGAGGACTCTACCTCTCCAGTAGTCTCTGAACCTTCCTGGAGTGTACTCCAGGCTTGGCTGCAAATTGCCATATATAATAATAACTTATTTATAAATAAATAAAATATAAAGACCAACCATAAGCACTTAACCTTTGACCTTTAATAATTTTATAAAAATTGCTTTTGTCAAAGGCTTTGTTACTATTAAAATTAAAATTTGAAGAAAAATTTTCTAAAATACAAATAATATCTTGAAGACTTTTTTGTGGTTTAATTTCTATATATAAACAATAAATATTTTTATTAGATTTAAAAAAATATTTCCACTTAGTTTTTTTTTTTAACAAAGTTTTTAAAATTATTTTTTTATTATTAAAACCAGTTTTTTGACATGACCTTATTTGTTTTTTAGTTTTTTTAGTTTTACTACCTTGTATTGATTGCCATTTTGAATTAAAAAAACTTATTTTATTTTTCTTCATTTTTTGAATACCTAATAAAGATCGTTCTTTTATTCCAATACGTTGATTTAAACGCATTGTAACACCCTTTTGTTTAAAAGCTAAATAGCGATAATAATGAGCTAAAGTATGGTTTTTGGAAATACATAATACAACAGGACCATTCGTCCTCCATCATGCAAAGGTAAAATATGATTCTAAATTTTTATCTTTTTTATTTAATTTTTTTTTCTTCTTTTTTTAAATATTTTATAAATTGATCATAAATATTTTCATATTTCATAAGTTAAAAGTTAAATATACTTAGGTTTCTTGCAATTCACCCGATTATTCAATAACCTTCACAGGTTAAGGGGTCAACAATTTAACCATCCACGTGGACTACTACGGAATACACCATCTGATTGTAAAGTTGAACGGTCAAATTCAAAAATTTCACCTAGTTGTGCTCGACGAGCATATTTTTTAACCGTTGCTGGATTAGTGAATGATACACCATCAAGTTCTCCACCATAGAATGTTACTGAAACACCTACTTGTTCGATACTATATTTAGATTCAGCTCGACGGAATGGAACATCGGCACGAACAACTCCATCTTTATCTAATAAAACAACTGGGAATGTTTCAAAGAATGTTGGCATACGTCGTACAAATAATTCGTTACCATCTTTATCTTTGAAAACAGCGTGACCTAACCAGCCCACTGCAATACCGTCCCCACTGTTCATTGCTCCTGTACGGAATAAACCACCTTTTGCTGGATTATTACCAATATAATCATAAAAAGCTAGTTTTTCAGGAATTTGAGCCCATGCTTGCGATAATGATTTACCTTCAGAAAGACTATTTTGTACTCGTTTATCAATTTCTTGTTGGAAGAATCCTAAATCCCATTGGTAACGAGTTGGACCATATAATTCAATTGGAGTTGTTGCTGAACCGTCATTAATGTTCGAAAAGAGTCGGCAATTCTTTTCCGGGAACCAAAAATTATAAATTTAGGCCCACAGCTTATAGTTTCCTATAAGATCAGACTATATCTTTATCTCTTTTATAAATAAATCTTTTTATTTTTATAAAAGAGATACTTGCTGTTTCGAAAATCATTTGTAGAAAAATTATTTTAAATAAAATAATTTTAAGCCTTATTTCCTACTCCCCCGTATTTCGGAAAGGATAGTCGTTACACATTTATTATTATTTAACCTTTTAATAGATTATTAAATAAATTTAGTACGGAATTATCTTTTTACTTTTATTAAACTATATTTTTTTAAAAGATAAACTAAGATTTTTCCCGTTTAAGCAAGATTTTTTAATACATTCGCATGTAAAAGTAGCTACTTTATAACCACATTGTACCTGCAACAACAAAAGCTGCCCAAAAAACAGCTGCAATTGAACTTGATAATACTGTTTCAATATTACCCATACGTAATCCGTTATATAAACGTTGAGGTGGTCTAACACATAAATGGAATAATCCGGCTAAAATACCTAAAATTCCAGCAGCGATGTGATGCAAGTTTTATAAAAAATCTTTATAAAAATTGGACTATATCTTCAACCAATATATTTTATTTAACATTATATTTTAAGATTTTAAGAGTGTAAATTTATTTGTTTTACCAACCTTTTAATTTTTTTAATACTTTTTTCTGATAAATTTTCTGATATAAATAATTCTTTTTTTTTAGTTTTAAGTAAATAAATTCTCCACCATCTTAAAAATGAAATATGTTTTATTGTTTTTAATTTATAATTAAAAATATAATTAATTAATAATTTTTGTGATTTTTGTGAACTTAATTGAATACTTAAATATTTTGTTTTATTTGTAGGATAACAAATATAAACTTTAGAATTACTTTCAAATAAAAGTAAAATATAATTAAAAAGTTTAATATCATTTTCGTTACTTATTGTTTGTTTTAAAGAAAATGATTGATAAAATTTTGGTTTTATTATTTTATTAGGACCAAACAATTTTTTTACTGAAAAATTAGCATAAAAGCATCCTTCTGCATCAATAAAGCCTGATAACCAAGCATTATTTAAAGAAACAGTAGAGCCCCAAATTAAATTTGTATTAAATTTATAATTAAATAAACCTTGACTTTTACCTATTTTTACCCATTTTAAAAATTGGGTTTGCCTTTTGGCAAGAACTAAATTACCAAAAAATAAAAGAGTTATTTGCTCTAATCCTTTTTTTGAAGAAATACGCCATTGCCAATAGAGATTATCATTTTTTTTAAAATAATAAACATATCCAAAACCGAAGGTATATGCTATTTTTTCAATAATAGTTTTTTCTTTTTGACTAATTGTTAGATATAAACGCCTTTTAGTATTTTTATTAGAATCTACTGAAAAACTACCATCCCCTTCAAAAAACCCTATAAACCACTCTAAAAAAGATTCTTCAATACGAGGCATATGTTTAGCATGCCCGTACTTATAAAATAAATTAAATGAAAATTTTGGTGCTTTGCGTATAGTCTCTGAGGATCCGCAATTAAAATTTTTTTTCATATTTTATATTTTTTAATAATATGACTATTTTATACTATATATAAGCGTTTCCTGCTGATTGTTCCTCCATTTTTCCACTATATGATAATAAAAACTATAATAATATTTTTTTTTTTTTTACTCATTATAGCTAAAAATTTCAACGAAAGGTCCCAGCATATAGCAAAGTTTTCTTAAGTTTCATTGCTGAAACTAGCGCCCCATAGTATTAAGACGCGACACCTCCTGGGTTATAAGGATCAAAACCATCTGGACCCCATGATGGAGCTACTGGTTGAACACTTCCTGTTAAGCCATACGGGTCAGAAACCCAAATACCAGGACCAAATAATCCTGTAACATGGAATGCACCAAAACCAAAACATAAAACACCAGATAAAAATAAATGAATTCCAAAAATTTTTGGAAGATCTAATGCAGGCTTTCCAGAACGTGGGTCACGAAATAATTCTAAATCCCACATAACCCAATGCCAGATAGCAGCAAAAAACAATAGACCAGATAAAACAATATGCGAGGCAGCAACACCTTCGTAACTCCAAATACCCGGGTTACTTGCACTTTCACCAGTAATTGTCCAGCCACCCCAAGATTGAGTAACACCTAAACGAGTCATAAAAGGTAATACGAACATACCTTGTCGCCACATTGGATTTAATACTGGATCTGAAGGATCAAAAACAGCTAATTCATAAAAAGCCATTGAACCAGCCCAACCAGAAACAAGAGCTGTATGCATTAAGTGAACAGCGATTAAACGACCTGGATCATTTAAAACAACTGTATGAACACGATACCATGGTAATCCCATAAATATATATATAAATAAATTTTTTACTTTCTTTCTTTTTCTTTTATACTAATAATATTATATTTTAATATTATTATTTTTAATATTATTATGTTTAATTATAATATTATTTATATTAAATGTCAAATCTTCTTAATATAAAATTTAAAAGGTGTTATAAAAAGCTTATAAATAAGCTTTTATTACTTGATTGGTATAATTTTCTAATAATAAATTTCGAAATAACTCTAAATCATTAGCTAGCATATTTGTAATATCTTCATAGTTGGTTTCTTCTAAACCTAAATCTTGAAGTGTATCATACTCTGATTGAAAATCTATTCCATCTTCAAAATATATCTCTAAAACAATAAGCATTTTATAATAATTAAAATAAACCTTGTATGATTTAACAACACGTTTTTCTAAAACAAATACTTTATTTTTAATTTTTTCAAACAGAATTGAGAAAGGATTTTCACGAGTATTATCATCATAATAATCATCACAATCACAATCAGCATCTGGTGGATCACAATAAGGAATTCCTCGAGCTTCAAAAATTTGTTTATATTTTTCTTTAAATTTATCTGTCATTTTGTTTATTTTTTATATAATTATTTATTTTATTATTGATTAATACAATACTTTATAAAAGTATTTTAGTCTTCTGAATTAAATTTTTCATTATTATAATAATATTTTAATAAATCTTTTAATAAATCTTTTAATAATATTTTTAAATTCTTTGTAGTTACACTCTGGTCGACTACACAATAAATTGAATTAATATCTTCATCTAATTTTTCAAATACATTAATTAATTTATTAAAATGTTTTTTTATCTTTACATCATTATAGATGTCATCGGATAAAGGGTCAAAATGTTGTTCATAATTTACTGCCGTTTCATCTGATAAATCGGATTCAGAAGATTGTTCTTCTTTATTTAAATAACGATTGGTATTATATTTAGCTAGCCTTGCGGCACTACTTATCTCTTTTAATAAAAATAGTACAGTTTTTAAATTCTTTTCAATTTGGTCAATTTTGTCGTTCATAAGTTTTGTTTTTAAAGGCAACTTTAAGCAATATTTGCATTGTTCTCTATGACAAATTTTAAATAATTAGTCATAATTAAAAATTTTTTATTCTAAATATTCAAGAACGTAATTCCTCTATAGATAGTATCTCAACGATTTGTTCATTTAAATCTTTTTCTAAGTTATTTTTTTTTAATGGTTTCTCTGTTTCAATAATAGAAGAAATCATTGGTTGGTCTAGGCTTTTAGTTTTCCTAAAATCAGTATATAATTCGGTTACTGTAAAAAAGTAGCAAAATTTTAAATTTAATATTAAATAATTACAAAAACTATCGAATTTAAATTTAATTTTTAAAAAATGTTGTTGGCAGTCTTTATAAAGATCAAATTGAGAAATTATTATATTAAAGTCATCTACAGTTAATTTGATTATATCCTCTATTTCTAAACTTGTCCCCGCATATAATAATAAAGATAATAATTTACGCTTCTTTATTATATTTTTATTTCTTATATATTGTTTATAAAAATCAAGGTTTTTAATTTTTATAAATTTAGTTTCTAAAAGTGAGCCTAATTCATTCGAATATTTTATAGTATTATTTATTTCTATAATTTTCATGGTTTCCCCTTAAATAGTAAATTTTTTTCTTCTATTAATATCTTTTATAGAAGAAAAAAATAATTCATTAGAAATATGTATTTTTATTTTTTTAATATTAGATTAATTTTAATTTTAACGATAATTGATTTGTACTCGCACAATATAATAGTTTACCTTTTAAATAATTATTAAATTTAGTTGAACATTTTACTGTAAAATTAGAATTAGTAGCCCCACTAACTCTTAAAAAACCGTAGTTTGATAATTTGGGAGTACTTATAAAAGAATATTTATTAATAAATTTATTCATATAAGCCGCATCTTGAGTAAGCGGTCTATTTTTGTCTGAATGAATTTTATATTTAAACTTATATTTACCAACTTTTTGCTTGAAGCCAATTTTTTTATTAAAAAATAATTTATTATTATCGTGAGACCTATAATTATTTACTTTTATAAAAATATTTTTATAATTAATTTTAGTACTAAAATTTATAAAAGCGTTTGTTTTTATAGTTCTGTTAAAAATATTAAATTTAAAAAGAGGCATAGAGTATCTATAAAATACTCCATAACCGGTTTTAAAACCAAAACCTGAGTTTTTAATATTTTTATTTGTAATATAACATTTTGTTAAAGCCTCTGTATAAAATAGTTGTGTTTTAATATTTATACGTGGTTCTAAATAAAATCTATCTTCTAAAGCCAAAAAGTTGTATTTATGTGGTTTCAATCTAAATTTAAGTTTTTTAGAAACTTCAAAATAAACAGGATAACCTGTAAAGTCATCCATAAATGGCAAACTTTCTAAAAACCTACTTGTTTTTAGTATATGATTATTCAATATATCTTTTTCTAATGGATCAAAAGCTTTGTTTAATAAATTATTAAAATATATAGAATGTTCATTAATAGCTTGATTATTCAAATCGGCCAAACCCGTACCGTTTGGTATTGAGTTGATATAACCTCTATCAACCCCGTCAATTAGATCTGCAAAATGTTGGAGATTCATAACGCAAAAGCTACTATACTTTTTATTTGTTTTAAATTTATATTTTATAAAAATTTTAATTTTATTAATTAATAATTTTAAATTACTAGTATTAAAATTACTAGTGTTTAAACAATTAGTATACTTGTAATGCTCCGTAGGTTTTAAACTATATGAATCATTATTTTTTTTTATTAAAATAAAAAAACAAATATTAGAACTAATAATTAAAAAATTAATTAAATTTTTAATAAATCTAAAATTATTGTTATTTATTAATTTTGTTTTTTTCTGATTTGTTGTATAATAATTTAATTTTATTAATGGTAAATAAATATATTTACCATTATCACTAAAAAATTCTCCTGAGTTTAAAACGTTTGCTAAAATTATTTTTTTAATCATAATATTTTAATTATATTATTATTATTTTAAATATTTAAGAGTGACCCATAATTTTTTAGAATTAAAACAATAAGATAAGTTATAATTTAAACTAGAATTAATGTTTTTTTCTAATCCAATGACACAATTCAAGTCATAAAAAAGCTGTTCTACTTTTAACCTTTTTCTATTTATAATACCATTTATTTGATTATCATCTTCGACTTGAGTATGTCTAAAGGCGCGATTCGTTATAAAATTATACCACTGTATATTAAAATCTTTGTTGAATACAATATTCTTAGATTGATTTAGAAAACCATATTTAGATACTTGTATAGTATTTCTATAAAAAAGGAACTGTATAAACCGTCCTGCTTTACTATTAAACATGCTATTACGATGACCAAGAAATCTGTAGTTATAAATAAATTTTAATGATAAATGGTTAGTGCCAAAATTTTTTTTATATTTTAAAATAGATTCTAAATAATTAGAATCTGTTTTAAAAGCAGTAAAATATTTCGTTTTTAAAGAAATATTTTTATTGCAGATTTTTAGAGAAGGTGTTAAAAAAAATTTTATATTATTAGAAAATAACTTATTTGTATAAAAAGATTTTCTACCAAATAAGCCCAATTTGAATTTTAATAAATTAAAAGGACTATATTCGCTGTTTATCAATAAATCACAACCACTAAAACTTATTTTAGAATTTGAATAAATTTTTAATTTATTTTTATAAATCTTTTTATAAAGTGGATAATAAAAAGTAAAAGGTTTTATTGGCGAATCAAATCTTAATGGTAATGGTGGAGTAAAATTTTCTAAATTTTGAAGATTTATTAACGCTCTTATAGGATTATTTATAAGAATTTCAGCTTGATTTCCAGCTTGATTTCCAGCTGGATTTCCATTAGGAAGATCCACTGGTCCACCTAAAAGGATAGAAAAAACTGTAAAATCAGGGCCAAACCTATTTAGTATCTGAGTAATGGACATCGGTTGGGAATTCATCAAATAGCCATAAAACAACTGTGATAATTTAAAGTTTTTATAATTACTACCATTATTTAAGTTTTGAATTAATGGATTATTATTATTTTCCCTTTCTATTATCTCTGCCCTTATGCTTGAAGTTGGTTCGGGTTCGGAAAAGCGGTTATCACCAATTACATAAGGAACCCTCTGTATACCAGGATCTGACATAGAACAAAACTTTGCTTTAATATAAAAATTATTATTATTTATAGTTTGAAAATTTTGAGTATTTTTAAAATATAAAAAAACAAATATTATATTTATAAAATATAATACAATATTTAATAAACAATTTTTATTTTTTTGTTTAAAATCACTTTTTCTAGAAAAATTGATTTTAATTAATTTACTATATATATATAATTCGTTTTCAAAAAATATATTGTCATGATCTACTATAATAACATTTTTCATTTTATTTTAGTTTATTATTTATTAATACAATACTTTATAAAAGTATCAAGATCTTCTGAAATAAAATTATTTTTATTTTTTTCTTCTTTACACCAATCTTTATAAAGCATTTCTAAACATTTTTTTTGATATTTTTTATCAACACCTAATTCAGTTAATAATGAAAAAAGTAAATTTTTTTCTTCTTCAAAATTAATATCTTTTATAGAAGAAAAAAATGATTCAGTAAAAGTATGAATCTCTGTATCTGGGATAGCTTTATATTTTAATATAAAGTTTTTATTTTTTTGGTTTTTATTTCTGCTAAGACATTGACAATGATAATTATTAATATTTTTTTTTTTCATTACTATTTATTTATTAATTTTTTTATAAATACTAAAAATAACTGCAGATAAAAATGCTCCAAGTAAAGATCCAAAGCCAATTTCTGGGGAAAAAGGTCTACTTTTCAGCTTGAACCAACGTAATTTTAATTTCTTTAGGAACTGTAACTGAACTGGAAGATTTTGAACGAAATTTCGATTCTTCGGGACGATTTTTGGTAGTACGAATTTTACAAACTACTTCAGCAAGACGAACAAAAGAGTCCAGAATAATTATTGATTGATCAGGGGAAAATCCCTCAGAAACAGAAAGGTTACCAATATTATTAAAATCCGCCTCTTCTTGAAAGGATGTCTCAACCCCCGATTTATATTTTTCGCAGTTTTCAGATGAAATCCTTCACGTGTAGTTTGGGTAAATTGAGAATCATTAATACTGTTATCAGTATTTTTAATTAACTTAAGCTGAGCCAAATTTTCATTTGGTTCAGAATAAGAAGCTGTGTTGGCTTTATTTGAATTAGGAGCAACACCGCCGATACCCGAAGTTTCAGTATAAACTTCGACTACCCCTTCTTTAGAAGATGAAGAACCATTATTTGAGTATGGCGTTGCTCTAATTACTTTTTTTTTCAATTAAATTTACCATAGTTTTATATATAAAAATTTATGTTTTTTTTATTAACAACCATAAATAAATATATATAAATAAGTTAATATGAATATAAATATGAATACTTGTATTTACTATTTATACTAATAATATTATTATAAAATATATATATAATAATATTATTAGTATAATGTAATGTAATGTAATGTAATATTATATAAATTAACTTATTTATATTTATATTAACTTATTTATATTTATATTAACTTATTTATATTTATATTAACTTATTTATATTTATATTAAATATAAATAATTATTTTTATATTTAGTATTTAGTGAATTTTATTTTTTATATTTATATACTTGAGATTTATATAAATAATTAATTTAAATTAATTCCACAATTTCTTCATTTAAATCTTTTTGTAAATTAGTAGCCGTAAGTTGTTTTTTATCAATAATAGATGTTAATACGGGTTCCTCATTTTCTTTTGTATATATAAAACTATTATATAAGTCTTCTTTAAAAAATTCATTAAATGCTGGATTTAGTTTTAAATCTAAATTGTTTGAATTGATACTTATATAAAAATCACCTTCGTCAAAACTATTTTCTATATTATAATTTTCTAATTCCTTATAATTATTTAATTGATCATTTATTTTTTCAATTAGTTTCAAAAAATCTTCAACTTTAAGACTTATTAATTCGTTTAGACTTAAATTCGTAGAAATTAACAATAATAAAGATAAAAACTTTCTTTTTTCTACCATATTTTTATTTTTTATAAAAATTTCATAATAATCTTTTTTATGTAAACTCTTATCAAAAAATAATCTTTGTAAATTTTTTAACTTATTATGATGTAAATCTTTTTTTATATATAGTTTCTCTATTGAATAATAATTATTTTTTATTTGGTTTTTATTAGTATTTTTAGCCATATTTATTTTATTTAATTTTGAAAAATAAATAAAATAAGCAAATTATAAAATAATAAACTACGATTATAATACTACATTTACTATAAATAGATAACGGTATTATTATTGACATTTTATTAAATGTCAATAATAATACCGTTATCTAAATTAATGTTCATATGCTTAGCAGCATAATATTTATTTAATTGAATATTACCGGCTAATAAATTTTTTATAAAATATATCGATGATGTTTTTATAAATAGGGGAAAATTTAATGAAATTACCGAGGAACCGATAAAACCTAATAATAATAAATTAAAAAATTTATATGTAACAATATCCAACTCCTTTTTTATATCTTTATTTAAAACTAAAAGTGATGTATTATTTGCTAATTCTTTAATAGAACTAGTCATTAAAGAAAAAACTACTAAATTAATAATTAATAAAACTATATATTCAAAAATATATAGAGAACCTAAAGCTGGAACAAATAAACCTACATAAAAAGCATTATTTGTATTTAAAACACAAAACTCAACTAATTCTATTGTAGGAGTTAATGTTGAAAAAACAGCATCGTTACCCAAATATATTGGTTCTTCATGCTTAAACTTATAATAAATATTTGTTGAATATTTATTATAATATAATGAATCTATTTCTTTATTTAATAAATTATAATTATTTGATAAATTATTATTAATTATATTCTTCGATACAGAAGTATTAGAATTAAAATAATTTTTTAAATAATTTTCTAAATAATCATTATATTTTTTAATACAAGGTTCAATTTTTAGATTTTTAAAGGAATCATTAGAATCAATATATAAATCCTTGTTTTGGTTATAATTTTTAATTAAACCCGATTCTAATGATTCCTCATTATTTGGGTTATAACTTGGAATTAAACCCGATTCTAATTGTTCCTCATTATTTAAGTTATAATTTTTAATTAAACCCGATTCTAATTGTTCCTCATTATTTGGGTTATAATTTTTAATTAAACCCGATGAATTTAGTTCTTCTAATAAAGGAACTTCTTTTATTAAAAGAGGTTCTTTTACAAATAAAGATTTTTTTAATGACAATGTAATGGGTTTTTTTAATAACAAAGTTTTTTTTAATGATATTGATTTTAAATTATTATAATCAAAGTCATTAACTTTTCTAATATTAAACAAATCTATATCTGTATTTATTAGTGGAATAAAAATAAATCCAACATGTACAGCCGGAGAATGTTCCCTTCCAGTACTTGAACTGTCTTGATAATCCCTATCTCGATGGCCATCGTCTTCATGATCAGGTCTTTTATTACTAAAATTCTGATTATCTGGTTTACAAGTTTCAGGTGGCCTACCTTTAACACTAGAAGAGGTGCTAGTGCTAGTATTTAAACCTTGAAATGTGTTAAAACGATCCTTTAACCTATTTATTTTGCTTTTATTGCTATGTAACATAGCATTTATATCTTTCATCTCAGACTCGATTTTTAATATTCTTTCATTTAGATTTCTTTCATTACTATCAATGCGAGCATTTATAGTTCTGTCATTACTCTCAATGCGAGCATTTATAGTTCTGTCATTACTCTCAATGCGAGCAGTGTTGGCTGCTATTGACTGAGTTATAGTAGCCACCATACCAGAGGCTATACCAGAATCTATACTTACGGTTGAATTTACTCGTGAATCAGGACTCATGGTTTGAGTAGTCATTTGTCTTTGTTCTGAGTCTTGTTCAGTTTTTTGTTCTTGTAAATTCTTTAACTCCGTTTCTAGTTGTTGCCTAGCTGCTTGTAAATTATTTAAATCGTTTTTTAATTCTTGCTCAGTTTTTTGACGCGACTCTAACTCATTTTGAATGTTCTTTTGTTCTTCAGAGATCGTCTTTATGGAATTTGCCACGTCTTGTTTTTGGCTATTACCTCTAAAAATAAGGGCCAATATAGCACCTATTCCTATTGTAACTATAGCTCCTTGACTAATGGTAGTATTTCTTTTTGTCCTATTTAGACTTGATTCAAATCTTCTCTGTTCGATCTGACGTTTCAAGTCCTTAGCGTCGTCTTTTCTCTTCTGTTCATTTTCAGACATAATGCGAGAGAAAAATTCCCCCATTAATAACAGATAACTAAAAATATGCGTACCGTTATTATTATTATTATTATGGTTGTCCATTTATAAATCTCCTTATTATTAATAATAATAGTATACTTTAATAATATATTAATATAAATATTATTTTTATATTATATATTAAAAAGTTTTTACTAAATGCAGTAATAAATAAATTTTTTCTTTATTTATTTTTCTTTATAATTATTTTTTTTTTTATTGTTTTATTATATATATTTCATTATCGAAAAATATATAATAATGTTCTAATAATTGTTAATTTTATTTTTATATGACGATTTATTAAAGCCCTTTTGTAACTTGTATTTCGATATAAAATTATTATTTACAATATAACATAATAATAATAAATTAAAAATATTCATATTAATAAAATATTAATATTAATATTAATATTAATATTAATACTGGTATAAGTCTCCAACATATATATATATAGGTTTATTAATTATCACTTTTTAAAAGTGATAATTAATTAAATAAAAAAGATTAGCCATTGATTGAAGGAGCTTCAACTGATGCTAAATCTAATGGGAAGTTGTGAGCGTTACGCTCGTGCATTACTTCCATACCTAAGTTAGCACGGTTGATGATATCAGCCCAAGAGTTTAATACACGACCTTGAGAATCAACGATTGATTGGTTGAAGTTGAAACCGTTTAAGTTGAATGCCATTGTCGAAATACCTAAAGCAGTGAACCAAATACCTACAACTGGCCAAGCAGCTAAGAAGAAGTGTAATGAACGTGAGTTGTTGAATGATGCATATTGGAAGATTAAACGACCAAAGTAACCGTGAGCAGCAACGATGTTGTAAGTTTCTTCTTCTTGTCCGAATTTGTAACCTTCGTTAGCAGATTCGTTTTCAGTAGTTTCACGAATTAAAGATGAAGTTACTAATGAACCGTGCATTGCTGAGACTAAAGATCCACCGAATACACCAGCTACACCTAACATGTGGAATGGGTGCATTAAGATGTTGTGTTCAGCTTGGAATACGATCATGAAGTTGAAAGTACCTGAGATACCTAAAGGCATACCGTCAGAGAATGAACCTTGACCAATTGGGTAAACTATGAATACAGCAGATGCTGCAGCTACAGGAGCTGAGTAAGCTACTGCGATCCATGGACGCATACCTAAACGGAAAGATAATTCCCACTCACGACCCATGTAAGCACATACACCTAAGAAGAAGTGACAAACGATTAATTGGTACGGACCACCGTTGTATAACCACTCATCTACAGAAGCAGCTTCCCAGATTGGGTAGAAGTGTAAACCAATAGCGTTTGAAGTTGGAACTACAGCACCAGAAATGATGTTGTTTCCGTATAATAATGAACCTGAAACTGGTTCACGGATACCATCGCTAAAATTTGCATACTTGTTATAAACAAGTATGTATTACCATATTTTTTATAATTTTACTAATAAAAAACTTAGATAATATAAATTACGTATTTTGTTTCCAAACTTTCCAATTTTCTAATTCTATAATACACTGTTTTATTACCTTGGTTCTTCTCCCATATAAGGAAGAATTTTTGGTAATAAATAAATTAGTGTTTTTCTATCACCGATATAGCAAACAAAAACTTTTTTACCTGTTTTAGTTAGGCGTGAGGGAATATAATATTTTTTATTTAATAATTTTGCTACACGATAAATTATATCTTCATCTGTCATAGCAATTTTAATAAAAGGTGCAGGTGGAGATGTTGAGTTTAAATATCTTTTCTTTGAGCGTTTATCTAAACCAAAATAGGCTTCACCTTCAAATAAACCCGCTAACCACGCAATTTCTATTTCACTGATATTAAGAATATTCATTTTTTCTTATAGATAAGATAATACGTATTTTACGAATTTTTGGACTATATCTTCATCTAATTATTTTAAAATTAGAGCTGGGCGCTAAATCTGGTTATTAAGAGGACTCTACCTCTCCAGTAGTCTCTGAACCTTCCTAGAGTGTACTCTAGGCTTGGCTGCTGATTGTCTTTCGAGTTCCAGCAATTCACCCAGTTTTTCATTTATTCTTACGAATAAAGGACACCGAAAATAATGTCTACAGGTGGTGCAGCAACAAATGCGATGATGAATACTGAAACAGCTGTTAATAATGTTGGGATCATGATAACACCAAACCAACCTACGTATAAACGGTTTTCAGTTGAAGTTACCCATTCACAGAAGCGAGCCCATAAAGATGAAGCTTCGCGGCGTTCTAAAATTGCAGTCATATTTATTTATATTTATTTTTAAAAAGTTAAAAATTTTTCCCAAACAAATTATTTGTTTGTTATATATTATTATAAATAAATATATAAATTATGTCAATTTTTATTTTTTAAATATTGCGAACAGGGGGAATCGAACCCCCGACCTCGCCTTGGCAAGGCGATATTTTACCTCTAAACTATGTTCGCATATATAATTTTAATATATATATATTATATATTTATACTAAAATTATACAATAAAAACTTTTTATATATTTTCAATTATTATTATTAATTATAATTGATTTAATAGTTTATTTATTACTAATTTATCATTGATACCAGGCCATGCGATACCATCTAATCTTGTTGGTAAAGTTTCACCCAATTCTAAATATTTTTTTGATTTTGAATCTAGTTTTGATTTTGCCCAATACCAATTATAATTTGGTAAACGATTTAATAAATAATCACTTGTTTTTGAACTAATTACTTTTTTTGTACTTGTTTTTAAATTACGAGATTCATTATTTTTATTTGTATCAAATTGTAATACTTGTTTAAAATTATCTAATTGTTCAGATGAAAGTTCTAATGATGGTAATTTAAGAACTAAATTCGATTTATTTTTAATATTTTCAATGGCAGGAGACCATGATTGAAAAGTAAAATAAAAAGGTAAATTTTTAGATTTTATATTTTTATTATCTTTAAAATCATAACTAAAATCACCTGGTTGTAAATCTTCTGGTACATAACTAGCTTTAATAAGAAATTTTCGTAATGATGAATCCCACCCAATATATAGCGGAGCAGTATTATTTAATACCATATATTTTGATGGATCTAAATTAGTTTTATTCAATTCTTCATGTAAAAATACTTTATTTTCATTTGAAAAATTATTATATTGTGGTTGATCAAATTTTAAAACTTTTTTAGAATTTAATTCTGAGTTTAAAGAATCATTTTTATTAATATCAAAATTTAAACTAACAGCATTAAAATGTCTTATTAAACTTAAAGAACCTTTAAATTGTTGATTATAAACTTTTTCAGCATATGACTCTTTATTATTAATAACTAATTTTTTATAATCTTGAATAGTATTTAAATAATTTTGTAAAATAAGTCGACGTTTAAATAAATCTATTTCATCATTTACTGTTAAATTATAAGAATTAGGTTGTCCCCATAAAAATGGGTGCATATCTAAATGCATTAAAGCTTTATATACAGGATTACTATAATATTTTTCTCTAAATTCACGATGAACTTGAACTTGTTTTATTTGATTTTTTGAATTGGCATCTTGATAACCTAAATAAATATCGTTTCTAAATAATTGAGTAAAAATTTCTTCAATTGAACTTTCTTTTTTTTGAAGTTTTGTACTATATAATTCTAAATTAGGTGTTTCATAATTAGGAACTTCAAATTGAATTTGTTTAAAATTATTTTTTTTAGTACTATTTATCTGTTTACGAGTACTACTTCTTTGATCTGTTCTTAAATTAAATCTATTTTTCCATAAACTTTCAGATTCTAAACTATATTGTTCATATTTTAAATTATTTGTTATATCTTTTTTTATTAAATCTGATTTATCAAAATTTAATGGGTTTGTAGCTATATTTATAACAGACATCTTATCTTTATTTGTTCTAAAAGAACTATAAACAGGTTTAGGAAGAGTATTTTCTAAAAACCTATCTTCGGAAACAAAACCTAACGGACCATAAATTAAATAATCAAAACCATAATAAGGGATATTATTAAAACATAAAATTGTTGTTATAAATAAACTAATATAATGAAAACGTTCATTTACAATAATAAATGGAATTTTAGAACATACAGTATTAGAAATAAAATTATAAATATTAATTATTAAAAAACCAAATAATGCTGTAAAAACTAAACTACCTAATAAAATACCAATTAAATAAGAAAAATTATTTAAAAAAAAACCTTTTATATTTTCATTAGTTTGTAATAAATTAGAATAACCATTAACAGTTAAATTACCAAAATAGTTATAAATTGATGTTTGTTCAGTCCAAGATAAGATAAAATTCAATCCAAATAATTTTAATAAAATATCTTTTTGGTAAAAATTTACAATTTTCATATTTGGATTATGAATCATATTATAAAGTAAATTTACTAATAAAAATAGACCTAATAAAAGATTAAAAGGTTCAAAAGTTAAAAATGGTAAAATTAAAAATTCAAAACCAAATAAAATAGAACTAAAAAAAATAAATTGACCACATATTGTTCCAAAAGCAGCAAAAATACCGGCAGGTAATCCATTAATAATAAGAGCTCTAATTGTTAATAATTGGGGTATTGAAAAAGGAAGAACTAAAAAAAAACTATTTAAAAAACCGGTAAAAAAATTTTTAGAATTTAATGATGAATTTTCAAAAAATGAAAAAAAACTTTTATCAAGTTCAATTTCAAGTGCAGTTTCAAATAAATTTTTACCTTCTAAAATTGCTATGTAATTATGTTTAAAATTTGCCGGTAATTCTATAAAATCAGTCAACCACTTAAAAGATAATAAATAAATAAAAAGTATGCTTAAAGAATTACCAATATATAAAAAAATAGATTTAAAAAAAATAAAAGCATTAAAATTTTCATTTAAAATAAATAATATATCATTAATATGATCGACATAATCTTTTAATGCATTAATAAAAAACATATTTAATTTCCTTCGAATAAATAGAGCTTGTAAAATTAAATTATAACAAATATAATTATATTATAATTTAATATAAAAATATAATAGGGCTTGTAGCTCAGTGGACTAGAGCACACGGCTACGAACCGTGGTGTCGGGGGTTCAAATCCCTCCTAGCCCGTAATTAGTTTAAAAAACCATAACTATGTAAACCCTTACCCATTAAATTAACACCTAAATAGCAAATCCAAATAATTATAAAACCAAAACTAGCTAATAAAGAAGATTTAAAACCATTCCATCCTTTTGATAAACGAGTGTGGAAATAAATTGCAAATATAAACCAAGTAATTAAAGCCCACGTTTCTTTAGGATCCCAACTCCAATACGAACCCCACGTTTGATTAGCCCAAACCGCTCCAGATAATAAACCCATTGTCAATAGAGGAAAACCTAAACCTAAAATTCTATAACTTAAATTATCTAAGGTTAACATTAAAGAAACTAAATTATCTAATATAAAATCTTTTCTGTTAAAAAAATTTGTATTTTCAAATTCTGTTTGTAAATCCTTGATTTTATTTATATCAAAAAAATAAGAGTTAAAAACTAAATCAACTTTTCTAATTGAATTAGAGTTTTCATATAAATAATTTTTAGAATCTAATTTATTGTCTAATAATAAAAGCTTTTTATTTTTATTATATAAAAAATTACTTACAAAAGTCAAAATTAAATAAGCTATTGAAAATAAACAACCACATAATAATGCGGCATAGCTTAATATCATAACTGTAACATGCATTAATAACCAATTCGATTTAAGTGCAGGTACTAAAGCATTTGCTGTTTTTAATTCAATAGGTAAACTGAAATTAGCAAAAGTATTTAATAATAAAATTAGCGGCGTTAAAATTGAACCAAAGATAGAATTTAAAAATGAATTATTTGAATATACTGTTTTATTTATTTTGTTATTATTTTTTAAAAATAATGATACTAAATTAGTATAAAAATTTTTAAAATAATTTTTTTTTTCAACATTAATATTAAAATTAAAAATTATTAATATACTAGTTAAACAATAGGATAAAAATAAAATTGATTCATATAAATTACTTAAAGGAAAATGATTTGAATTTACCCAACGAATACAAAGAAATGAAAATTGTAATATATTACTAATTATAATAAGTATATCAGGTAAGTTACTAAAATACTTTAAAAAAAAAGATGATTTTAACCAATATAAAATCATTGCTACAAATAAAATGATAAAATTTATATTTATAAGACCCGTTTCTAAATCAATATTAAACATTCAATAAATTCTTAATTATATTTTGACTAAAAATTTTATGTATTATATAATTTATTAATTAAACATTAATAAATTATTAATAAATTATTAATAATAAAATTAACTACCTACTTTAAAAGCGTCTATAAAAAAACCTAGTAATAAACCCATTTTATAAAAATTCAAAAATTTTAAATTTTTAAATAATAAAAAAAAAATTTTATTTGTATATATTTTAAAACAAAATTTATTTAATTTACGATACTTAAATGATTTTCTATATGTTATAAAATTTATAAATTCAATAAGTAAAATTGTTACTATAATAATTAGACCATCCCAATTAGTATAAAATCTAAAAAAAATTAAAAAAGTACCAAATAAATTACCACAAATAAAACCTAATAATAGTAAAAATATATAAATAATAAAATATTTTTCGATCAATTTAAATTTATTTAAAATATTAAAATAAAAAGAATTTAATAGTTTTAAAAATTTTGTATTATAAAACATTTTTAATTTTTTAATAAAATTATTTATTTTCTCTGTTTAACAGAGAAAATAAATAATTTTTAATAACCTAATCCCATACTACGAGTTGTTTCTGAGCCTAAGTATACTCGCACACTCAAAAAATCAGTAGGACAAGCAGTTTCACAACGCTTACAACCAACACAATCTTCAGTACGAGGAGCAGAAGCAATTTGATTTGCTTTACAACCATCCCAAGGTACCATTTCTAATACATCAGTAGGACATGCACGTACGCATTGAGTACAACCAATACATGTATCATATATTTTTACAGAATGAGACATAATTAATAAAAAAATAAAGTAAATAAATAAAATTACGGATTAATAATTTATTTTATTATATATTTAATTTAAATTATATAGTAAATATTTAATATTGTAAATATTAAATTTTTTATACTTATTTATATTATGAATTTAGATTAATGATAAATAATTAAGTTTATTTATAGATTAATAAAAAATTTAATTTTACTAATTTTTTATAATCTATAATATTTTAAGTATTTATAATAATATATTATTATAAATACTTAAAATATTATATAAATTAAATATCTATTATTAACCTACAGAAATTATACGAGCTAAGAAGAATGACCAAGTTGTAGCAATTCCCCCTAATAAATAATGTGCAACACCAACAGCTCGACCTTGCGTAATGCTTAAAGCACGAGGTTGAATAGCTGGAGCTACTTTTAATTTATTATGAGCCCATAAAATTGATTCAATTAATTCTTGCCAATAGCCACGTCCACTAAACAAGAACATAAGACTAAATGCCCATACAAAATGCGCACCTAAGAAAATTAAACCATATGCCGATAATGCTGAACCATATGATTGAATAACTTGAGCTGATTGTGCCCATAAAAAATCACGTAACCAACCATTAATAGTATTAGCACTTTGGGCAAAGTTACCTCCTGTAATATGTGAAATTCCAGAAGCATTTACTGTACCCCAAACATCTGATTGCATTTTCCAACTGAAATGGAAAATAACAATTGATAATGAATTATACATCCAGAATAAGCCTAAGAATACATGATCCCATGCCGAAACTTGACATGTTCCACCACGACCTGGACCATCACAAGGGAAACGGAAACCTAAATTTGATTTGTCAGGAATTAAACGAGAACTACGTGCAAACAATACACCTTTTAATAAAATTAATACTGTTACGTGAATTGTAAACGCGTGTATATGATGAACTAAGAAATCTGATGTACCTAATGAAATTGGCATCATTGCAACTTTACCACCAACAGCTACAACATCCCCACCCCAAGATGGACTTGTACCTGCTAAAGCATTAGGAGCAGTAGCGTTTGGTGCTAAGAAATGAGTTTTTTGAATCCATTGAGCAAAAATTGGTTGTAATTGAATAGCTGTATCTGAGAACATATCTGCAGGACGGCCTAATGCACTTAATGTATCATTATGGATATAAAGACCAAAACTATGAAAGCCTAAAAAAATACAAACCCAATTTAAATGAGAAATAATAGCATCTCGATGACGAATCATACGATCTAATAAATTATTATAATTATTTGTTGGATTGTAGTCACGAACCATAAAAATAGCAGCATGAGCTCCAGCCCCAACTATACAAAAACCACCGATCCAATTATGATGTGTAAATAAAGATAATTGTGTAGCATAATCAGTAGCTAAATATGGATAAGGTGGCATAGCATACATGTGATGCAAATAAAATAATTTTTTTATAAAAAAATTATTTTATGCGGACTATATCTTCAACTTAATTTTTAATTGATTTAACAAGTTTTTTAAAACGTATAAAAGATTTATTTGATTTTAAAGCAGCATTTTTTAATGTGTTTTTGTTTAAAAAAATACGTTTCCAACGAAGAAAAACTATATTTTTTTCTCCTTGTAAAGGATATTTATTTAAATATTGTAAAATAATTAAAATATATTTTTCAGTACTTATTTCTAATCTATACGTAAAAGACTTTAAATGAGTTATGTATTTTGATGGTTTAACGTCTTCTATTTCTAAATATTTAGAATTATTTAAATTACTTTTATAATATTTAGATTCTAAATATTTTTTATGTATAAGTTGAATAACGTTTTCTAAAAGTTCTAACTCATATTTTTGTGTAATATAAAATTTCATTCGTAATCTATAATTTAATTTATATTTACTATTTTTTGTTAAACTAGCATAAAAGCCACCATCACCTTCAATAAACCCGGCGAACCAGGCGGAATTTAAATTAAAACAAACCTTTATTTTTTTAAAGTTAATTGTCTTAATAATTAAAGAATGATTACATAATATATTATATTGTATTACCCAATTATAAAATCTAGTATAAACTTTAGTTAGAACAATATTTCCATTAAATATATATATTAAACGTTCTATATTTTCTAATTTATAAACTGAAAACTTATAATAATATTCCCCGTTTTGATAAAACTTTTTTATTTTTCCAAAACCTAAATTTTTTTTTATTTTAAATAATACTTTAGAATTTTTTTGAGTAATAGAAAAACATAAACGTGGAATTTTAAAATTTTTTAAAATAATAAAACTACCATCTGCTTCGCTAAAACCAATAAACCATTGTAAAAATAATTCATCAATATTTTTTATATGTTTTGGTTGTTTATTATAATAATCAATAAAATTAAAATTAAGTGCTTCACGTATAGTCTCTGAGGATCCACAATAATTAGTATCTTTCATATGTAAAATTTTTTTAATATATATAAAGTGTTTCCTGCTGATTGACTCTGTAATTAAAATTTTGCCTAATATAAAATAATTATCATTTTTAATAAAATTTAGTTTAGATTATATCTATTTAAAATTATTATTAAAATATTTTATAGGATTTAATACTACTGAGCTATTCCAGCATATAGTGAAGTTTAATTAAACAATCTTTCGATTGAGGTGACCCAAAACTTAAGCCACAATAATAGATAATGATCCAAATAAAGCTAAGTTAATTGCTAATTGAGCATGCCATGAAGTTGTTAAAATTTCATATAAACCGCTATGTCCTTCACCAGTAAATGGACCTTTATGTGCTTCTAAAATTTCTTTCATGCTATGTCCAATACCCCAATTAGTACGATACATGTGACCTGCTACAATAAATAAAACAGCAATTGCTAAATGATGGTGTGCTGTATCAGTTAACCAAAGACCTCCTGTTACAGGGTTTAAACCACCTTGAAATGTTAAAAAGTCACTATATTCAGACCAGTTTAAAGTAAAGAAAGGTGTTAAACCTTGTTTAAAACTAGGGTATAGCTGAGCCATTAAACTTGGATTTAATAATAATTCATGTGGTAATGGAATTTCTTGTGGATCAACACCCGCATCTAATAGTTTATTAACTGGTAAAGAAACATGAATTTGGTGTCCTGCCCAAGCTAAACTACCTAAACCAAGTAAACCAGCTAAATGGTGATTCAACATAGATTCAACATTTTGAAACCATTCTAATTTTGGTGCACTTTTGTGATAATGGAACCAACCAGCAAAAAACATTGCTGCTGCCATTACTAAGCCACCAATTGCTGTAGAATATAATTGTAATTCAGTTGTAATTCCACTAGCTCTCCATAATTGGAAAAAACCGGAAGTTATCTGAACACCTTGGAAACCACCCCCTACATCTCCATTTAAAATTTCTTGACCAACAATTGGCCAAACTACTTGTGCACTTGGTTTAATATGTGTAGGATCACTTAACCACGCTTCATAGTTTGAAAAACGAGCTCCGTGAAAATACATACCTGATAACCAAATGAAAATTACACCTAATTGACCAAAGTGTGCACTAAAAATTTTACGTGAAATATCTTCTAAATCTGACGTATGAGCATCAAAATCATGAACATCTGCATGTAAGTTCCAAATCCAAGTTGTTGTTGTTGGTCCTTTTGCTAAACTACGAGAAAAGTGCCCAGGTTTGGCCCATTTTTCAAAACTAGTTTCAACTGGATCACGATCAACAACAATTTTAACTTTTTTTGCTTCGCGTTCTGGTGGACTAATTGTCATTATATTACTCCTAAAAACAAATATTTTATAATACTAGTAAAAAATTATTATTTCATAAATATTTATAAAAATAAAACTCTAATATAAAATAAAGTACATTTTTAAAATGTATTTTTGTAGTATTTAACTCTTAATTTTTATTCTTTATTATATATTTTTTATTTTTTAATTAAGGGACCAAATAAAATTATTTATAACTATGTATAGTATAATCTGAATAATTTTAATCAAGGATCATAAACAAAATATGGTATACGCGTAAAGTAAAGTAAAGTAAAGTAAAGTAAAGTAAAGTAAAGTAAAGTAAAGATGGTAGTAAGTATTTATATGTATATTTAAGGTATTATATTATTATATTTTATTACCTGAAAATTATATATTTATCTTTTACTTAAGACTTATGATTCTTTTAGTTATTAAAGCTTTATAAAAAAAGGTTAACAATTTTATTTTATTTAAGTTGTTATGTTAAATTTTTATAAATTGGCATCAGGTTATTTTCACAAAGGGCTACCCCCTTACTATCGTCACCCCTAATTCGTTTAACAATCTAGTTCGAGATGGTATAGTGTTGTTCCGAATTAGCTAAGACACCAAAAATTTTATTATATTTTTTTTATTATATAAGGTCAAAATCAATCGATCCTTTGTACATCTCAGCTGAAATTATTACTAATCTTACACTTGATGCCAATCTATCGGCTTGTCTTGCCGCGATCTAATAGAGAGCATTCATCTTGAGGTGGGCTTCTCACTTAAATGCTTTCAGCGATTATCCACTCCGTACATAGCTACCCAGCGTTTCCTATTGGCATAAGAACTGGTACACCATCGGTACGTCCCTTCGGGTCCTCTCGTACAATGTTGAGATCCTCTCAATGCTCTTACGCTTATACCGGATATGGACCGAACTGTCTCGCGACGTTCTGAACCCATCTCACGTACCGCTTTTATGGGCGAACAGCCCAACCCTTGGGACCTACTCCAGCCCCAGGTTGCGATGAAACGACATCGAGGTGCCAAACCTCCCCGTCGATGTGAACTCTTGGGGGAGATCAGCCTGTTATCCCTAGAGTAACTTTTATCCGTTGAGCGACGGCCCTTCCACTCGGAACCGTCGGATCACTAAGGCCGGCTTTCGCCTCTGCTCGACTTGTTGGTCTTGCAGTCAAGCTCCCTTATACCTTTGCACTCTACAGCTGATTTCCGTCCAGCTTGAGGGAACCTTTGCACACCTCCGTTACCTTTTGGGCAATTGTGTTCATTAATTTTTTTTACTTCGCGGTTTAGGAAATTTATAATACATTTCAGGTAATAAATAATTAAATATTAATTCTCTTAGTATATCATAACTATAACCGGATATATAAATCTGATAATAAATACGCGTTTCATTATTTACAAGATGTTTTTGTTTTCTAGGTTTACACTGTAATTGAAATTTATCATCTAAAATAAAACATAAAGCCTCAATCTCTTTTTTAGAAAAATTATGTGTATTTAAAATTACACCTTTAGACTGTTTTGATTTTAATGATCCGTCATCCATATACCAATAAGCTATAGACCGAGCAGTTAAGAGTTTATTAAGTATTTTCGAAACTATCTTTTTTCCATTTATATCATAAAACTGTTGTCTATAAAATCTAAATATTCCATCATATTTTGTTTTAAATCCAATCAACTTAGTTCCATTTTTTCTTTCTCGTGTTTTGACTTCTCCTGGAACCCAATCTTTAAAAATTTCATATAAATGTAAAACATAATCTGTTTGTTTAATACTATGCTCAAATACTAATCTTGCTTTTTGTCCATTAGGATTTTGTTCTATATGTAAATCACCCAAAGTACATCCTATAATTATTTCTCTTTGTATATTAGTTAAAATCATTTTTTCTTTATTAACGTTGAGTTTTTAACTCAACTTTATGTCGCCATAAAGTTCAGACTATATCATCATCTTATTAAATAAGAGCCAAGCGTGTAGTCGTTGAGGGGTCATACAATAAGTAGAGGACTTCCCTGCTGATTATCTGCATTAACTTATTTTTACGGTCTAATCCTCGTAAAGTTAAATCTTCAACTTTTATATTTTAAAATAGATAACGGAATAATGTGAGTATTTTAAAATACAAAGTACAGACGTCCCAGCATATAGCTCGGTTAAATTTATCAATCACTTGATAAACACCCCAATAATCAAGGTCACCGCCCCAGTCAAACTGTCCATCTGAAACTGTCAAGGATCCTGATTCAAGGAATCCTATTAGAATTCTAGCTCTTTTAGAGTGGTCTCTCACTGATGGCTCCAATAAGTCCGAAAACTTAATATCAACGCCTCCCACCTAGACTGCGCAAAAAAAGCCCGAACCCAATTCCAAATTACAGTCAAGCTTCATAGGGTCTTTCTGTCCTGGTATAAGTAGTCCGCATCTTCACAGACATTTCTATTTCACCGAGTCTCTCTCCGAGACAGTGCCCAGATCGTTACGTCTTTCGTGCGGGTCGAAACTTACTCGACAAGGAATTTCGCTTGTTTGTGTTACGTAAAAAATAATAATATTATTCTTACTCCTATTTTCTCAAATAGGACCGGACTCTATCTTCAACTAAAAATTGATTAATAATTTCTTTATTTTATTAAAACCATCAATAGTTTTATGTTCTTTTTTTTCCATTAAAAAAACAATTTTGCACCATTTTCTAGCTCTAATTCGTTTAAAAGTTTTTAAATTATCTTTAAACCCGTTTGTTAATAGAACTTTTCTTGCGAATGTACACATATTTTTATTTGAACTCAGTTGAAAAACTTCAACAGAATTGTCCCTTGTATAACTAATACCAAAGTCTAAAAAGTGTTTAATTTTCTCAATAATCTCTTTATCAGTAGCCTTTAAACCAATTATAAATTGCGGTCTAATAGTTCCATTTATAAGAGAACAAACAAAACATCCTTCAGCATCAATAAACCCAATTAACCAATAAATATTTAAATAATCTATAGGTTTATAGTCTAACAATAAATTTGTATTTAGTGTATTTACAAAGTTTTCAAAGGATTGTCTTTTTGAAGTTTGCAATTGGTATTTCTTAAAAAATGGAATAATTATATTTTCTAAATGTTTTTTAGATGATACTTTATATTCTCTCATATTTTTACCTGCTTTATGAACTGATCCACATTGAAAAAATTCTTTTATTGCATATAAAACATTTACAGATATTTTATCTTGTGAAACTACAAAATAAAAAGTTTTATTATCATTTGAAAAACCGAAATGCCCATCGCCATCAACAAAACCTACAATCCAATTTGGATTAAGTTTATTCATAATTATTAATTATTTTTAGTTGTTCCACGTATAGTCTCTGGGGATTTTAATATTAATAAATTAATATTAATCTTTCCTGCGAATTGTGCTCATGTTTAAAGCTTTTTTACTACAAAGAAATATACTTTCAATGGTGTATCTTTAACTTTTGGGCATGTTCTCGCATATAGTGGAATATAAAAATTGACCTCACAGCCAATTAAGGCAGCTTTCCACCTTAGGACTGTCAGAGTTACAGCCGCCGTTCACCGGGGCTTCAGTCGTCAGCTTTTTCCGAGGAATAACCAACTTCTTTTACCTTCCGGCACTGGGCAGACGTCAGCCCCCATACATTGTCTTACGACTTTGCGGAGACCTGTGTTTTTGATAAACAGTCGCCTGGGCCTGGTCACTGCGGGAGGAACATATGTTCCACCACCCCTTCTCCCGAAGTTACGGGGCCATTTTGCCGAGTTCCTTAGAGAGAGTTATCTCGCGCCCCTTAGTATTCTCTACCTACCTACTTGTGTCAGTTTAGGGTACAGGTTGATTTAATTTAACGGTAATAAAAGCTTTTCTTGGAAGTATGACTAAAACTAAACCAGAACTCTATATAATAAAGTTCCAGTTAGATCGCATGTTTTCTAAAGAAAGTTTTTTTTCATTCTTCTAAGAATTCAATACTTCTACTAGAATACCAATATCTAGCTAGTTACCGCCTTCTCCGTCCCTCTTTACCAAATTAAATCAAGTACAGGAATATTAACCTGTTTTCCATCGACTACACCTTTCGATCTCGCCTTAGGTCCTGACTAACCCTCCATGGACGAACCTTGTGAAGGAACCCTTAGGTTTTCGGGGCATTGGATTCTCACCAATGTTTTCGTTACTCAAGCCGACATTCTCACTTCCGTTTCGTCCATTAAAATTCACATCTTAACTTCACCCTATAACGGAACGCTCCTCTACCGTAACAGTTAAAACTGTAACCCACAGTTTCGGCGGATAACTTAGCCCCGTTCATTTTCGGCGCAAAAAGGCTCTACCAGTGAGCTATTACGCACTCTTTCAAGGATGGCTGCTTCTAAGCAAACCTTCTGGTTGTCTTTGCCTTCTTACTTCCTTTATCACTTAGCCATCACTTTGGGGCCTTAACTGGTGATCTGGGCTGTTTCCCTTTTGACAATGAAGCTTATCCCCCACTGTCTTACTGGTTGATGGAAAGCATATTTAGTATTCTTAGTTTGCCACGATTTGGTACCGCTTTCGCAGCCCGCACCGAAACAGTGCTTTACCCCTAAATAGCCCGTCATCAACCGCTGCGCCTCAACACATTTCGAGGAGATCCAGCTAGCTCCGAGTTCGACTGGAATTTCACCCCTAACCACAGCTCATCCGCTGATTTTTCAACATCAGTCGGTTCGGTCTTCCACTTGGTGTTACCCAAGATTCATCCTGGCCATGGTTAGATCACTCGGGTTCGGGTCTATAAATAGTGACATACGCCCTTATCAGACTTGCTTTCGCTTTGGCTCCAAAAAGTTATTTTAACCAAGCCACTACCTATAAGTCGCCGGCTCATTCTTCAACAGGCACGCGGTCACTTTAGCTCCCACTGATTGTCAGTTTACGATTTCATGTTCTTTTTCACTCCCCTACAGGGGTTCTTTTTCACCTTTCCCTCACGGTACTGTTTCACTATCGGTCATTTAGGAGTATTTAGTCTTACGAGGTGGTCCTCGTATATTCACACGGAATTTCACGTGTTCCATGCTACTTTATAATCATTTTTTATATTTTTAACTACTGGACTTTCACCATCTATGGTGCAGGATTCAGCTGCTTCGTTTAATATTTATAATTTTTTTATGATTAGACTATTTCCGCTTCGCTCGCCGCTACTAAGGAAATCGCGTTTGCTTTCTTTTCCTCTGCTTACTAAGATGTTTCAATTCAGCAGGTTGTCTCTTACTTAATTATGAATTTACTAAGTAGTTATATAGGTTTTCCTATTCGGGAATCTTCGGATCAAAGTTTGTTTCCAACTAACCGAAGCATTTCGTTGGTATCCACGCCCTTCATCGACTCTAAATGCCTAGGTATCCATCATAAACTTTAATATATTTGACCTAGTCAATATAAATCCAGTAAATAAAATTATTTTATTAAATTGGAGATAAGCGGATTCGAACCGCTGACATCTGCCGTGCAAAGACAGCGCTCTACCAACTGAGCTATACCCCCAATTTAAAATTTTTTTACTGGTGGGCTATACTGGATTTGAACCAGTGACCTCACCCTTATCAGGGGTGCGCTCTAACCAACTGAGCTAATAGCCCTCTTTACTTTAACTTTAGTTAAAGTAAAGTAATTATTTATTTTCTTTTTTTGAAGGAGGTGATCCAGGGCCACCTTCCAGTAGCCCTACCTTGTTACGACTTCACCCTCGTCACTAACTGTGCCTTAGACGTTTACAACGGCTTCGGGCCTAGTCAGCTCCGATGGTGTGACGGGCGGTGTGTACAAGGCCCGGGAACGTATTCACCGCAGTATAGCTGACCTGCGATTACTAGCGATTCCGGCTTCATGTAGGCGAGTTGCAGCCTACAATCCGAACTGAGATTAAGTTTTTGAGGTTGGCTGTACTTTCACAAGTTAGCATCTCTTTGTCTTAACCATTGTAGCACGTGTGTAGCCCGGGATTTAAGGGGCATGCTGACTTGACGTCATCCTCACCTTCCTCCAGCTTATCACTGGCAGTCTTGCTAGTTTCCTTAAAGCAACTAACAATAAGGGTTGCGCTCGTTACAGGACTTAACCCTACGTCTCACGACACGAGCTGACGACAGCCATGCACCACCTGTATCTATGTTTAAACTTTTTCGTCTCCAAAAAATTCATAGTATGTCAAACCCCGGTAAGGTTCTTCGCGTTGCATCGAATTAAACCACATGCTCCACCGCTTGTGCGGGCCCCCGTCAATTTCTTTGAGTTTCACTCTTGCGAGCATACTCCCCAGGCGGGAAACTTAACGCGTTAGCTACAATACTGCATTTTAAAAACGCAATATTTAGTTTCCATCGTTTACAGCTAGGACTACTAGGGTATCTAATCCTATTCGCTCCCCTAGCTTTCGTCTCTGAGTGTCAGTTTTGGTCCAGTAGAGTGCTTTCGCCATTGGTGTTCTTACTGATATCTGCACATTTCACCGTTACACCAGTAATTCCCTCTACCTCTGCCATACTCTAGTCTAAAAGTTTCAACTGCCTGCCTAAAGTTGAGCTTTAGTTTTTGACAATTGACTTTTTAAACAACCTACAGACGCTTTACGCCCAATCATTCCGGATAACGCTTGCATCATATGTATTACCGCGGCTGCTGGCACATATTTCAATTGATCTTATATTTCTATAAGTATAGACTATACCATCATCTTATGTTAAACATAAGCGCTCGGCGTATTATAAATTTTTATCTATCTTAAAATTTTTAATTTTTAATTTATCATTATCTTAATATAAAATAACTTCAAAAATTTATCTCGTACTCAAATAGAATATTTTCTATTATTTCCTCAGTCGTTACGGGGATTTATTTTTATGCCTTTGGATTTTTTATTTTATAACTCATTGATGGAACTTCATCAACAAAAGGTTTTATTAAATCAACAAAGTTTTCAAAATTTTTATTTTTTCCTGAAATCGATAAATAATATTGACTTTTTAATCTTGAAGCTAATACTATATTTGTTTTTATGTTAAACATAGAATAAATATAATCTTGTAAAAGAAGTTGCTCATCTTTTGAAAAAGCATAAGTTCCTAATTTACCACTAAAAGAATCAGTCCTACAATGGCCATCATCCATAAACCAAACTGCTAATATTAAAGGATCTTTAGGTAAAAAATCAATTAATTCTTTTGTAATAGTTTTTTTATAGCGTATTTTAACTTTATTCTTTTTAGTTAATTCTTTTTTATTTAATGGTTTCCAACTATATTCTTGATAAAATAAATCATGATATTTTTTTAAATAAAAACCAGATTTTAAAAAAAAATAATAATTAATTGAATTCTGTTTTGTTTTTGTTTTCTTTGGATAAGTGTAATCAAAACATAATCGTTTTAATTTTTTATATTTCCACCAAACATAATCTTCTTGTTTTATACAATGCTGAATTTTCGTTCGGTAAGAAGTATTTCTTTTCTGAATATGGCCATCACCTAATAAATTACCTAAAAGAATTGCTTCTTCGTCTTTTGTTAATTTAACTTCTATAGTCATTTTTTTTAGTAAATAAATCTTCCCACGATATTGCCCACGACTTTACTCGTTTGGGTTTCATCGTTATGAGCCAAGTTTAATCGCAATTCTTCACAGAATTGAGGGCCAAAAATTTAGCCGATGCTTATTCATTAGATACCGTCATTATCTTCTCTAATAAAAGAAGTTTACAACCCGCAGGCCTTCATCCTTCACGCGGTATTGCTTCGTCAGGCTTGCGCCCATTGCGAAAAATTCCTCACTGCTGCCTCCCGTAGGAGTCTGGGCCGTGTCTCAGTCCCAGTGTGGCTGATCATCCTCTCAGACCAACTACTGATAATCGCCTTGGTAAGCCTTTACCTCACCAACTAGCTAATCAGACGCAAGCTCATCTTTAGGCAGTAACCTATTTAACTTCTCAGCATATAAAGTATTAGCAACCGTTTCCAGTTGTTATCCTTTTCCTAAAGGTAGATTCTTACGCGTTACTCACCCGTCCGCTACTAAGTATTATAATTCAATGAATTATTATCTTCGTTCAACTTGCATGTGTTAAGCATACCGCCAGCGTTCATCCTGAGCCAGAATCAAACTCTCCGTGATAGTTTTTTAATAATAATAATAACATTTATTTAAAAAGTATTAATATTATTATTTACATTAGTGTATTCAACAAAATATATTTTAATTTTTTAAATATTAGCCATCAAAACAGGTATACTTATTTATTAATATAAACTGTAATAAAACACTTAATTTTAATTAAGTGTTTTATTACAGTTTATATTGAAAAAACCCTGTACCAATTGGTACTAAATGTCCTAGAATAAGATTTTCTTTTAAACCTCTTAAAAAATCACGCTTCTGTAAAATCGCTGCCCTACTTAAAATTTTAATAGTTTCTTGAAAACTAGCAGCCGATATAAACCCATCCATTTCTAAACAAGCTTTACTTATACCTAAAATAACTGGCTCGTATTGAGATTTTTTACCTTTTAAACCGCTATTTATTAATTCAATCCAATCTAAATAAACAATATCTCCTCTTAAAAGGCCAGTATTTCCTGGATTAGTTATTCGAACTTTAGAGGTCATTTGTTTAACTATGATTTCAATATGTTTATCTGAAATATTTACTCCTTGAGACTGATAAACTTTTTGAACAGAATCAACAATATATTGTTGAATAAAAATAATACTTTTATATACCGCCTCTTTTTTAGAATAATGTTTTTTATATTTTTTAAATTTTAATTTAATCAACGAATTTAAACTAAATTGGTCTTTTACATTTTCTCTTGCTTCTAAAAGTTGTTCAATTTTAGGAATTCCTTGAACAATATCTTCAGTTTTTAGATTTTTATAAGTTAATGTCAATAATGGTGAATTAGTATTTATGAAATCACCCTGTTTTAAATTACAAATACAACCGGGCGATAATAACAAAGATTTTGCACGACGTAATAATAATTTATTTTTATTTAAAAATATTACTTGGCCTGATTGATTTACTGCAAAATTTAGAATTATTTCTTTTGAATAAGTAATAAACTCACCTAATTTTACTTTAAATTTATTTATTTTTAAATAATTGTTAAAATTTAATGGAATTTTATATGTTAAAAAATCAGAATTGGTTAAATATATTAATTCAGGAAATAATGATAATTTGTGTTTAAAATTTTTCTTTAAATTTAATAAATTATTTATACTATTAAATTTTTTATTTTTTTTAATTACAAAATTTTTATTATTATTAGAATAATAAAAAAAAGATGAATTATAAATCTTTAAAACTTCTCCTTTAAAATTACTTAATTCAGGCTTTAATTTAGATATTTTATTATTAATAAATATGTTTTTATTATTATAAGTAGATACTGTTTTTATTTGATTTTTAATTAATTTTAATCTATTAAAAATATTATTAGATATTTTATTAATTGGAATTAATAATGACTCATTATAAGAATTAATAAATTCTTTTTTAAAAATAAAATGTATTTGAAATAAAAAACTATTTTTTTCAATTAAAAAAGGTCTAAAATTTATATAAGTTTTATATATAGTTTTTTGTTTTTCAATATTAAACTTGTTATATTTTGTTTTATAAATATTTAAAGTTATTAAATTATTTGATGACTTTTTATTAATATTATAAATAGTTGAACTAAAATTATTAGTATTAAATAAAAAATTATTTTTATATAAGTAAATTGATGAACAATATGAAATATAAAAATTACAAAAAATATTTTTTTCATTTTTTAATATATAAAAATTAAACATTTTTTTATAATTATAATTAAAAATAGAAAAAATATTTAATTTTTTATTGTTAATATTAACAAATATATTATTACCAAAAGTATTTTTATTTAAACTTAATTTTAAAATCATATTAATTAATAATAATATCTGTATATTATTACTGTAAATATTGTTAAAACAAGAGTAACCTTTTAAATAAAAAAAGTCATATAAATTATATGATTTTTTTTTATTTAAATTAAAATAATTTTTTTTTAGTCCACAATTTATTAATTTTTTTAAAGATATAGTTCTTAACTCATATTTATTATTATTAAACAATAAATAATTACAATAAGTAAGTGTAGTTAAAAATTTTTCTTTTTTTATTAAAATAAAAGGATTATTTAATACTTTATTTTTTACTATACTATTAAAAGTAAATTTTAAAATATAATAACGTAAATAATTTTGTGATAATAATAAATTATTTTCATAAAAATATAAAAGTTTCTTCGAAGAAAAATTATTTATATAATCAAAATAATCAAAATTATAACCTTTTTCAATTAAACAAATATTTTTAAATTTACTAAATTGTATTATTAAATTTGAGTTATATTTAAATAATATTTTTTTAATTAATAACTTTGGTTTATAACGACTATATTTATTAATATATATATTTGTATTAATAATTAAAAAAATACGTTTAAAATTATTTAAATAATTTATTTTATTGTTATGAATTAATAAATTTTTCTTTATTAATTGTTTGTCAAAATATTTTTTAAAAAAATTTTGCTTATATTTTATTTTTTTTAGGTTTGATGTTTGAAAAAACAACAGACGATAAAACTTATTTATTAAAATAATATTATTTTCGTAATTATTTAATTTTTTATAATTTATTATAGTTTTTATTTTTATTTTATAAAAATAAAATTTAGTAAAAATAAAATAATAATTTATATTTAAATTATTATTTTTTAATATTAAATTATTTAAATATATATTTGAAGAATATAAATAAATATTTAAAAATTTGGATCCGTTAAAAATAAAAATACTATTTAATAAAGATTTTTTAATTTTAAAATTTAAAAAAGGTTTTAAGAAATTATTATGACAATTAAAGTTTATTTTTAAGGAATTATTTTTAAAACTAAAAATAAAAAATTTATTTAATGTTACCATATTTTCAAACAATACGTGTTTTGTAATAAAATTACCCTTTGGAATAACTTTTTTATAGTTTAAAAATAATAAATCAGGTTTATTAATTATATAAATCCAGCCATTATAATTATTTATTAATTTTTGTTTATTATTATTTAAATAAAAAATTTTATTAAAAAGAAATAGATTATTATTTTTTATTTTTTTAAAATTATTATTTAATTTATAATTTTTAATATAGTATAAACTTAAAATATAACTAGAAATATAATTTATATTTATTAAAAAAATATTTTGTATATAAATATTATTATATTTGGTTAATATAAATTTTAATTTAAAGTTTAAAAATTTTAATTTTATAAAATTTAAAATATAATTATTTTTATTAGAATTTGATAAATAAGAAAACAAGATATTTGATAATTTATTTTCTTTAAAATTTGTTTTTGTTTGAAATCTAAATAAATATAAAGTATTTATAGGAAATATCTTTTTTATTTTAAGGGCTTTATTAAAAAATAATTTATTTAAAATATCAGAACAATTTAATTCTGTTTTCGACGAAATAAAATTATATTTAAACTTATATAATTCTAAATTGTTTTTTTTATTTAAATCAATATAATTATTTGGTGAAAATAAAAAATTAAAAATTGATTTATAGAATAACCAATAATCATAATAATTATTATTAGTAAATAATAAAATATTATTTTTTAAATAAGTATTTATCAAATATTTTTTCATTAAAATATCAATATTATTAGTTTTATTAATTAAAATATTATTATAAAATAAATTTAATTTTATTGATTTATTAACTTTTTTTATATAAAAAATATTTAAATAATAAGCCCATTTTTTTTCAAATATATAACTAAAATTATAAACAGTGTTTTTTTTTTTATAAAAAAAAGTATCTAAATTTATAATTTTATCATATTTAATTAACTTAGTTAAAAAATTATTTGATAGATTAATTTTAGTATCTACTAATTTTTCTGAATAAAAATTGTTTATTTTATTTGTAAGCTTATTATTAAATAATAAATATAAAAAATTTAATTTATAATTTATATTTTTTGTATTTATTATTTGTAATTTTTTTATATTTTCTTTAATAATAAAATAATCTGAAATAAAATCTTTTGATAATATATAGGGTTTATTAAAAAATAAATTAATAAAAAAATAAGACTTAAATTTATTATTATTAAAATCTTTATTATTATTAAAATTATTATAATTATATAATGTAAAAATTTTAAACTTTTGTGAATTATTTTTTATTTTAAAACTATTATTAGTATAATATTTAAAATCAGTTTTAGTAATTAATTTATATTTATTTTTTAACTTATTTGATTTTGAAAACCATACAATGGATATATTAAAATTATTTTTTTTATCTAAAAAAAAATAATTTTTATTAATTTGTAAATTTAAATTTAATATTTTTTTATCAAAAAGAATACTTAAATAATTAAGAATATTTAAATTTTTATAATTATTATATTTGAATAATAATAATGGATCTAATTTTAAACTTTTGTTATAAAATAATGATATAAATATATTATTATATGAAATAAGATTATTTATTGAAAAAGAAACAAAAAAATATTTTTTTAATTTTTTATTAATAATATATATTTCATTTTTGTTAAATTTATTTAAAAAATTATAAAAAATATTAATACTAATATTAATATTTTTTATAAATTCTAAAAAAGTAATATTAGAAAAAATGAAATTATATTTAATATCATTATTTATATTTATTTTTTCTTTTTTAGTAAAATTTTCATTTTTATAAAAACTTATTTTAAAATTTGAAGATAAAAATGAAGAAATATAGTTTGAAAAATAAAAATAAATAATTTCTTTCTTTAAATATAAATTTTTTTTTTTACTTATTTTTGATTTATTATTTTTTAATAATAAATTTTTTAAATTAATTTTTGATTTTATTAAATTATTTATTTTTAAATTATTGTTTAACAAAAAATAAAATATAATTGAAATATAAAAAATATTAAAAAAAATAGATTTTATAAAACATTTATTTAAAAATAATTTTTCAGAATAAAATAAATCATAACTACTACTACTATTTAGTATTAATTTTTGTAATTTATCATTTAAATAAAATAATTTTTGTTTATTTTTAAAGTAAATAAAATTATTTTTCTTAAAAAAAAATTTTTTATTTTTTATAATACTATTTTTATCAAATAGAATAAATGATTTATTAAAAAAATTATCTTTTATTTTATAAAAAAAATTTAAATTTATTTTATATTTTTCAAAAAAAGATAAAAATAAATAATTAAAATTATTTGAATTATATAAATTTGATTTTATTAAATAAATATTATTATTCTTTAATAGAATTTTATTATATATTAAAATATTTTTTTGTTCTAAAAAATCTTTATTTATTTTTAATAAAATATTATTATTACTATTTTGAAAAACTTTAATATTTTTATAAAAAACAATTATATTATTAGAAAAAAAATTTAAAAATAAATTATATTCTTTAATACCTAATTTTTGATTAATATTTAATAAAGTTATACTAGTTTTAATATTATTGTTTAAAAAATAAAAGGGCCATATTAGACATTTTTTATTTAAATATAATTTAAAAATATTTTCAATTTCATTTGAATTATATTTACTCTTTTTTTCTATTTTATTATATGTATTATTTAATTTTTTATATAATAATTTGTAAAAAATAGCTAAAATAAAAAAATTTAATGATGAATTATTAAAAAATAAATAAGAGGGATTTTTATTAAAATTATTAAAAATTTCAACTGAATTAGAAATAGAATAAAAATTATCTAAATTATTAAATAAATTGTTCTCATTAATATTAATACCGGATTTATTATAAAAATAACTTATTATTTTTGTTTTCTTATTATTATAATTTAACTCAAAAAAATCGATTTTAAAATTATTAGATTTATTAATTATTTGTTTAATATTATTGTGATTAGAAAAATTTTTTAAATTTGAAATAAAAAATTTTTTATTATTTTTTAATATTTTATTTTTTATTTTAAAATCATAATTAAAAAAATATTTATATTTTAAGTTTTTTAATCTAAATAAAGTCTCATACTTTAAATTTAAATTATTTATTCTTATACTTTTTAAAAAATTTAAAACAATTTTATTATTTATAATAAATAAGTCTGTTAAAATAAAATTAAAAGGGATTTTAAAAATATAAAAATTATTATATTTAATTATAATTTTATATAACTTTGATTTATTTAATTGACAAAATAAAAAACAACTAATTGGTAAAAAAATATTATTATTATATTTTTCAAATAATATAACTTTATTTATTGAATTTAAATTAATACATAGATTATAAATAAAACCGTAATAATTTTTCTGTTTATTAAAAAAAGGTAAAAAATAAGTTTTTTTTAATTTTTTTATATTTTTAAAATTATTATTTAAATTTGAATATTTAAAAGAATATTGATTAATATTTGAATAAATTTTTGTATTTTTAATAGATAACTTTTCAAAGTTATTATTTATAAATTTTTTTTTAAAAATACTTGATACTTGAAAATAGTCATAATTTATAAATAAATTTGATTCCAAAATAGAATAATATAAAATTTTATTATTTTTAATTTTATTAAAAAAATTAAAAACTTTATATTTTTTTAAATTAAAATTAGACTTATTGGTAAAATTTTTTTTTTTACTTTTTTTTATTATATTTAAATATAAATTATTTTTATTTGGAAAAAATAAATTATATAAACAAATAAAATTATTAAAAAAAATAAAATCGCCAGCTTTAATAAAAAGATTTAAAGGCTTTAAAATATTTTGTTTATGGGATGCTAAAACCCATAATTCACCTGTTTTTGAGTTTACATATTTATTTAAATTTGTATCTGTTTTATTTAATAAATTAATTGATTTACTATTTTTAAAACGAATTTCACCAGAAAATTCAGAATATATAGTTTGAAAAACATCTACACTTTGTTCTAATTCAGTTATAAAACCTATAGGTTCTGCTAATACTTGATTTTTTGAAACTTCCTGACCTTGTTTAACAAATAATAATGTAAATAATGGTAAAATAATTTTTTTTATTTTTGAAGATTTTGATTTTAATAAACAAAAACCTTTTTGCTTTGTTAAAAAAGCAATTTTTCCATGTGTAGTGCGAACAAATTTACCATTTATTGTATCTGGAAATTCAATATAACCATTAAACATTGCACGAATCTCACTTGAACTTTGGCCTGAAAAAACACCACCGGTATGAAATGTACGCATTGTTAATTGTGTACCAGGTTCTCCAATTGATTGAGCAGCAATAATACCAACAGATTCGCCTAAAGAAACTAAACGATTAGAAGATAAACTCCAACCATAACAAAGTTGACAAACATAATTTTTATCTTGACAGGTTAATGGTGAACGAACTAAAATTGGTTTTTTACTTTTTAATAAAACATCTATCAATTTAATAGTAATTTCTTGATTTCTTAATGCAATCTTTTTATTTTTTGATTGTTTTTTTAAAATAGAAGAATTTTTAAAAAAACAATGTATATTTGATTTTATTACAATATCATAAATATCTTCTGCTAATACACGACCAATTAATCTATTTTTTAATGATAAAAGTTTTTTATTATTAGTTGTTTTTAAATCATATAAATAAATACCTCTTGAAGTTAAACAATCATATAAACGGATAATAACGTGTTGAGCAACATCTACTAATCGGCGTGTTAAATAACCAGAAGTGGCTGTTCTTAAAGCGGTATCAACAACACCTTTTCTAGCACCATAACATGAAATAACATATTCAGTTAATGTCAAGCCTTCACGAAAATTACTTTGAATTGGAAAATTTATAATACGACCACTTGGATCAGCCATTAAACCTCTCATACCAACTAATTGACGAACTTGCGAAATATTACCACGAGCTCCAGAAAAAGCCATCATATAAACTGGATTTAAAACATCTTTATTTTTAAAATTATTAATTACTTCCTGTTTTAAAATTTCATTAGTATTATTCCACGTATCAATTACTTGTGAAAAATATTCAATCGACGTTAAATAGCTTTTTTCAACATCTTGATTAGTATAATTTAATTTAGATTCAGTATTAAATAATAGTCTATTTTTTATTAATGGAATTTGTAAATCATCAATACTTAATGATAAACCAGCTTTTGTTGCATAAGAATAGCCTAGTTTTTTTAAAATTTCAACTAAATCAACTGTTTTTTTTTCTCCAAATAATGTTATTGACCAATAAATTAATTTTTTTAATCTACTTTTATTAAAAGTTTTATTAAAATAAAGAAAATTTATATTTTTATTTTTAATCATTTTAATTTTTATATTTTTATATAATAATATAATAATATATTTTTTATTACTATATTAAATTTTATTGTTAACCTATAAAATAGGGCTATTTTTAAAATAATACTTCAAAAATTAATTTATTCATTAATACACGACCTGGTGTTGTTTTAATATAAATTAAAGTTTTATTGAACTGCCAATTATAATATACTTTATATTCTGAATATATTTTACTTATATTACCACGTTTATCAATTTGAATCTCTAAGCAATTTTGAGAATTTAAATTAAATTCGATTTTATTATTATATTTTAACCAAATTAAAGTATGTAGCTCTAACAACTGTTGATTAAATAATTGAAAAATTTGATCAATATTACTAAAAATTAAAAATAAATTTTTATTAACTATTTTTAATTTGTCTTCTTTATTTATTTTATATAATAAATAATTATTAAAATAATTAAAATTGTTTATTCTTTTTATTTTATCTAAAGTTGTAAGATAATAACAACCTAATACCATATCTTGACTAGGAACAACAATAGGATCCCCTGTAGCAGGAGATAAAATATTATTACGACTACATAATAATCTCCAAGCTTCAGAACACGCTTCATAAAAAATAGGTACGTGGACAGCCATTTGATCTCCATCAAAATCAGCATTAAAAGCTGAACATACTAGTGGATGTAATAAAATAGCTCTACCAGAAACTAGTTTTGGTTTAAAGGCTTGTATACCTAATCTATGTAAAGTGGGAGCACGATTTAATAAAATTGGCCTATTTTCCATAATAGATTTAAGAATATTCCAAATTATTTTATATTTATTTTTAATTAATCTTTTAGCATTTATAAAATTTTTAGCAAATTTTTTTAATAATAATTGGCGTATTAAAAAAGGTTGAAATAATTCAATTGCCATTTCTTGAGGTAGTCCACACTCATATAACTTTAAATTTGGACCTACAACAATAACTGACCTACCTGAATAATCAACTCTTTTACCTAATAAATTTTGACGAAAACGTCCTTTTTTACCCTTTACCATATCAGATAAAGATTTTAAAGGTCTATTATTAGACGAAGTAAATAATTTAGAGTCGGCCTTCCCATTTTCAAGTAAAGCGTCAACCGATTCCTGTAATAATCTTTGAGCATATCTCATTTCTGGAGATACGTTTAAAGAATAAAAATCATTAGACAATCTTTTTAATCTTTCATTTCTAAATATTACTTTTTGATATAATTTATTTAAATCTGAAACTGCAACTTGTTGACTATCTAAAACAAGGATTGGGCGTAAATCAGGAGGTAAAACTGGAATAACATTTAAAATCATCCATTCGGCTTTTACTTCTTTATTTAAAAAAGGTTGTAATAATTTTAAACGACGAAAATAAGAAGCTCTTAATGAACGTAGAGTTTCTACTTTTCTAAAAATTTTAATAAACTTATTATAATCTTTTAATTTTAATAAAAATTCATTATTTTTAAAAATATTTTTTTTTAATTTTATTTTATCTTTATTTTTTTCAAAATTACTATTATTATCATTAAAAAATATTCTAAATTTTAAAAAATTTTCATAATATTTTATTTTATTATTTAAATTAAAAACTTTATTTTTAATATTTAAAATCAATAATTCAATTGAAATAAATTTTTTATTTTTAATAATATTAGGGTCTAACTGTTTATATAAAGATAAATAAAAATAATTTTTTCTATTATTTTTATTTAAATTACTATTATTTAATAATTTATCTTTATTTAAACTCGAAGAATTTGAGATAAATTCTTTTTTATTATTTTTTTTTATATCACAATTTCTAAAACTAATATCAAAAGTTTTTAAAATATTTTGAATTGCAATAGCTCCTATTTGAGGTTGATCAAAACATATACTACGATCAATATAACAAGGTATAATTTTATCATTTATAGAAGCAGGTTTAGTAATATAAAATAAAAATGTTTCCCAATCAGTTTGATTATTCCATAAAAATAATTGACTTATTATATAATATTTATTAAAATGCAATTGGTTTTTAAATAAAAATTGTTCTATTAAACTATTAAAAGTAAAATAATCTAAATTATTATTAAAGTCATTAGAAAATTCTACTAAACTATTTTTTAAATAATCAAAAGATAAATATTGTTCGTAAATAAAATCTTTATCTTTAATTTTAATTTTATTATTTAAAAAAAATAATTCTTTTAATTTAGAATGCCAAATAATATTTTTTATATATATATAAGTACTAGAAAAGATATCCTCTATTTCAATTTTATTTAACATTAATTCAATATTTTTATAACTATTTTTATAATTAATATTATTTTCATACTCAAAATCATAAGAAAAATTAATAAATAAATTATCATAAATACCAAAAAAAGAAATTAATTTTTGAAATACTATATTTTTAGAAATATTAAAATCATTATTTATAAAACTTTCGTTTATATTTAATAATCGATTTGTTTTTTTATAAAAATAATCTTTTTTAGAATTTTTTAATAAATATTTAAAATCTTTTTGTAAAATATTAAGGCATATTTTTAGATCAAAATTATTTGTTTCCTTTTGTAAAGTAATTAAATATTTTTTATCTAACCAAATAAAAGAAAAAAAATTTAAATTATTATTAAATTTATTTAACCATCCAGGGTTTATTTTTTCTTCTTCTAAATCGTATATATCAAAACGTTTTTCATTATTTTTATTTGAATTTAATGAAAAAAATGATTTCTCATTTTTTACCTCGTTAGTTATATTATTTTGTGAATTAATTTCTGTATAAGTTTTTGGTGAAACTTCAACTAATTCTGTTAATGAACCATAATTACTAAAAAAAAATGCAATTATTTGTTTTTTTTCATTATAAATTAAATTTTTATAATTATTTTCTTTATAATAACTATTATATCTTATTAAATCACATTTTGAAATTAAAAGTTTTTTAAATAATTTTATTTTAGAAATAATTAAACTTTTTTGAATTGTTGTAAATAGTATCGAAATAATAAATTTACGGAATTTATTATTACCTAATGGATTTTTTAAATATTCTTTAATATTAGATTTATTATCATAATAAAAATTTAAATAATCTAAATTATTTAAAATAATAGAATTATTAAAATTAAACTTTTTTTTATTAATTTTTAAATATCTAGGAATAAAATAAAAATTAAAAATTTCTTTTTTATTTTCTATATTTAAATAAAGTTGTTTGAATAACTGGTTTTTTAATTTATTTTTAAATTTTAAATTAACTAAATCTAATTTTTGATCTTCTAAATTTATATGAAAATTTAATAATAATAAATTTGGTTCAATTATTTTTAGTTTTTCTAAATGTACATCTTTTATCGTACTATTATCAAATACAACTTGTTTTTTTTCATCTAAATCAAAATTCGTTTTAAATTTATTATCTTTATTTTTAAATAAATCATAATTAAAAAATAATTTATTTGATTTATTATTAATATAAAAATTTGAATTATTAATAAAATTAAATTCATATTCAGAATATAAAGTTTTTAATAAAGTCTGAAATCTAATTATAGAAAAACAATATTCATTAATTTTTATTATATTTTTTTTATTTTTTTTTAATTTTTTTTTATATGAAATTATTTTAAAAAAACATACATCTGATAAAATATGATTATTTTTTTTTAATTTTAATATTTTTTTATCTTTATTTTCAAATTTATAATTATTATTATATCCTGCGGATTCATCTTCATTATAATATTTTTCTAATAAAATTAAATTATTAATTATATGCATATTATAATATTTAATTTTATTTTTAATTTTACTTAAATTTATATGAAGTTTTTTTATATCAATTTTTTTAGTATATTTAAATTTAAATATTTTATTAGTTTTTATAAAATTTATTTTTTCAAATTGTGAATATGTTTCATAAAAATTAGATAAAATATTTGAACTATATTTTATTTTCTTACTTTTATTTTGTGTATTCTTTTTATTATAATCTTTTACATAAAAAGAATTTTTAATATAAGATTTATTATTATCTAATAAAGAAAAATTTTTATAATTCATATCATTAAAAAAATGTTTTTCATTATTTAAATAAAGCCACCAAATAAATGTTACTAAACTATTTTTATAATTTTTAAAATTTATTTTTTTTGAATTTGTTAAATCATAATTATTAAAAATAAAAAAATCTAAAATATTATTATTTATTATTAATTTTTCTTTATTAATATTAAAAAAAAAATAACCACTTTGAAATATTTTAAAGGGAGATTCTTGAAAATTAGAAAAATTAACAAACATATTTATATTATTATAATAAGTTTTATTATTTGATTTTATATTATATATTAAATTAATATTTTCTAATTTATTAAAATAATTTTTTTCTTTTTTAAAATTATAATTATTTATTTTAATTAAATTACCACTAGTAATAAAAAAACATTTCTTTTTATTTAAAATTAATTTTTGTAATATTTTATTATTATTAAATAATAAAATTGGAAAATCAATAGAATAAGAGTTTTTTTTTAAAATTATATTTTTAACTTTATAATTATCTTTATTATTTTTATTAATATTGAAATCTAATAAATTTAATTTAAAATTATTTTTTAAAATACTATGAATAATTAAATTTATTGGATTACTTAACCTTAAAATAATATTTGGTTGATTATTTAATTTTATATTATTAATCCAATTTTTATTTAAACCAATAACATTATTTTTTAATTTATAAAATTTTTTTATTTTATAAATTTTTTTATAATCTTGTTGTAATAAATTATTATTATTTTTATTTTTAATAAATAAATTCTTATTATTTAATAATAAAAAATTATAATTATTATTAAAAATTGATGAATTCAAAATTGATTTATCACCTATTAAATTGTTTTTTAATATAGAAGAAAAATTTATATAATTTAAATTATGTTTAAAAGATTTTACTTGAGTTGATAAAAATTCTAAACAATATGCAATAGATTCTAAATTTTTTCTTTTAAAATTTAAAATAATAGAAATATAACTTATAGAACCTTTTAAATACCATATATGAGTTACAGGAGAAATTAGTTCAATATAACCTAATTGGTATCTTCTACTTGATAAATTTTTTAGTGATCCAAAAATTGTCTCACAAAATAATCCACCTTTTTCAGGTTTTAATGTTTTATAATTAAATGTTTTTGGATTTAAAATTTTTCCTTTATTTAATTTTTCTTTTATAGTATTATTTTGTTTATCAATTTTATTAGTCTTTAAGGGTAAAATTTGTGTCCACTGTTTTATTTTTTTGGGAGATGCTAAACTAATTTTTATAGATTGAAATTTTAAAAAATTAGATTCATTTTTAGATTTATTAATTAAAAAATTTATATTCATAAAAAATCCTTTTTTATTTTTATATAAATTTTTTATAAAGTTTATAATTATAAAAAATTTATATCTATTTTTTCAGGTTTACCTGTAGATGCTATTTTATAAATAGAAATATCTAAACAAAGAGCTTGTAACTCTCGAATTAAAACTTTAAAAGATTCTGGTGTTCCACATTTAATTGATTTATTATTAATAATCGATTTTGTTAATTTATTTCTTCCTTCAATATCATCTGATTTTATTGTTAATAATTCTTGTAAAATATAAGAAGCTCCAAACCCTTCTAAAGCCCAAACTTCCATTTCACCAACTCTTTGACCACCTTGTTTTGATCTACCCCTTAACGGTTGTTGAGTTATTAAAGAATAAGGACCGGTTGAACGAGCATGAATTTTTTCATCTACTTGATGAATTAGTTTTAAAATATAAGCTTTACCAATTGTGCTAGGTTGTTCAAAACACTCACCTGTACGACCATCAAATAAACGTATTTTACCCGGAAAATTTGGATTAAATAACCAATATTGTCCAGTTTTAATACGGGCTTCATATAATTTTGAATATACTAAACTTCTTGACGCTTCAGAACCATATATTTCATCAAATGGTTGTATTTTATAACATTGACCTAAATATGTTCCCGCTAACCCTAATAAACATTCAAAAATTTGTCCCACATTCATACGTGAAGGGACCCCTAATGGATTTAAAACTAAATCTAATGGTGAACCATCTGGTAAATAGGGCATATCTTCAGAAGATAAAATATTAGAAATTATTCCTTTATTTCCATGTCGTCCAGCTATTTTATCACCCACTTGAATTTTTCTTTTCTGAGCAATATATATATGTACTTTTTTTATTTTTTTTACTTTATTATTTTTATTTTTAATATTATATGAATTATTTGATAATAAACAATTACTTTTTTTAAACCCAATTTTGAAAATAAAATTATACAAAGAAGTTATAACGAAATTAGGATTTTTATTTTTTAAAAAATAAAATATTTTTTTATTAAAAAAATCTTTATTTTTTAACTTATTTAATAATAATGAATTATGAAAAATTTTTAAATATTTTATTTTTTCATAATTATTTAATTTCTTTTTTTCTAAAATATTAAAAAATGGAAACAGTAAAATTCTTTTTCGTTTTTTATATTGAATTTTATTATTAATTTTTTTTTGTTTTAATAAAAAATTTTCAATATTAGTTGATAATTTTAATTTTTTACTAGTTTTTTTATAATTTGTTTTATAATACAAATTATAAAAATTATTTAAATAAAAGTATTTTTTTATTTTATTATTTGATTTTTTATTTTTTAATAATTTAGAAAAAAAGAAATTTAGTTTTTCTATATTTAATTTTGAAAGTTTAAAATTATCTTTTAAATAAAAATTTCTTTTTTTCAAAAATTTATAAATAAAAAAATTTTTATTTTTTATTATTTTTTCATTAGTTTTTAATAAACTATTATTATCGAAAGTATTAAAATTAGAAGAAATGTCTTTTTCTATTAATTCAATATGAACAATACGACCTTTTATTCCCAATGGGACACGTAGTGAAGTATCTTTTGTTTTTGGTACAGATTTTCCAATTATATCATATAATAATTTTTCATATGCTGATAATTTTTTCTGCCCAATTGGGGAAACTTTCCCAACTAAAATATCGCCTTCTTCAACCCAAGTTCCTAGTTTTACAATACCATTAGAGTTTAAATAGTTAAATGATTTTTTTTCATTTAATTTAGAAGTAAGTTCTTCAGATCCAAACTGAGTATCTCTAATTTCAGTTTCATATCTTTCAATATGTAAACTTGTAAAAATATCATCATAAACTAATCTTTTATTTATTAAAACGGCGTCTTCAAAATTATAACCTTCCCAAGGTAAATAACCTATTAAAATATTTTGGCCAATTGATAATTCACCTTGGTAACTTGTTGAATTATCGGCTAAAACATCACCGCTTTCTACCCACTGGCCTTGTTGAACAATTGGTCTATGTACTAAATAAGTATCTTGATTTGATCTATAAAAAGGGTCACATTTATAATTTAATTTAACCTTTAATAATTTGTTTTTATTTATAAAATTAGAATATTTAGATTTATAATTTAAAATAGAAAAATTTAAAAAAATGTTTTTAAAATTAAAATAATTTGTTAAATATAAATTAAAAGACTGTGTGTAAAAAATTTGTTTTTTTAATAAATTATGTGTATATAATTTATTTTTATTATTTAAAATTAACTTATTATTATTTTTTAAAATAAAAAAATTTGTTTTTATTAATGAATTTAAGTAAGTTTGTTTATTTAAATTCATACTTTTTTTTATAAAAATATTTTGTTTAATTTGTTTTTTTTTTGCATAAAAATAATTAAAATTATTCCAACTAAATTTTTTAATTAAATTTTTATATAATTTATCTTTTTTCAAATAAAAATTTTTTGATAAATTTGTTTTATTTAACACTAAATTAAAATATACAGGAGAAATTATTTTGTTTGGTTTTATTTTATTTATCTTTGATCTATTTAAAAAATTCATAATTAAATAAAAAGTTAATGGGCTTTTTTCTAAAATTAAGTTTGAATAATTAATTATAAGATTTGTATTTTTAACTTTTTTTAATAAAAACAAATTATTTTTTGATAAGAAAGGTTTTAATTTTGATTTGAAATAATTTGTTTTTTTTGAATAAAAATAAATTATTTCAAAAAGTGATAAATTATAATTTTGGAAATTTAAATTAAAAATATTATTAATATTTTTTATATTTAATAAAGAAAAATTATTAATTTTAAAATTTTTGAAATATAATTTATTATAGTTAAGATAAACAAAACTATTAAACCCAAATAAATTTAGAAAAACTTTTTTTATTTTTTTTTTATTAAAATTATTTTTAATAATATTTTGATGTTTTTTGTTAATACTAATTTCTTTATTAATTTTTTTTAATTTAGAATTAAAAATAAGTTTTTTAAAATATTTTAATTTAAAACTAAATTTATTTAATATATTTTTTTTAGAACTTAAAATTATTATTTTTTTTCCATCAACATATATTACTAAACCACCGGTTTTTGCCTGTATTGCATAATTAATATTTGCAATAATATTTGATTCTAGACCAGTACCTACAATAGGAAAAGTAGGTTTTATAATTGGTACTGCTTGTCTTTGCATATTTGATCCCATTAAAGCCCTATTTCCATCATTATGTTCTAAGAAAGGTATTAAAGATGTAGCAATAGAAATCATTTGAATAGAATTCATAGCTATATAATCCATTTTAATTCTAGGCACTCTTTTAAATTCTTTTAATTGACGGCAGGGTATGTCTATTTTACTAGGTAAAAAATTTAATTTATTTTTTTTTATATCTCCCGGTGCAATATTAAAATTTTTTTCTTGATCAGAAGAAAATAAAAATAAACCTTTATTTAATAAAATAAAGCCCTTATATATTTTATAAAAGGGAGTTTCAATAAAGCCTTTAGAGTTTAAAGATGAATAAATAGTAAATGAATTTACTAAACCAGCATTTTGTCCTTCCGGGGTTTCAATAGGACAAATTCTACCGTAATGAGTTGGATGGATACCCCTAATAGCCATACCAGCAGTATCTCTACTTATACCACCAGGCCCTAAAGAACTAAGTCTACGTTTATGAGTAATCTCTGCTAATGGATTTGTTTGATCTAATAATTGAACTAAAGGATTTGTATTAAAAAATTCTCTTAATACATTATTAAATAATTTAGAGTTTATTATAATCTCTAAATTTAAATTTAAATTTTTTTTATTTTTAAATTTAGATATCTGAGTCTCAATTTTTATCTTATAATTTGATAGTTCTAATAAATTATTTTTTTTATTAATATTATTTAATATATTAAATTTTTCAGTTTTTTTTAATAAATTAAAATATTTTTTTATTTTTATTAATTCAAAATATGAAAAAATATTCTTTTTTATATTATAAATATTATTTAAGTTAATAATATCTAATTGTCTTTTAATTAAATTTATTTGATCTTGTTTTACTAATAGTATAGAATTTGATATACCCCTATTTATAAAAAACCCATTTTTTAATTTATTATATCCAAAAATAAAATTTGTTGGTTTATTTAATTTATCATTTAAAATTAATTTATCACGAATAGTTTTTTCAAAACGTAAAATACCTGTTGTTAGTTGAATCTGAATTAATTTACCAGAAGATCTTATTTGACGATTTTTTAAATCATCTATATCAGTTGGGATTTCAATACCTTTTAAACATTGCATTAAATAAAAACAAGAAAATAGTATATCTTTAGCTGTTAATAAAGTATAATTTTCAGATATATTAATACCTAATTTTTTATTTATACGTAATCTACCAAGTTTTGACAAATTATATAAACGGGGATTTAAAAATTTTTCATATAAAAATTTTTTTCCAATTTCTTTAATATTAATATTAGATTCTTGTAATTTGGATTTTAAATAAATTTTTTTAACTAATTCATCGAAATTTTTATCTAAATTTAAATAACTATTTGAATTTATTTTACTTTCTTTATTAAAATCTAATAATAATTTTTTTTTGTGTAAAACGTTTTTAATATCTAATAATTCTAAATTCTCCGAAGGATATTCATTATTTATAGTTAATTTATATGACTTTAAATAATTATTAAAAATTGGTAAACTTATACCTAAACAACGTAAAAAAATATTTATTGGAATTTTTGGAGTTTTTTTCATTTTTGCCCAAATATCCCCACTTTTACTATCAATTTCTAATCTTAACCACGTACCTCGTTGTGCAATAAAATCCGCAGAATAGAAAATTTCTTGATCTTGTTTTATTAATTTTTGAAAATAAATACCGGGACTTCTAACAATTTGATTCATTATTATTTTAGGAGAACCATTTATTATAAAATGCCCATTTTTTGTCATTAATGGTAAATTCATCAGTAATAACCAATCAATTATAGATTCTTTAGTATTATGATTAATTATTTGTAATGGAACAAATAGTTGACAATTATAAGTTTTTTTTTTTAAAATAGATTGTTTAACAGTCCATTTTGGTGGTACTAATTTATATTTATCTATATAAAATAAAATTTCAATAGTTTGTGAAGAATTTGTAATTTTTTTCAATTGTTTAAATTCTTTAATTAAATCTATTTTCAAAAATTTTTGAAAACTTTTTCTTTGTAAATTAAGAAAATTAGGAATTTTAAAATTTATTAAAGGATTATAAATATTTGAATAATAACAAATTATTTTATATTTATTATTTAATTTTAAAAATATACTATTTTTATTAATATTAGTTTTAAAAAATAAGTTTTTTTTTAATAAAATATTATTTTTATTTTTTTTTAATATCATATAATAATTTAAATATTTATATATTATTTATATATTTTATTTTAAATCTTTCACTAGTTTTATTTTAAAATTGATTTTTTTTTTTATTTATATTATAATTTAATTAATAATATATAGGCCCATAACTCAGTTGGTAGAGTGGTTGCCTTACAAGCAATAAGTCATCGGTTCGAGTCCGATTGGGCCTAAAATTATAAATTTATATAAAATTAAAATATATATAAAATTAAATTCTTAAAGAATTTAATTTTATATATATTTTAATTTAATTAATTGTTACTTTTGCACCAGCTGCTTCCAATGCTTCTTTTGCCTCATCAGCTTCTTCTTTAGAAACACCCTCTTTTAAAGCTTTTGGTAAAGATGTTGTAAATGCTTTTGCATCTGCTAAACCTAGTGACGTTAATTTACGGATTACCTTTAATACAGCAACACGCTTATCTTGAGCTACGTCTTCTACAAGAACATCAAAAGTTGTTTTTTCTTCTACAGCTTCTTCACCGGCTGTTTCAACACTAGCAACCATCATACCTCCTGCAGGTGCTGAAGCATCAACACCAAAAACTTCTTCAATTTGAGAAACTAATTCTGTTGATTCTAATAAAGTTAATGTTTTTAATTGTTCAATAATTTGTTCTACATTTTTAGACATTTTTTTATCCTTTTATAATATAATAAATTCGACTTACATATTATTTTTAAATATCTATAATAATAAAGATAATAATAAAGATAATAATAAAAATTGTAAGGTATTAAGTTTTTTTTTAATTTATATTTAACGTTTTGAAAATTGTGGTGCTTTTCTAGCTTTTTTTAATCCATATTTTTTTCTTTCTTTAACTCTTGCATCTCGAGTTAAAAAACCCTTTAATTTTAAAGAAGGTCTATAATTATTTTGAAATAAACATAAAGCTCTTGAAATACCTAATTTTATAGCATTTGCTTGACCTACTAATCCTCCGCCTTTAACAGTAATTTGAATATCAAATTTGTTTTTTAATTCAAGAAAATCTAAAGGTGATTGCATTTGCATAATTAAATAAGCATTGTCTTGCATATAATTAATACCAGATTGATTATTAATTATAAATCGTCCATTACCTGGAACTAATTCTACTGTTGCTATAGACGATTTTCTACGTCCAGTTGCAATAATTTTATTAAAATTTTTAATCATTAATAATAACTCCTTTAAAATTTAGTTGCGTGAATAATATTCAACAACTAATAACTCATTAATTTTTAAACCAACCCAATCTCGATTAATAACACCATTTACAACACCTACTAAATTTTCTTTATTAAAACTTAAATGATCTGGTAATTCATTATCAGATTTTTGACTTAATTGTTTAACTAATTCTTGTGAAGATTGCTTATTTTTTACTGAAATAATATCTTTAATTTTACATGAATAACTAGCGATATCAACCTTTTTTTTATTTACTAAAATATGACCATGTGAAACTAATTGTCTAGCTGCTAAAATAGACGGGGCCATTCCTAAACGATAAACAATATTATCTAATCTCATTTCTAATAAAGTTAACAAAATTTCACCCGTTGAGCCGTTTGATTTTTTTGCTTGTTTTACATATCCAGCTAATTGTCTTTCATTAATATTATAATTAAAACGTAATTTTTGTTTTTCTAATAACCGTAATCCATAAGGTGATAATTTTTTTAAAAATTTCATCTTTGGTTGGCCGTGTTGACCTGGTGTATTGACTTTATTTGAATCTTTAGTTGTTAATCCAGGTAAATTCCCTAACTTACGAACTAATCTTAAACGAGGTCCTCGATATTTACTCATATAATCTCCTTTTTATTTATTGATTTATAAATGGTAATAAACCAGCAACACGAGCAGTTTTAATTGCATTTGAAACTTTTCTTTGTTCTTTTGCAGTTAATCCAGTTAAATATCTTGGTAAAATTTTACCTTCAAAACTAATAAACTGTCTTAGTAATTGTAAATTTTTATAATCAATTGTTCCTTGAACAAAAGATTTATTACTATTTTTTTTATAAATTGTTATTGGAATATTTATTGTTTTTTTTATTTTTTTTTTAAAATTATATTTCTTTTTCATAAGTTTTTTTATATTTTAACTTGTTTAATTAATTCATAAAAGATTTCTTGGTCTCGTACAGCTAATTGAGCTAACCATTTACGATTTATATGAATATTTAATTGTTTTAATTTATAAATAAATTGATTATAGTTTAAACCGTATAAACGACTTGTTATATTAATACGAGAAATCCACAAATTTCTTAAATTACTTTTTCTTTTACGTCTATCACGATATGAAAACATTAAAGCTTTCATTTTTCTTTGATTCGCAGAACGAAAAAGTATAGAACTACTTCCACGAAACCCTTTTGTTATTTTTAATACTTTTTTACGTCTTTTACGAGCAACAAATCCACGTTTAACTCGAGTCATGTTTTCTCCTTTTTTAATGTTTTTATTAATTTTTAAAAATTAATAAAAATGTAACCTCCTTTATTTATTAAAATAATAAATTATAAAAAAAAATCATTAAAAAAATTATAAAGTTACTAAAGTTTTTTTATTAATTATATTTTTTTTATATAATTAATAAAAAGAGGGAGTTAATTTTTTTTAATCTACTAGATTTTTTTTTATTTTTTAATTAAATTATTTATATTTATTATAAAAAAATTATAACGTCTTTAGTTCAGTTGGTAGAACATTGGTTTCCAAAACCAAGGGTCGTGGGTTCGAGTCCTACAAGACGTGTATTTTAATATTAATTAAATAATTTTTCTAATATAATAAAAAATATCATATTAGAAAAATTATTTAATTAATTAAAATGAAAAAACTAATGGGTCAGGGAAAAAACGATTTACTTCGATTAATAAACCAGCAGTAAAACTAATCCAAGCGAAAGCAATAACGGGTGCAGTTGAAAGATATGTTAAAAAATTTTTCATTAAAAATTCCTTCATAATAATAATAAATAATAGTGTTATCTTGAATTCAAAAAAGTTTTTAGTTTATTATTATATTAATAACTAACTAAAAACTTTTTTAAAAATATCACGAACTTTATCACCAGAATCAATTGTTTCTAATGGGTCTTTACGTAAACGATGTCTTAAACATAATGGGATAACTCTAAAAATATCTTGAGCAGTTACTTCATTACGACCTTCAAAAGCAGTAAGTGCTTTTGCAGCTCTATTTGTTACAATATCACCCCTTAAACCATCAACATTTAACTCAGAACATATTTGTGAAATTTTTATACGAAAATCATAATTTAAATCTACTTCTTTTAATAATTCACGAGCTTTAACAATTTTTTCACTTAATGTTTTTTGTGATTCATTATAATTATTTCTAAATCCAATAGGGTCTGAATCAAAAGCTGCACGTTGTTCAACAATTTGTACACGTAAATCAGGTTCTTTAACAGTTCTAATTTCAGCATGCATACCAAATCTATCTAATAGCTGAGGTCTAAGTTCACCTTCTTCAGGATTACCTGAACCAACAAGAATAAAGCGAGCTGGATGACTGATAGATATACCTTCACGTTCAACTGTATTCCACCCCGATGCTGCTGAATCTAGTAAAACATCAACCAAATGATCGTCTAATAAGTTAACTTCATCAACATATAAAATACCTCTATTAGCTGATGCTAATAATCCAGGTTCAAAGGCTTTTATGCCTTCTGTTAAAGCTTTTTCCATATCAATTGTACCACAAACCCTATCTTCTGTAGCTCCTAACGGTAAATCAATCATTGGAATTTTTTTAGTTTCTGTTTCTAATTTATGATTATTTTTTATTTTATTAGCAACTTCTTCACTCATTAATTCAGGATCATTCGGATCTGAATTAAAGGGATCATTTGCAACAACTTTCATATCTGGTAATAAATCACTTAAAGCACGTACAGTTGTTGATTTACCTGTACCTCTATCTCCCATTACCATAACGCCTCCAATTTTTGGATCAATTACATTTAATATTAATGCTAATTTCATCTCTTCTTGTCCAACTATAGATGTAAAAGGAAAAACCGGACGACTTTCTAATTCAATTTTTTCAGACATATTTAATTTAATATATATTTATTTTTATAATAATTTATTAATAAATAAGAAAAATATTTATATTTATTAATAAATACAAATTTGATTTTATTCTTCAGTTTATATTACTTAATATATAATTAAATTTATTAAATTTAATAAATTTAATTATATATTAATAAATTTATTTTATATTTTCATTTTATTCATTACATTATATTAATAATTATATAATAGTAAAGGTAAATGTATACTTGTATTTTAATTAAACTAAATTTATTATCAATTTATTATGATAATTTATTATTCATGATTCATGAATATTATATTAAATAATTAAATTAAAATAAATTAAGATTTATAACTTTATTTTATAGATAATAAATTATCTATAATAATTTTAGTTTTTAACATCAACAAAAAAAAAAAAAATAAAAAAAAAAAAAAATATATTAATAGTATATATTTATAAAAATACTTTGTCAAACCAGGTATACTTATATATTAATTTTTTTAAATAATATAATAAAGTTTAATAATTACTTATTAATAATATTTATTAATAAATATTATTATATTTTAAATTGACATATAAATATTATTAATATATACTAAAATTATTAATTAATATTTGTTTGTTTAATTAATAATTTTAGTATATATTAATAAAGGAAAATAAAATGGCAGTACCAAAAAAAAGAACTTCGAAATCAAAAAAAAATAAGCGTAAAACAAATTGGAAAAATAAAGCAGTAAAACAAATTGTAAAAGCTATTAATTTAGCAAATACTAAATAAACTAAATAAATATTTGATATTTTTATAAATTAAGTGTAAAATTATATAATATATAAATATAATATATTATAATTTTATTTGGGCAGATCGAATGGTCAATTTATTAAATTTTAATTATTAAAAA